CATAGCAGCCTTGATGTACCTGCTGCTCTTTGCCATTTATTAAGTACTTGAAACACTACAAGGTTTTAGACCGCCAAGCTACGGTGATGACTTGAATCAACCTAGCTTTGTGCTCTGAGATCGCGTCACACTTTGTGAGGCTGAGAATCACATGCCTTTTTTGTGACTCTCAACACAGAGCATACATGATCACTACGATGAATCGTGAGGCTCACATGGCCACACACGCGTGTCACACCATGTATGCTCAACATCTTCCATACTAAGGCACAAGTGGACTTACCTCGGAAGTCACCCATCTCAAAGCAGAGCTGAAGTAAGCACAAAATGCCAGGTCTCTGTCAGAAGGAATCTCACTATTACAAAGCCACACATTCATTTTTTAGGGCGATAAGGCCTCATGGGAACCGCATGGGTTGCGCTTGGGCTCGGACTTGAAGGAGAGCCGGGTAAGCACACGTCTAGTGCGGCAAGCTGCTCCTATTTGGAGATCAGGCTGAGAAAGGTGTAAGGCCACAGCAGCAGTGCAGTAGGCCGCCTTTCAAGCCTAGATAGGCTTTTGATGCTCCACATTTGGATTGGGTGTTGGGAAGCTCCCGGATCGGGAGGAGGCGCCAAACTATCTAAGGGTTTGCCTTTGGTTTCTTATGTGCTCGCCATGATGTCAGTTAGATGGCTCAGCTGTGCTGAGCCTCTTCTCAAGGCGGAGGCCCTTCTGGGTGTGTTTTGCGGAACAAGCCCCCGTTCTCCCCAGGTAGGATTTGAACCTACGACCATTCGGTTAACAGCCGATCGCTCGTACCACTGAGCTACTAGGGAAAGGAAGGGGCTTGAGGCCCACATCTATTGTACCCTAAGCGCTTGCCTTGGACACTCATTGAGAACGAGTCACGCATCTTTGCTTGGGTGCTTGGAGAGATAGGCCCCTAGCTCTGCGAGGTGCCAGGCTTGCCCTGTGCTAGCAGAGTCTAGTACAATGGGCGTATGGGCTTGGGCTTGTAGCTCAGTGGACTAGAGCACGTGGCTACGAACCACGGTGTCGGGGGTTCGAATCCCTCCTTGCCCGCCCCTTCTTCGTGTTGTGTGCTTTCGCGCTAGGGACCTAGATGGCTCTTTGCAGGCTGGGCTCGCCACTTATAGGCGGTATCGATTCGGATGGGGTTTGCTCACACTTTGTAATAGCCTCACAGGGGTTGCATCGATCACTTGCGGAGGCACGATGTATGGTGCAAGCCTCAAGAGTCCATGCATGTGCCCCCTCGGAGCGCGGATCAGTCTCTCGAATCGTCCCGTGGATTCGGCCATCTAAGCTCCTTAGAAACATACGCTCCAGTTTCCGTTGGCGAGCGTTGGGTTGGGCGAATGACCAGCCTGGGATGGCGTTGACTTGTGAATCGAGACGAGCCGCTTTGTATCAAGCGTGAGCAGGGTGTTGGGGGTTGGATCCTGGCATCCAACTATCTTCCCACAGAGCTCCCTCTGCAGTATTTTCGCCGCGGTAGCGTTTCACCACCCAGTTCGAGATGGATGGGTGTGGTTCCACTACGCCTAAGACACCAGGATGACAACCAAGGGGACAAGGCTGGATCACTGCTTTGAGTGATCTCAACCAGAGGCATGGGGTGGGTGTGGAGCGACTGTTGTGCCTTGTGTGTGATTATGTGAGCTGCGTGGTTGGATTCAAAGTCTCGGTCTGTTAGTATGCCTCTGCTGCATGCATCGCTGCACTTCCACATGGCAGCTATCGTGTGTTTTTCCGGCTAGTCTTGCCGTGACCTTATACAAGAGCACTCATCTTGAGGTGGGCTTCCTACTTAGATGCTTTCAGCAGTGATCCGCTCCGCACTTGGCTACCCAGCGTGTCCCGTTGGCACGAGAACTGGTACACCAGGGGTGCGTCCTTCCCGGTCCTCTCGTACTAGGGAAAGCTCCTCTCAATGCTCTAGCGCCCCCACCGGATATGGACCAAACTGTCTCGCGACGTTCTGAACCCAGCTCATGTGCTGCTTTCATGGGCGAACAGCCCAACCCTTGGGACGTACTACCGCCCCAGGATGCAACAAGCCGACATCGAGGTGCCAAACCTTCCCGTCGATGTGAACTCTTGGGGAAGATCAGCCTGTTATCCCTAGAGTAACTTTTATCCGATAAGCGACGGCCCTTCCACGCGGCACCGTCGGATCACTAAGGCCGACTTTCGTCCCTGCTCGACTTGTAGGTCTCGCAGTCAAGCCCCCTTTTGCCTTTGCACTCTCCAACTGATTTCCGTCCAGCCTGAGGGGACCTTTGCACGCCTCCATTACCTTTTGGGAGGCCTCTGCCCCAGAGAAACTGTCTGCCTGAGACTGTCTCAACGACCTCTGTGTGGGGCCGTTGGTTAGGATTTTAGCTCTTCCAGGGTGGTATCTCACTGCTGGCTCCTCGAGCTCCGGAAAGCCCGACTCTACGCCTCCCACCTAAGCTGCGCAGGAAGAGCCCAAACCCCATCCCAGGGAACAGTCAAGCTTCATAGGGTCTTTCTGTCCAGGTGGAGGTAGCCCGCATCTTCACAGGCAAGTCTATTTCACCGAGCCTCTCTCCGAGACAGTGCCCAAATCGTTACGCCTTTCGTGCAGGCCGGAACTTACCCGGCAATGAATTTCGCTACCTTAGGATCGTTATAGTTACAACCGCCGTTGACTGGGGCTTCGGTCGCCAGCTTCTCGCACTTCTATGAGAGGTGCAACCACCGACTTCCTTAACCTTCCAGCACTGGGCAGGCGTCAGCCCCCATACATCGTCTTGCGACTTAGCGGAGACCTGTGTTTTTGGTAAACAGTCGCTTGGGCCTGGTCACTGCGGCTCCCTTGCGGAGAGCACCCCTTCTCCCGAAGTTACGGGGCTATCTTGCCGAGTTCCTTGGAGAGAGTTGCCTCGCGCCCCTAGGTATTCTCTACCTACCTACCTGTGTCGGTTTCGGGTACAGGCTCTCTGGGCCTACGGAGTTCGAGCTTTTCTTGGAAGTTTGGCATAAGCCACTTCGATGACACCGCCGAAGCTGTGGCATCTAGTGCTCGGGCCTTGGCTAGGGGCATTGTCTCTACCCCCACTCGCCTTGGACCCTTGAACCGAGAACCATCACCCGGCTGGCTGAGCCTACTTCGTCCCTCGTTTCCAACCCAGAGAGGTACAGGAATCTTGGCCTGTTGTCCATCGACTGCGCCCTTCGGCCTCATCTTAGGCCCTGACTCACCCTCCGTGGACGAGCCTTGCGGAGGAACCCTTAGGTTTTCGGGGCAGTGGATTCTCACCACCGTTTGCGTTACTCAAGCCGACATTCTCACTTCCGCCTCGTCCACACCTGCTCTCGCTTGTGCTTCTCCCTAGAGCGGAACGCTCCCCTACCAATGTATGTATCATTCCACGGCTTCGGCAGACCGCTTGAGTCCCGTTCATTTTCGGCGCGAGAGCGCTTGATCAGTGAGCTATTACGCACTCTTTCAAGGGTGGCTGCTTCTAGGCAAACCTCCTGGTTGTCTCTGCACTCTCACCTCCTTTGCCACTTAGCGGCCATTTGGGGGCCTTAGCCGGTGGTCGTGGGCTGTTTCCCTCTCGACTACAGAGCTTATCCCCTGCAGTCTCACTGGCGAGCCGGATGCATTGCCTAGTATTCAGAGTTTGCCTCGATTTGGTACCGCTCTCGCAGCCCGCACCGAAACAGTGCTTTACCCCTAGACAGCCCGTTGGCTCACCGCTGCGCCTCAACGCATTTCGGGGAGAACCAGCTAGCTCCGAGTTCGATTGGCATTTCACCCCTAACCACACCTCATCCACCGATTTTTCAACATCGGTTGGTCCGGGCCTCCACTCTGTTTCACCAAAGCTTCACCCTGGGCATGGTTAGATCACTCGGGTTCGGGTCCATGAGCAGTGACCAATCAGCAGCCCTAGTAAAGGCTCGCTTTCGCTTAGGCTCCGTTTCCTTAACCGGGCCACTGCCCATAAGTCGCCGGCTCATTCTTCAACAGGCACGCGGTCAGAGGTTCAAGCCTCCTCCCACTGCTTGAAAGCTTGCGGTTTCATGGTCTATTTCAATCCCCGTCAGGGGTTCTTTTCACCGTTCCCTCACGGTACTGTTCGCTATCGGTCATCCAGGAGTATTTAGCCTTACAAGGTGGTCCTTGCGGATTCACACGGGATTACACGTGCCCCATGCTACTCGGGTCAAGGCTAAGCACGGGCCTGCTTTCGGCTACTGGACTCTCACCATCTGAGGTGCAGCACTCAACTGCTTCGCCTAGCAAGCCTCGCGCTCTATTGCCCTCCCACAACCCCGGTCAAACCGGTTTAGGCTGGTCCCGTTTCGCTCGCCGCTACTAAGGGAATCGCGTTTGCTTTCTCTTCCTCTGGCTACTAAGATGTTTCAGTTCGCCAGGTTGTCTCTTGGCTGCCTATTGATTCAGCAGCAAGTACTTGTTTGGGGTTTCCCCATTCGGGCATCTCCGGATCTCAGCCTGTGTCCAGCTCCCCGAAGCATCTCGTCGGTGACATACGCCCTTCCTCGTCTCTGGATGCCTAGGTATCCACCGCAAGCCCTTCTTCCTTTGAAGCCTCACCACAGGTGCGGCTCTCATCACACACAAGAGATACAATCAATAGCTCGTCCAAACAGGACCTTACAGGCGCACCCTTCCCAAACCACATCCCCTGGAGGTAAGCGGACTTGAACCGCTGACGTCTGCCACAGGGGGCACAACCGCTCCTACTACTATCACCCGATCCCGGGGATGTCAAGAGGCGTTCTCCTCCCCCTCCGAACACAGCCTGCCGCTCTCGCCGCACTGCGCTCTCCGGAAGAGACCTTCTTCTTCCTGAGGCCCTTGGCTCAAGCCACTGTGGCCCCTCTGTCGCCGGAGGCAAGTCTATTCAACCCCCTCGAAGCGATCCCGTTGTGACTGGTCTCACGGAGTGATGATGGACGGCCCACGATTGATCGCGTCTACACCAGCCAATTTGCTGGCCTCTTCTTGGGCTTGTCCACCGCTTTGCCTACAAAGGGGCAACGCGGTGCCCTTGTCCAGTGCTTGCAGCCCTGGGGAACCTGCCCATCCCACGTGCGATTCGTGTACGATGCCTTTAGACCTGGCCGCCTTGCAAAGGGTCGCTTGCTGAGAAGCAAAGCACCCCCTATCATCCTACTCTGCTCCTTACAAATGGACTTGCTTGAAGCCTACGTCATGCTCTTGTCCCCCTAGCCGGTGTGGCAAGGGGTAAGACGTGAGTTTGGTCCGGGCAACGCCCTCCACACCAGAGGACGCACTCACCCGAGCCTGCCTAAGATCCGTGATTCAACGAGCCATCCAACGGCGCACTTGCAAAAGCAGCGCTCTACCACTGAGCTATACCCCCACCACGAACCTATACAGCGCACATTCCCTCGCTCCTCTCCTTGGCAGACAAAAGCCTCCAATCGTACGAGCAAGGGTTGGGCTATTCTGGATTTGAACCAGAGACCTCGCCCTTATCAGGGGCGCGCTCTAACCACTGAGCTAATAGCCCAGAAGGAGGCTTTCCTTGCTTAGGGCTCTACACGGGTCGAGTCTCGACCCCTGCACCCAACAAGCGCAGATTCTCTCTGATCTCTCACTAAAGCATCTTACCTCTCAACCCACACCTTGTCCAGACCTCGGCTTCCTGCTGTGTGGCTTGCGACTCACCGCAAGCCGCGTTGAAAGCATTTCTCTTACATGTCTTCTCTACCCTGTGTGGTTATGCCTATCACTTGCAAGGGTCCCAGTGGAGAGAACAAATAGTTTGACCCACTTGCTCGGTGTTTCCATCTTGGCATAGGAGCCAGCTTTGGCAATGGATCTCTAAAAAGGGGTTCTTGAAGTCTCTCAACCTTCCATCGAATGCTTGCTAAGCCGTAAACGGGTGAGAGAACACACAGGCGCCCGTGTCTCACAATAATCCATCTTGAACTTGTAGCTATTTACGAAGACGAAGCGAGGTTTGCCCTATTGAAACTGCTTGCGCTATGGAGATTTCTATGCTTCAGTCCAAGAGGTCTGTATAAAATACAGACTAAAACGAGAAGTGAACATGTTGCCTCAAAAAGCGCAAAGATCAGTTTCCACTCTATCACAACACGGATCAGTGGCAATTGGCTTCGTCTAATCGTCCTATTACAACAATTTTGAGAGCTTTTGTCAGCCTGGAGTACAAAAAGAGGATGATGTAAGTCTTAAGCAAAACCTTGATGGGTGCTACCAATCTCTCAGCGCTGGGCCCTTTATAGAATAGATTGATACACGATCAAAAGTCGAGTTGAAAGCAGGCATCCTAGTAAAGGACTGTAGAGAGTTGCGTCTTCGGAAGCCTAGTCGCAAGGAGCGCGAGCTCTTTGGACTGGCAACCACGAAGTACTCTGCTTTGAAAGCGAGACACCAAGCTGCGGGCGAGAGCCAAACGTGTTTGCTATAGAAAGTCGCACTTAGTCCCTGTTACGACAGGCCCTTCGCTGCCGACCGGGCTAGTCGCCTTGGAAAGAAAGCCAGTCTTGTTGTAAACACTTTATCAAAGACCAAGTAGAGTGTTTTTAGACTTGCTCGCTATCAGCACTGTTATTCAACACTTGGCGCTCTCAAACAGAGAAACTTGTGAGAGTGCAAGCGTGCATCACTTGGTGGCGGTATAGTAGGCCTTAAGAAGGACTGCGTTGCCTTAAATCACACTTTTTGATTTTTGGGGAGGCCTATCCATTTCATTTAAACATGGCTGTTCAATTGACAGAGAGCTTGAATAGCTGTTTAGAACGTAGGATAAAGCTTTGCAGCTTATCTGTGCCTTAAATCCTAGTTTTTCGCCTATTTGGATCTCTTTTCATACGGGTGCTTCTTATCTCTTATTGTGACACAGATTTGTTTTCGATTAGCTTCTTGCAGGCTCAACAGCTAATCTTGGCTTGTGTGCTTGCCGCGGCTACTTTGGCTCTCATAGCAAAAGGCTACTCTATTTCAACACGCACTTATGAATAACAGTGCGTCACAGTTCAGACAGCAGTTTGCATTGCACGGCTGCGAGACGACGCGGACGTGGAAATAGAATCTAGGGTCGCCATTGTGCAAACCACGCCAAAGAGTGCTCTTTAGCTTGATCGTGGTTCCCAAACCAACCACTGGTTCGGGCTAATTTTGTGATGTTTACTGCCGACATTCTAAAGCGCCATCTGGGCGGTCGCTCGTAACCAATTTGTACGTTATTCAAAGCGCCTTGAAATGCCTCTATTATCAATTGGCTGTGGACTTTGCTCAGGATCTTAGCCCAGAAGATAGATCAGTCTTTTTAGGCATCATACGGGCACTGCTTGATGGCTCAATCTTTCAGCCCAGCAAGGGTGCTCTTCCACCGTTCGCCACGAGGACCTCAAGCTGCCTCGTCTTCCTCTACGCCGATGACTCTCCCCTCCTATCCTTACAAAAACCTCAGTTTGGATCTTATAAGTGCTTCTAAGGAAGATTTGCGAAAAAGTAAGCTGGACCTTCTTGGCCAAATCGAGACTTTACGCAACAAACACCGTGAAGTCAATTCAAAGGTGGTCTATTACGATCAACAAATGCAGAGGATGACGAATAGCATTCATAGGAAAGCCGATTTGGCTGAGAATTTTTGTGTGGTGAAAGGTGTGATCATTGTGACCGGAGCTGGGCCTTTTTGCTTTGAAACCTTAAAAACCCAAAATTATTTGGGGGTGCAAGACCCCATTCAGCAAAGTCAAGGGATCCAAATCTTCTATGTGTTTTCGACCTTTTCTACATCCCTGGGCAACCAGCTGGGCAAAGTAGCAGGTCTAGCGGTGGGAAAGTTCATCTGTCAGCCAGTCATCGACTTCCAAGACGGACCAGACCTAATGCAGAAGGAGAGAGCTCAAGTCAAGGCTTTAGCCAAACACAGCCACAATTCTAAGCATGTATCAAAGTATATGAATGTCGTCCTGCAACAATTTGCAATTGAAGCCAAGACTGGTGAATTCGTTGGAGAGGCTAACTCACAATTGTCGGAACTAGATGGAGACGCAAGCTCCCAAACGGATGAACTAGACAAATCGGATGAGAACAGGCTTGGAGTTGGAGCCAAGCCTGCCCCAAAAAGAAAATCTCGTTGGCATACAACGAAAGGTATAGGCTTTTATGGGGAACCTGAACAAAAGCCACGAAGAGAATTAGCTTGAAGGTGCTTCGTGGCTCTAAGGTGCGCAAAGCAAAACTTTGCTATCTACGAAAGCCAGAGGCACGAAACACCAAGCTGAAGCCACGGTTTTAGTCTAAGCAAGATGTGGACGCAACTGCACTTAGTCTTTGTTTTGGAAAAAATTGCAAACATTTCTTTTTTTTGCCCGGCTTATGTATTGTGCTTAGGGTAGCTCTCTTTTAATCAGAGAGCTACCCTTTATCACACAATGCAATGGAAACTGCTACCTCGCAGGATACACATACATTGCATAGCTATGCCAGGCTTTCAACTACAAGCCTCTCTTCTTCTTTGGATTGCGCTTGCAGCAACTTGCTTATAGGTCTTAAATTCTTGTGTTTGCTTGCCATTACATAGTTGATTACAGCTTGAGCGTGTTGAGGATCCACATTAAGCAGCTCTAATAAGCTTAACCAAGTGGGTTCATCCAAGAATGAAGTCCTTGGGCAATATGGTATTGACTCTCGCTGCGACATTAAGCGGTCTATGTACCTGTATACCATAATCCTTATCAAAGGTACACTTTTGTCCGTTAAAAACTGCTTTAGCACACGTTGAATAATCTGAGATTGGGTAGGTCTGAGCAGACCTTTTTGAACTTTTTGCAATAAATCCCATGATAACTGACCGTCTTGAAATTGATGTGTCTCCTGTGAAAAAAGGCGAAAGTAGTAAGCCTCTAGTTCTGCGATCCTCCATTTTTCTTGCTCTAGCTCTAGCTCTGTTTTTAGCTTTGCCTCTGTCTCTAACTCTAGCTCTGTCTTTAGCTCTGTCTCTGTCTTTAGCTCTGTCTCTGTCTCTAGCTCTGTGTTTGTCTCTAGCTCTAGTGACGTACTTACAGTAAAGGTAAACGTGCCATAGATGTTTAAAGCTAAGTTATTTGAAAGAGGAAAACTCAAGTTGATAGTAAACGTTTGTTGCGGCTTTGATTGATCCATCATTAGGTATAAATGAGGGTTGTATAAGGCTAAGAGATCTATTGTCAAGCTAAGAGGTCGAATCCTTGCTTGGATTTGGCTTTTGTATGTAACGAACATTTGAAACCTTTAGCTCAGCTGTGTTGTCATCTAGATGTTTGACTGTCACCACGAAGTACTGAGTTAGAAGCGAATCTGTGTTGATAGAAGACACATAGGCATCTCCGTCCGGATGTTGATTTGCCTTTTGAATCTCTTGCTTAATCAGCGTTAACAGCTGCTTAGCGTTTCTGTTTGTACAAACGAGCCCTCGATTGTTTGGAGTTACTTGTATCCTGTGATGCAAGTCTATCTGTTCCATAGCCACCTTGTTAAAAGGTAGATTAGGAAGTGACTTTTGAATCGATATATCAACGAATTTATTGAAGTACCTAGTACCTAAGACATCTCTTTTATAAGATGGGAGCTTCTTTTCAAGAAGCTCCCATCTTGCAATCAAGCTATCAATTTTACCATCTTGTAGCTTAACCTCTGCAAACTGGGGGATGTGGCTTTCTGCAGCCGTGTGTCCAGCTCGCGTTTGAAACTTCTTACACTCGGTAATAAGCACCTTGAGAGCATTGATTCTTTCTTCGATGGTCGTTTGTAGCTCAGCCATGAGATGTGAGATGTATACATCACACATTACCTGTGCTCTGCCTTGTGGCAATGGGCCACGCATCACACGCCTTCGAATGTCTGATTGGGCACGTCTCATCGTGGATTCAAAGAAATCCCAAACAGGATCCAACGTTTTCAAAGAGGTCTCCGCAATCGTGTTAAGGACCAATACTTTGTCCTCATTCGTGATAGACTCGTCCGTTAGAACAGATCGTACCATCTTCTTGATCGCTTGAGACTCCTGATCGTGTATAGCCTTAAGCTCGTAACACAGAACAGTGGCCACTTTTGAATTTTCGGGGCAATAGATCTTATCAAGCATCTCATTCTCGTTGGCAAGAGCTGCAATCGAAGATTCCACATACGCCTGTGCTGTGTTTATCTGAACGTACTTTGTTTGGATGTCCGGATGTATGTGCTTCATGAGGTTCTTTGCACTAGCAGGATCATTGATGTGGTTCAAAGTATGAGCAAGGGCATGTGCGTGATAAGATGAGAGACTACGGTCTACAATGGGGTTTTGGTCTGAGATAGGAAAAGCTGGGTTTGCTTTTTTTTTGCTTGTCCTTCTTGTATTAAACTCTTTAGACGTTAGGACGGCAGGTTCAACAACCCGAGGGTCTCCGCTAATCGTAAGAGCATTCTGGTGCTTCATCCTTAGATGGTCCGCGTCCTGAATGCTTGAAAACTTAACTGGGAACGATTCAAAGATCGCTTTTAACGTGTCTTTAAACGGCTTTGCGTTCGAGTACTCTATCACTACTCGACTGGTCACAAACTCTATCTCGTTTGCTGTGTTTGTTCGTAGACAGTGAACTTTCGTTCCTTGGCCATTGTCAAGTACTATGTGAAGCAGGTCGGGCAAGTTGACTTGTTTTGGCCAACTCCATGTCTCTGATGGATCCATAACTATGGTGATGGATTTTCCTTGTTGAGCCCAGACGTGTTCTATGGTCTCTACTTGATCTAGGTCCGGAAATGTACATTTAAGTACCTTCTGCGTCTCAATGTCAGTAAGCAAAGCCTCCTCAGCATCGCATAACTGATCTTGTGACAGATTGGACAACCAAGCCGTCCTAGCTCCGATGTCTAGAGACTGCTGTGCCTTCTTTGCCTTCTGTCTTGCCGCTGCAATACAGCGGTTGAAACGAGCATATTGGCGAAAAACACGCGCTGCATCCTCTCTGTGTGTGAGACCCAAGTTGTTGAGATCGGGTGTTAAGACTCTTTCTGTCTCCCTTGACTCACGAGTTCTTCTTGTCAGAGGAGAACTTGTTTCCATATTGTATGCTTGAGGAACGGGACTACGCGGAGGTAGTCTGTTTGGGTTTGTGTTTATGCTTGGTCCAGCCACCTTTGGCATCAACGATGGGCGCGGAGAGCTCGATCTCAAAGGAGTTTTAGACGCAAAAGCCGGATCAGACTCACTGGCGTCTTTTGAGGGTGATGGCTCAATGAAACAGGATTGAGTGCTGCTTGATGGCTGGCTGTTTGTGTGGCTTGGCTGTGTGGTCTGGGTGTTTTGGCTTGGCTGTGTGGTCTGGGTGTTGTTCTCCATACAAGACTCTACGTTCGACACGTGGGGGCTATGTTTTACCTGCCAAGTTTCGACGTTGCTGTGTTGAGGGCCTTGTGTCATGCGGTCCAGGGCATCACACAAACAGTTGAGATAGTGTTTGAGAGCCAATTGTTCCATCTCGCTTAGTTCCTGTTCTCGCTTCTGGGCTGGATCATTAGTGATCACATCCTTAGTTTATGGGCTCGAACAAGTGGCATTGGCACCCGTTTTGTCTGGATTGACTCTCTGATTGAGGGTGGCCTTGGAGCCTGTATTGTGGCTATCAATGGTTGGTGTAGGTTTAGCGCTCTTGTGACTAGAAGGCAAAAAACCTTTCGCAGGCATGCGAATGCGATCATTTGGAATGGTTTGATTGTATGAGGTTAAAGGCGGCTGGGTGGGCTGTCGTCTATCGGCTTTCGCCCAAGGGGGTAGGCACACGTAAACGAACAAGGCACTCATCCCTGCCCCAGTGATGACACCACTGTCAAGCAAACAGCCCCGTATGGTCTGCCATAGTTGCTCAGCGTGTCTGCTCCTTTCATGCTTAGTCATAGAGATGCCTCCAATTAAACAAAATGCAAAGAGGCCCAAGCCTAACTTAGGCCTAACTACATCATACACTCTTTGATTGTCCTCTGGCAACCCTGAGTTGTGTGCCAAGTTGTGTGTAAATATGGCTCCTAGAATGGTATGCCACACGCTTTGAAAGAACACATAGGCAACTTAGTGTATTACGCAATTGAAACACGATTGCTGTCCAACCCATTTGTGTGGCTTACCGGTTTGTGACCAAACTATCTTCCCCTTCCAAACCTGATGGTATGACACCGATCTGAGGCCTAAAAAGCTTGATGAGGCGTGGATTGAGTGCTGGCAGCGTGTTTTCACCTTAGACCAAACACAAGGGAACGCCTGGTTGAACAGGTCAGCGGTTTTGAAGCTCTTGATGAAACGGCAGGAGAGCCTTAGTTTTGATGCTGATAGGCCTTTTCGCTCCTGTCTTGAAGGCCATGTCAGCCAGCTAGGAGGCTGACTTAGCGCTTGAATCACGGTCACACAGGTGCGTGTACGTGTAGCCTCCGACCCCTTGCACGAGTCGTACCTTGGGGCAGAGCTGGAAACCTTTGTACAACCACACGGGGCATCCTGTGGATGAGGCTAGGCTTGAATACAAAGAAGGCCAAGACAAGGTACAAGCACCGAGCTTGGAGGCATGGGACAAGTCTCAACCGGGTGTCATGGCCTAGCGCACGCACAGCTTGACCACTGCAAATCGAATTGAAATAGGGTCCGAGCACCCTGGGCAAGCAAAGCCCGCCCAAGAGAAGTGGTGCTACAAGTCATCTGGTCACAAGGTACAACACGATTGCAGTGTAGATGAGAGGGTAGTGCATATTCTTGTCCGTCCTTTTTGTGCTGTTTAGAGAGCGATGGAGTCAACCAGTAAGCAGAGTCTACAGCACAGAACAGCCTACGAGCAATGCTTCCTTGCCGCACTCCGTGAGGACACCACGGAGACGGCCGGGCTTTTGCCAGTATGAGAGGGCCAGAGGGATGGCCCTACACAGCAAGACCACAGTTGCATAGTGTGTGTGAGGGGCCTTGGTGCTACGAGCAAGAGCCCATGGAAGGGCTGCCAAACAACCTCCCCGTGCCTTAGCTGTCACACATGCTCTTGACAGCCTGAACGATTTGGCTAGGCTGGATGACGGTCATCTCCTCCAAGATGCCACTATAGGGGGTAGGCACGTCCTGAGAGGACAGGCAAGCTATGGGCGCATCCAGCTCATCGAACAGGTGTTCCATGATTGAAGCTCGTAGCGTTGCACCAATTCCACCGGTACGCATGCACTCCTCCACAATAATTGCCCGGTGAGTCTTGCGAATGGAGGTAGCAATGGTGCCCATGTCTAGCGGCTTGAGAGAGATCAAGTCTATAATCTCTGGGTCGTAGCCTTGATCCACCAAGATCCTGGCTGCTTGGAGCACGTGGTGCCTCATGCGCGAGTAGGTTAGCAGGGTCACGTCGTTTCCTGAACGCACCACCTCTGCTCTTTCTAGGCTTAGAGTGTAGGACGCTTCGGGGAGGTGCTCTCTCAGGTTGTACAGCAGCACGTGTTCGAACAGGATCACTGGATTCTCGCTACGGATGGCAGACTTCAGCAAGCCCTTTGCATTGTAGGGGGTTGAGCATGCTACCATCTGCAATCCTGGCACCGATTGGAAGTAGGACTCTAACCGCTGGGAGTGCTCTGCGCCTAGCTGCCTTCCTACCCCTCCTGGTCCACGAACCACGATTGGAGTGGTAAAGTTACCCCCTGATGTGTAATGCAGCATGCCTGCATTGTTAGCAATCTGGTTGAACGCCAGTAGCAAGAAGCCCATGTTCATGCCCTCGACAATGGGCCTCAATCCGGTCATGGCAGCCCCAATGGCAAGGCCCGTGAAGCTGTTCTCCGCGATGGGTGTATCCAATAGTCGGAGGTCTCCATACCGCTCACACAGGCCCTTCGTCACCTTGTAAGAGCCGCCATAATGGCCCACGTCCTCTCCCATCACACATACCCTTGGATCTCTCTCCATCTCTTCTAGGATGGCCTCTCGAAGCGCCTCATACAGTAGAACTTGAGCCATGTGATTCTTATACCTCTGGGATCAGAATAGCCAAATCAAGTCGACACAATACAAGTGCTTCAACACAAAGCGGGCCTCTTACTGGACAAGACAGCAAGCCAGGCGTCATTTCTGCAGAACACGTCTCACGAGGCACAAGGCACCAAATGCTTGGGCTCTTCCGGAGTCACCTTAGGGATGAACCGTACGGCCTATGCCACAAGCCCAAAGCACTGCCCTTGCCTCTCGCGTGGTATGCTTACAACCACAGTATACTTGTGCTTATGAACACACAAGCCACCGGGTTGCTAACTCAATGGTATAGAGTAGTTGGCTTTTAACCAATTAGTTCCGGGTTCGAATCCCGGGCAGCCCAAGAGAGTAGCCTGCTCAGACCACCTCCTTCCGCAACTGTGGGGGATTCGCAGGAGAGGGCACTTGACCAAGAGCAGCAAAGGTGATAGCATAGCCCTTGAGCGGAGACGGGGCTAAGGCCACCCGCCCGCAAAGCATGTTCACGCAGCACATTAACACGCAGCACCGCAGCACGGCCAGCTAGGCCACGAGCCTAATTGTCTGGTTTGGTTACAGGCGCCGAGATAGCTCAGTCGGTAGAGCAAGGGACTGAAAATCCCTGTGTCACCAGTTCAAGCCTGGTTCTCGGCAACCGTCCATTTCAAACACACCTCACACCTAGACTTAGCCCTTGACAAGAATCAAATTGTGTGTGAGGATAGGTGTCAAGGCACACATAGATTGACAAAGGGCACTAGAAACTACCACACTAGTGGTAACCAGAGGCTTGACTTGACACTTGTTATGTGCTATCTTGGAAATGGCAAGAGCCAAGGGGTCCAATATTATGAATATAAGAGGTCACACCATGATAATCACTCAACGCGCTATACATTTCGTCGCCAAGCTTTGGAGGAGCTTCTTAACCCCGAATCCCACCTTAAGCCTTTGCATTTATATATTCTCCGTGTTGCTTGGTTGCAGTGCTCTATACCTATTGAAACAAGAAGACCCATCACACCACAATCAAATGACAAGCAGGTCTGACTCGCTTTATGGGCTACCAATCCCGGTGCAATCCATTCTATTAGCCTGCTTACTCACTATTGGGCTTGTAGCTGGGCGCGCCTTTGTCGTGGAGACTCGGTATTCCAGATTTGCTCGAGATGCACAGCTGGCCAGTCATACCGTCCTGGTTAAGGAGAGAGTAGGCTCGACCTCTGTATTGATCCGTGAGCGAGTGGCGTTGACATCTAGTGTGGAGGCCATTCGTCCTGTTCTTGAAACAGCCGCAAACGTCAAGACTGATCTGAGTGCTGTTCAAGACTTAAGTGGCTCTGAGCTCTTTAATGTAAAATTGGTAACTAACGAGGATGGTAGCCAGCAAAAGGTCTTGGTGCCCATTAAAAACGAGTCTATGCTTAGGACTGCTCTGATACAGTCCAAAGCTAGGGCTAGGGCTGATGCTGGCTTTATGGCGGCGTCAGACAAGGGTGCGTTTGTGCTAGATCAATTGGACGATGCCCTGAAAGCTTTTGAACAGATGGACAAAGAGGAGAAGGCGGAGCAGCATGAATCTCTTCCTCTTCAAACCCAAGGAACTTCGTTTAGCCGTAGCAAGCGTTCGGACAAGGGCAAGGCCGTAAGAGCCTCAGGCTCAGCCTCAGGCTCGAGCCGTGCGGATACCCGTCCAGATACGGCAGCTCCAGATTGGAACGAGCGCCACTGGCTTGGTGAGAATAAGCCGGGCCGTATTGTATACAGGGATACTCTAAAACAGCTTAGAGATAATGCAAGCGAACTTTGCGACTCATCCAAGCCTATGACAAGGCATAGAGTGAGAGAGGTCACAATAACCCTAAAGAGGGATATCATTCCAACACTGAGGGCGGCGCGGAACACCTATGCTCGTAGGCGTACACTTTGTGATCTCTCTCTATACGCACCCAACACTGGAGTGCAGGATACTACAATCTTCTTCGAAGAGAACATTCCTGGTGCTGCTGCGGCGGATGGAGCAGGTGTGCTTCCCGTTCTTGGATCCAACACAGTTCAAGCAACGGCCAACACGGCTGGCAAATTGGCTGCGACAGGTGTAGTCGATTCCGAAAAAGCAAAAAGTCACAAGGATAAGAATTTCAGCGCGGACTGTGGAAGAGAAGGCAGAGGCGAAGCACAGGCGGAAATGGTGCTTCGGATAGGGGAGAGGGTCGTAGGGTTAGCAGAAAAGAGAGAATTGGATCTCGAATGTGGCAGAGGTTGGCGTCAGTTGAACGATACAGAGTGGAGTCCGGATTGGTTTAACGATCTACAACCAAGTTCCCCTCGTTCAGATTCAGATTAGGCTTGGTCCTATATCTCCTAGAAAATATAGGACCGTCGTAAATCAGACATTCAAGCACTGCGCTTACAACACTTCGAGCTTAACAGGTGTTATAGCAAAAAGACAGCTTTGGATTTTTACAAAAAACAAAGACTAAGTGCCGTTGCGTCCACATCTTATTTAGACTAAAGCCTTTGCTTCAGCTTGGTCCTTCGTGCCTCTGGCTTTCGTAGATAGTAAAGCTTTGCTCGCCGAACCTTAGAACGACGAAGCACCTTCAAGCTCGCTATCTTGATAGAGTGAACCAGTAAGACTCTCTCTACACTCACTCCTTGAGATAGACGACGCAGCACAACAGTCGTACCAGCACCGCGGTGGTGAGTGGCAATCACAGTACCCTCAAAGGGTTGCACTCTCGACTTATTTCCTTCACGGATCACAACACCAACTCTAAGGAGATCCCCAGGATGAATGGAAGGCAAATCTGTCTTAGAGTGGGTAGCTTCTATCTTTGAAACCAATTCGGCATAACTCATAACAAAATGATAGGCTTAGTTTCGGGAGGAAGATTTGATATTGGAGTAAACATAATTCAAGTTGGAACAAGAGAGACCTTCCAACTGGCGGAGACAGGATTTGAACCTGTGACCTCAAGGTTATGAGCCTTGCGAGCTACCAAGCTGCTCTACTCCGCATTACAATTCAATCTTATAATAAGAGCATAGTCTTGTGCTGTCAAGCACTCTCAGATTGGGTTAACATTATATGTTATGTCTGCTGTCGTGTTATGCGACTATCCATGCTGTAGGCAACCTGAGTTTTTGCGTGCTGGCTGCCGTGTTCAAAACAGATAAGTCATTTGTATATGTATAAATATGATGAATCGACTGCTCGATTCATTTATTACTTTTTATGGCGCTTCCAAAGCTTAAATGCTTTTTTAGCAATCAAATCTTTTGATGACCTATTCAAAAGGGTACTTTTATAAAAATTATAAAAAATAGATAAGACACCGTGCAATGCCACAAAAAACAGCAATTTATTTATTTTTTTTTGTAACTGCTTTCATGCTCCTTACCGCACTATTTGACTTTCACTAAAACACAGTGTGTTCAGCCAGATATCGCTGATGCGGTTCTTGACGCAGTCACTAATGCGATACCCGAGCCCAGCGTGAAGCGAAGGTTGTAACTGCCAGTAGTTGCTAAAGACGTCATGCGCCACTCAACGTAAGTTGCTTGCGCATATATATCCGAATAGGAAAACATTTTGCTATGGATAAACAAAAACGAGCTCATTACAGCCTTTTTTGGAGCTGACGAGCTGGCCAGTTGTTACACAAATAAAATTGTATTTTTGGATCAAGATCATAAAAGCTCGGGTGGGACAAACTAAGAGTGCAAACGTCCAAATTACGAAAAAAACTGTGGAGCTAGAATAAACTAAGCTCAATCAATAAAAGATTAAAGCTTGTTTTCGAAGTAGTAAAACTACTACTAAAATAGAACACAAGAGTCTAGTTATATTCATATATGTATGCCACTTGAGCTTTGGAATTCACTCTCTTTACGAAAGTGTTTGATTTAGTCAAGTCAAAATACGAGAAAGCCCTTTTGTTCAAAACAAAAATAGAGACCACACTGTGGTGAACTCCAATTGCATTTTATTTGTTTTTGTTTTGAACACTTAAATTGAATGAACAAAATTTTATTTTTCGTTGTTGCAATATAGCAGTATATCGCTGCTTGCCAACTTAGCTGGTTTGAGAGACACGGTATAAGTGGGACAGCACTGGCTTTGCTAAGTGAAAAACTTTTGGACAAAAGCTTCTACTCAGAGAGAACTACTCACTATTTTGGTTCGCTAAAAAAACATACAAAAACCTACATAGTAATGGCAAACATGCAGACAAAAGTAGGAAGACTAAAGACATCATCTAAGTTAGACAAATTGTGCCATTGCACGCACAATAGAAAGAGGCCAAAGTTGAGTGAAGACTGTGAACAGCATCAGGTTAGCTTTTTGCAAATACAAAGCGCCTAAGCTTCCAGTGATAGCTCTAATCTTGGTATTGGTAAAAGAGAGCGGTTGAAGACTGTAAGCTGAACGTAACAGACTAGAAGACTAAAACTCGGATCACACATCAAAATGCTTATACTACCAGGATACGATTCTTTGCTTATATTCTTCGTAATCTTGTGTCTTATTCCTATAGCAGCCTTTTCTGTGTCTGGGCTGTTAGCGCCTAGCAGCCAGAGTGCAGAGAAACGTACTACTTATGAGTCCGGAATTGAGCCCATGGGAGAGGCTTGGGTACAATTCAATATACGCTACTACATGTTTGCCTTGGTGTTTGTTGTGTTTGACGTCGAAACTATATTCTTGTATCCATGGGCAGTAGCTTTTAACCAGTTAGGTGTATGGGCCTTTGTCGAAATCTGTGTGTTTCTTTTTGTGCTTGTGATTGGTTTGGTTTACGCTTGGAGAAAAGGCGCACTTGAATGGTTTTAGGCACTTCTGGTGAGAACAAACAGAGGAACTTAAAGCCATATTAGCCTTAAGCAACCAAGAAACACTGATTCAGGGCACAGCACTCAGATACAAAACAGATTGTTTTTTAAGAGATCGGAATTTGAAACGCGTTCATGCCTAAAAAAGACACAAGTTATGACCACACAAACATCTGAGGTTGAATCTCAACACGGTAAAAAGCTTGCACCAATCAGGGGAAGAATATCGTCTTGGTTGGCAGAGAAGAAACTTGAGAATCGCCCATTAGGTTTTGACTATCAAGGGATAGAGATTGTAGAAGTCAAACCAGACCAGCTGCCTTCGGTTGCTGTAGCACTGTACGTACGCGGATTCAACTACCTTCGGTGCCAATGCGCTTATGATGTGGCCCCAGGCGGCCCCTTGGCTAGTGTGTACTACTTGACTCGAGTGATAGATGACGCTGATCAACCAGAAGAAGTATGCATAAAGGTTTTTGTGCCTCGGCATAATCCCCACGTGCCCTCTGTGTTTTGGGTCTGGAAGACAGCAGACTTTCAAGAACGAGAATCTTACGACCTGTTTGGTATTATATATGACAGCCATCCCCACTTAAAACGGATACTTATGCCTGATAGCTGGGTAGGTTGGCCTCTTCGAAAGGACTACGTCAACCCTGACTTTTATGAGTTGCAAGATGCATACTAAGCCAGTCTCTTTACTGACAAGATATGCCTCTTGTGCAGAACCCAAAAAGCCCCAAGATGCTACAAGCAAAAAAGAAACACAGCCTTAACTTAAGCTAAATGCTTCTTCTGAACAAGCCTTAGCGAAAAAAGCACTTAAACACTCTTTTGACTGAAGGAACCAGGTGAAAAAGCATTGTTGATTGTTAAGTACAAAAGGATCTGACATGGCTACTTGATCTTGCTGACATGTTTTTTCTCTTGCGTTCTCCAACAGGTTCATGTAAGCTACTCAGGGTGTATTTAAATGTTTTGTTTTGCACTCTTAAGCAAGACAGTCACTGCTCCCTTGCCTATGTCTATTAAGAGTAGAATCAGGTTAGAGAACACACATGTGTGTTCTCTAACCTGATTCTACTCACAAGCAGCATCCATAGCTCAGTGGTTAGAGCCCCCAACTCATAATTGGAGGGCCGTGGGTTCGAATCCCTCTGGATGCAACCAGTGTTTCAAGGTAGCTCAACCACAAGATAGACCAACTCTTGTGAGGAAGTCTAAAATCACATCCTGTACTACAACCAATTGCTACAAGGCAACACCAAATAAAGTTTGTAATACGGGCTATAGTATCAGCTAGACAACTTAGAATTTTGTTGAGTTCAAGCCAAAAATGTAAGACTATACAGAGAGCCTACAAAGATGTAGGTTGCAGGTTGGTAAGGGGAATACAGACCCCATGCATACGTGTGCAACACAGAAGGAGAAAGGAGCATGAGGGATATCATTCGGCGCCCTGTGTTTACAGAGAAGTCCGTGCAGCTTTTAGAGAAAAACCAATACACGTTTGAAGTAGACTCAAAAGCTACCAAGCCCGAGATCAAGTCTTTCTTAGAAAGTGCCTTTCAAGTCAAGGTGCTATCAGTAAACACGCATATCTTGCCAAAGAAAAGAGCGTCATTACTAGGAAGGGCGGTTCCTAGGCCAAGGCAGAAGAGAGCTATTGTCACCCTAAGTTGGGGCGATAGAATTGCGTTCTTCCTCGAGTCTTAAAAAGCTCAGGCTTGTTTAACAGATCAATCAAATTCTATGAATGCGAACTTAGTTCAAGACTCATCTTCAAAAGCATGTAACCAGTTGGTATGGGGTTGGAAGAAGACGTACCAACCAAAGCACCACAAGGCACTCACAGTGGGTCAACATCGAGAGAAGGGTCGCAACAACAAGGGTGTGATTACGGCTCGACACCGAGGCGGTGGTCATAAGCGCCTTTATCGACGCATTGACTTTCGACGTGATAGGCTGGGCGTGCCGGCTCGAATCACCGGGATAGAATACGATCCAAACCGGAGCGCTCGAATCGCTTTGGTCGCGTATGCGGATGGGACAAAGGGCTACATACTGCATGCGAAAGAGCTCAAACCGGGAGATGGAATCGTGTCTGGGCCTGATTCTCCCATTTTAGTAGGCAACACACTTCCACTGAGTAAGATCCCTCTAGGCACATCGTTGCACAACATTGAGTTTCAACCGGGCAAAGGCGGCCAGATAGCTAGAGCAGCGGGGTCAGTCGTTCAACTGATTGCAAAAGAGGGCAAGTTTGCTACGCTAAGAATGCCGTCAGGCGAGGTAAGATTAGTCTCGCAGAGCTGTAATGCGACCATTGGGCAGGTTGCACAGCCGTCCAGCACGTCTCACCTGGCCCACAAGGCTGGTTGGAGGCGATGGCTAGGGAAACGCCCTAAGGTGCGAGGCGCGGCAATGAACCCTGTAGATCACCCTCATGGTGGAGGAGAAGGCAAGGCTCCTATCGGTCGCAAGAGTCCTATGACACCATGGGGCTTGCCTGCGCTTGGAAGAAGAACCAGAGAAAAGCATCGGTACAGTGATGCACTCATCATTAGGCGACGTAAGTCAAGTAAGAAGCTAGGCTAATGCAGTCACTAAGAGGGCACACACACACAACCAATTGAACAGAGAACAAGCTCAACAATGGCACGCTCGCTCAAAAAAGGTCCTTTCGTAGCTGACCACCTGTTAAAGAAGATTGAACATCTTAATGCCAAAGGAGAAAAGAAGGTGATTCTCACTTGGTCAAGGGGGTCCACTATTGTGCCCACGATGATAGGACACACTATTGCTGTCCACAACGGGCGTGAACACTTACCAGTGTTTGTAACTGATCAGATGGTTGGCCATAAGCTAGGAGAGTTTGCTCAGACCAGAACCTTTCGAGGCCATGCGAAAAGTGACAAGAAGTCCCGTCGTTAAAAGGTAGGAGATAGCGCATGAACGAAGAAAGAGCTCCCAACAGAACAGTAAAGGCCACGGCTCGAAACGTTATGATGTCACCCCACAAAGTGAGAAAGGTGTTAGACCAAGTGCGTGGTCGTCCGTACGAAGAAGCTCTGATGATACTCAAATTTATGCCCTATAGGGCATGCGAGCCAATCCTCAAGACAGTATATTCTGCGGCAGCAAATGCCAAGCACAACTTGGGCCTAAACAAGTCAAAGCTGTTTATTACCGAGGCAAGAGCCGATGAGGGTTTCAGACTAAAACGCTTCCAGCCTAGAGCTCAAGGGAGAGGCTTCCCCATTAGGAAGCCAACCTGCAATATCACTATACTGGTTCAAGAATTGACTTAAGCACTAGAGATCTTATCTCTTTCAGAAGGATATACCATATGGGACAAAAGATTCATCCCCTTGGATTTCGTGTTGGCGTAACAGAAACTCATCGTGCTCATTGGTTTGGCGACAAGAGCCAATACTCCGTTCTATTACAAGAGGATCATGAACTGAGATCCTTCGTAAACAACTTCGTGCGCAACCATGTACGAACTGATCCCAACGATGGAGGGATAGGAATCGTCTCAGTTGAGATAGAACGCATCATGAATCTGGTGCATGTCAAGATTCATACTGTAAAACCTGCCTTGTTGGTCCGTGAAAAAGCTCTTTACAAGCTGAGGGACAGCTTAAAGCGCATGTTAGAGCAGAAAGGCAAGACTCTTCGTCTAAACCTAGTCGAGGTAGCCAACCGAGACTTAAGTGCCACTAGCTTGGCTCAAGATATGGCTCAAAGATTGGAGACAAGGGTAGCCTTTCGTAGAGTGATCAAGAAAACAATAGAGCTTGCTAAAAAGGCTGGTGTTCAAGGCATAAAAATACAAGTAGCGGGGCGCTTGAATGGAGCTGAGATTGCTCGTACGGAGTGGGTAAGAGAAGGCAGGGTCCCCTTACAGACTTTAAGGGCCAAGATCGATTATTGCGAGCATTCGGCCTTTACCATCTACGGAGTTCTTGGAATCAAGGTGTGGGTATTTCAAGGAGAGAATCTGTTTGGTGGCCAAACCCGGTAAGCCCACCTGAGTCGCGAAGCGTTTAAGCGACGCAAAACAGCCAAATTGAATAGCTAAAAATGCTTCACAAGCACAGGATGTGATGCTGAGAACACAATGTGGAAAGCCATAAACGGAAAACAAGCGTGCTGAGAACCTGTGTGTGCGCGTTTTTTCATCAACATCTATATTCACGTCAAATCTATGGAGGTTCCGGTCTTATGCTTAGCGTGTGACCCGTTTCAATCAAAAGCGTTTTGAAACCATTTGCAAGCCTTGTACAAGGCATTGAGTTCAAAATCGCGTAGATGCAGGCTCAGGCGCTGTCAGCCAAGGCCAAATCCATGGCTCATGTTGGTGCGAATCCAACCACCCAAGCGTAGGGTAGCAGGCCTCTTCCTACGGTAGAGATTGGACCTCGGTCCGTAAAGCGGGAGAGAAGGTGAAGAGAAGGCACGTGGCTTTTCTCATATCTGGAACAAAACGCAAGGTTAGCCGATTGGTCAACCCTTGTACTGACGTGGCACCAAACAACAGGATAGCAGCACAAGATAGCACAAGCCATTTGTAGTAGTATTCTCAGCTCTAAAGTGAGACAGGGCTAAGCTGTCTCATAGCGCTTTGTATCAAGACTGCCATAGAGAGGGGACCTATACGTTTCAGGATGAGCTATGGGAACGGTGGAACCCATGAATGTGGCATTAGCAGCACAAGCTGTTCACCTTCATTGGGCAGGATGGCGAAGCAAGCCAGAACTGTGAAAACAGAATCAGCACGGCGGACGTTCGCCCACACAGATCATGTGGCATACGCTAAGGGAGTGCAGCCTTTATAAAAGTGAGGAGTTGGTGCACTGAGTGTATGCTGAGAAGCATGATGTGAGAAGCCGGATGAGAGAAAACTCTCAAGTCCGGTTTTGAAGTAGAGGTGACAGAGCACTAGCTTATCACCGACTATTAACCCGAAAAGGACCAAGTTTCGCAAGCAACACAGAGGACGTATGAAAGGCGTATCAACTCGAGGATCCACAATCGCCTTTGGTCACTTTGCTTTGCAGACATTAGAGCCCTCTTGGATCACGGCACGTCAGATCGAAGCCGGACGAAGGGCGATGACTCGGTATGCTCGCCGTGGAGGAAAGATATGGATCCGCATATTTCCGGACAAACCAATCACGATGCGCCCTGCAGAGACAAGGATGGGTTCAGGGAAGGGGTCTCCCGAATACTGGGTGGCTGTAGTCAAGCCGGGCCGCATCTTGTATGAGATGACCGGTGTTCCCGAGTCAGTGGCTCGGGCTGCTATGCGGATTGCGGCTTACAAGATGCCTGTCAAGACCCAGTTCTTGGTACGCCACACCTCCTGATACAACTCTTAGACGGATCAACCCTTTGACACGCAGTGCAAAGCTCCGCATCTTACACAACAGATTCAGCCATGCCATCTAGAAAGGAGAGAAGGATTCTATGATCCAACCCCAGTCCTACTTAAACGTAGCGGATAACAGCGGCGCTCGTAAGCTCATGTGTATCCGGGTCTTAGGCGCACCAAACCGTAGATACGCCAACATTGGAGATGTGATTATTGCTGTAGTAAAAGAGGCTGTGCCAAATATGCCACTGAAGAGGTCCGAAGTGGTGAGGGCGGTCATTGTGCGCACTCGGAAGGGTATCCGGAGAGATAGCGGTATGAGAATACGCTTCGATGACAACGCAGCAGTGGTGATCAATCAAGAGGGCAACCCTCGAGGCACGCGAGTGTTTGGGCCTGTGGCTCGAGAATTGAGAGAGCGCAACTTTACAAAGATTGTATCGTTGGCTCCTGAAGTGCTTTAGCCAAGCTCTATGCTGGCCTCTTGCAAGCTTGCAAGAAGCAGTCGCGCGTTCCCAATTAAGAATGACCAAGAGGTAAGAGTATGACACAGAGGTTAAAGCAGCTCTATTTTGAGAGCATTGCCCCTACGCTTCTTAACACGTCTGAGTATTGCAACACCCACCAAGTGCCACGATTGAAGAAGATTGTCATCAATTGTGGGATTGGTGAAGCGTCCCAAAACGCCAAGTGCCTAGAGTCCACTTTGGAGGAGCTCTCTTTGATCGCCGGACAGAAGGCAGTTGTCAGAAAAGCCCGTAAGGCCATTGCTGGCTTCAAGATCCGTGAGGGCGTACCCGTAGGCGCTTGTGTCACTTTGAGAGGTGACGCCATGTACGCTTTCCTAGATAGGCTTATTAATCTGGCATTGCCTAGAATCCGAGACTTCCAAGGCTTGAACCCTCAGAGTTTTGACAGCTACGGCAATTTTCACCTAGGGTTGCAAGAGCAATTAGTATTTCCAGAGCTTGACTTTGACAAGATCGAAAGGGTTCGGGGTATGGATGTGTGTGTGGTTACCACCGCTAAAAGCAAGAGCGAAGCGCTTGTGCTACTCAAAGCGCTTGGTATGCCCTTTCAAGGCGCATCTGCCCTGTAAATCGAACCATTTGCTTTGCAATTTCAAATCAATTGAACAAGGAGTTAGGCTAAGTGAGCAACGATACCATTGCAAACATGATTGTCTGCATCCGGAACGCCAATCTGACAAAGGTGAAAACCGTTCGATTCCCCGCCACCAACAGCACGAGAAGCATTGCGAAGATCTTGGAAGAGGAGGGCTTTATTGAGCATTGGAGAGAAATTCCCCAAGCGTCGCAGTCCATCATTAGCATGACCCTAAAATATCAAGGCAGAGAGCGAACACCTTACATAACCACGCTTCGACGAATCAGCAAGCCTGGCCTTCGAGTCTATTCCAACCACAAAGAGATACCAAAGGTGTTAGGAGGCTTAGGGATTGTCATATTGTCTACGTCTCAAGGCATAATGACAGATCGCCAAGCCCGGGAGAAGCAGCTTGGTGGAGAGGTACTTTGCTATGTATGGTAGAGCTTCCACCAGATTGCTAAGCACCCATAAGATGGCCCCAAATCCAAGACTGCGATCACCTCAGCGTGCGGCTTACTGTGGTAGTGCGATAGCTCTAAGGAAAGCGATCATCTGTTCGGAGGTCTACCACTTATGAAGAAGCAGCAACCTATTGAGATGGAGGGAGTCGTCACAAAGTCTTTGCCCAACGCTATGTTTTATGTATCCTTAGACAACGGATGCCAGGTTTTAGCTCATATTTCGGGCAAGATACGCCGCAATCGAATTGAGATTTATGCTGGAGACAGGGTGAGAGTAGAGATTACTCCTTACGATCTGCGAAGAGGGCGCATCATCCATCGTCTACGAAGATCTCTTAACAGCCCCTCCAACGCTGCAGGCGCAAGCTGAGGTTAGGAGGCTAAAACAGCTGGTCCAAACTTAAACAACACAATGGAGAAAGCTATGAAAGTACGTGCCTCGGTTCGAAAGATGTGTGAGAATTGTCGCTTGATTCGCAGACGGGGCAGGGTCATGGTGCTTTGTGCCAATCCTAAGCACAAGCAGCGCCAAGGGTAGATGTGATCAATCAAATACCGAAAAAAGACAGCTTTGGCATACTTCAAAGCTCTTTTTTCTCCTCCAAACGGCTTGACAACAAAATCTCAGCATAACCACCTATTATGGCTAGACAAACGAAGAGAGTAAGCTCACGCAAAGTAAAAAGAAAGGTGCCGAAGGGCGTAGTGCACATACAAGCCACCTATAACAACACAATTATTACCATCACTGACTTGCAAGGAGAAGTGCTATCTTGGTCGTCGTCAGGATCTTGTGGATTCAAAGGTCGCAAAAAGCGCACTCCTTTCGCTAGCCAAACCGCAGCAGAGAGTGCTATACGTCGCTCAATGGATCAAGGGCTTAGGCAAGCCGAGATAATGATGAGCGGCCCTGGCCCAGGAAGAGACATGGCTCTTCGGGCTATCAAGACCAGTGGACTAGGAGTCAGCCTCGTACGAGACGTGACCCCTGTGCCTCACAATGGATGCCGACCCCCTAAGAAGCGACGCCTATAAGCAAAGCACTGTCTACTTGACACACACGAAGAGAGCACACAAGCATGGATGGCAACAGCATCGCAAGCAACCAGCAGGACACCATAGGTGTTTTACCTTACCGTGTAGAGTGCGTTGAATCTAAGAGGAAAGACCGACGGACACACTATGGTCGCTTCTTGCTAACTCCCTTGGAAGAGCGCCATGCTAAGACACTAGACATCCTGCTAAGACGAACCCTTCTAGGGGGAATAGAAGGCACAGCATTCACCGCCGTACGCTTTGAAGACAGAGATATTCGCGATGAATGCAGTGCAATCGAAGGCGTGTACGAGACCGTTGGGGTCATCCTCGACAACCTGAAGAGTGTTGTGCTAAAAGGGGTGCCAAGAGGAGAGAAGCACGCGTCCGTGCTCAAAAAAGGGCCGGGCCTTTTGACAGCTGGCGACATTCAAATGCCACAGGGAGTTGAGTGTGTAGATCCCGATCAGCTCATAGCCACACTTGTACAGCCAATTGAGCTAAAGTTTCAATTGATTGTGAAAAGAGGCAAGAACTATGATATCCAACAGCCAACTCCAGAGGACTCCACTTACTTGCCAATGGATCCGGTTTTTATGCCTGTAAGTCGTGTCGATTCTAAAGTGTGTGAGATCCCAACCAGTCTCTCTGTTGAAAAAGATAAGTCTGAGCTATCTAGTTCAAATCTACCAAGTCACAATCTGTGGTCTCAACACAAACCTGTCCAAGAGAGCAGTCGATTTGAGATAGATTCTTTGTCCAAGCACTTGACCAAAGAGAGACACAACGCTTTTTACATGCTCTTTCTAGAGATCGAAACCAATGGCAGTATTAGTCCTCAAAGGGTTTTACACCAAGCCTCAAGCCTCATAGTGGAGTTGATGCGCCCTCTGTGTAGTCTATGTTTAGAACCTGAGTAAAAAGAAGCAAGCAACTCTAATGTCATAGGGCGGCTCTGCAAAAAGCGCAGCAAACATAATTGCTGCTTAGCGAACGCTTTGCAAGCTGCTCAGAAGCTTCATCCGCATGCTTACGTGAAACCCTGTGCCTAACAAATAGGAGCTTGTGCAAATTGAGCATTACCAAAGAGTATGACTAGGTGCACTCAGCTTACAATGAAGAGCTTTAGAGACATGAGTGTGCAGGGTGCACGCTTTGAGACACAGCTGTCACAGAACACACAAGACAGATCAGAGTTAGTTGTGTGCTGTGTTTAGTTGAACTAAGGAGTGCGCTGTGTCATACAGATTGCAAAGCTCGACTGATCCAGCGAGGTTGTAGCGTGTTCTAATACCCGTGTGGTTGCAAGGACACACTTAGGCTTTGTTTATGTCAAGACTCAAACTCAGCACAAGAGGCTAATCGAGCCATATCGTACTAGAGCATAAGCACAGATCGCGAGAACACGTGCTTTTCTTCCACACACCAGGCTCCTCAACCCCCTCACAAGCACGTACAAAACCTATATCACATAAAGTAACTATGTCTAACAAAGTGGATGCAATGATCGAAGAGCTGAAGAGCATGACATTAATCGAGGCAGCCGAGTTGGTTGCAAAGATTGAAGAGACGTTTGGCGTGGATGCGTCCGTGGCTGCTGGTGGTGGGATGATGATGGCACCAGCTGGAGTTGCGGCCGCAGCAGAGCCTGTTGAAGAGAAGACCGAGTTTGATGTAGTGCTTGAGGAGGTTCCTAGCGATAAAAGGATTGCTGTGATCAAGGTGCTAAGAGCTCTAGATGGAAGCTTGGGCCTAAAAGAGGCCAAGGCTTTGATTGAATCGTTGCCAAAAGCGGTGAAAGCTGCTGTGTCAAAAGAAGAAGCAGAGGAGGCTCAAAAGCAGCTGGAGCAGTCAGGCGCCAAGGTGGCTCTGAAATAGGCATCTAATTGGACTTGTAGCACCATTTAGTCGCTAGCTTTGAGAAAGTAAGTGTGCCTAAGCTTTAGGCTTGGACCTACCGCGGTAGGTCCAGGCCTTTGCCCTGTGTGCATTTAGGAGAGCGCAATTGGTTGGAGATTGTTGTGAAATGACTCACACAGAGAGTGAGAGAACATAGGCACAAGGCAACCGCTACCAGCTGGACTTGGTCACACCTGGCAACTCACCCTCGTGAGCCATCTTGCGAACCACGTGCCTAGACAGCCCAAAGTCTCGAGAGTAGGCTCGAGGACGACCGGTTAAGAAACAACGATTGTGTAGTCGGTTGGGCGCACTGTCTCGTGGGAGTGCTTGAAGTTTTCTGTGGAAGCTCCATTTTTCTTCTAGCGAGTCGGCTTGTCTTATAAGCTGCTTAAGCTCTTCTCGTCGGTTCTTGTATCTTTCAATGAGGCGTTCCCGCTTCTTTTCACGCTGAATAAGGCTTTTCTTCGCCATAGTAGAGTCATTTTTGAGTGGGTTTGATTGGATGGAGAGTGCTGAGCAGGAGATGCTGATAGGCTAACTGACGAGGCCGGGGCCCGCGGGCCCCAGCTTCGTCGAAGAGGGCTTTACATAGCGCCGCACAAGGCGGTGGTGTTAGCCGAATTTACCGGAGGTAGACGCGATCAAGAAAGCGGCATAGGTAAAGATGTATCCTACAGAAAAGTGGGCTAGTCCAACTAGACGAGCCTGAACGATAGACAGTGCAACAGGCTTGTCTTTCCAACGTACTAGGTTGGCCAAAGGAGTACGCTCGTGTGCCCAAGCAAGAGTTTCAATAAGCTCTTGCCAGTATCCACGCCAAGAGATCAAGAACATAAATCCGGTGGCCCAGATAAGGTGACCAAACAAGAACATCCAAGCCCAGACAGATAGGCTGTTCATACCGAATGGGTTGTAACCGTTGATTAGCTGAGAAGAGTTAAGCCACAGGTAGTCTCTCAACCATCCCATAAGGTAAGTAGAAGACTCGTTAAACTGAGCCACGTTGCCTTGCCACAAGGTTAGATGCTTCCAATGCCAGTAAAAGGTGACCCATCCTATGGTGTTAAGCATCCAAAAGACGGCCAGGTAGAACGCATCCCAAGCAGAGATGTCGCAAGTGCCCCCACGGCCAGGGCCATCGCAAGGGAAGCTGTAACCAAACTCTTTCTTGTCGGGCATCAGCTTGGAGCCACGAGCATCCAGAGCGCCTTTGACCAAGATCAGTGTGGTCGTGTGAAGACCCAAAGCAATCGCGTGGTGAACCAAGAAGTCTCCTGGGCCAATGGTCAAAAAGAGCGAGTTTCCGTTGCTGTTGATGGCCTCTAGCCAACCAGGCAACCAAAGGCTCTGTCCTGCATAAAGCGCAGGGCTCTCAGAGGAAGACAAAAGCACATCAAAGCCATAAAGAGCTTTCCCGTGAGCAGACTGGATCCATTGAGCAAACACGGGCTCGATCAGGATCTGCTTCTCAGGGGTGCCAAATGCCTGCATCACGTCGTTGTGAACGTACAAGCCTAAGGTGTGAAACCCTAGGAAAAGGCTTGCCCAGCTCAAGTGAGAGATGATAGCTTCTTTGTGCTCTAACATCCTAGCAAGCACGTTGTTCTCATTTTGCTGAGGGTTGTAATCTCTAATGAAGAAGATTGCGCCGTGAGCAAAAGCACCCACCATTAGGAAACCGGCGATGTACTGATGGTGAGTGTAAAGAGCTGCCTGGGTAGTAAAGTCTTGAGGCAGGAACGCGTAAGCAGGCAAGGAGTAGGTGTGCTGAGCCACTAGAGAGGTGATAACCCCTAGGGAAGCCAAGGCTAGACCAAGCTGGAAGTGAAGCGAGTTGTTTACGGTGTCAAACAGGCCCTTGTGACCACGGCCTAGGCCACCAGCTGGCGGCGTGTGTGCCTCTAAGATCTGTCTCATGCTGTGTCCGATGCCAAAGTTGGTTCGGTACATGTGACCAGCAAGGATGAACAGCACAGCAATAGCCAAGTGGTGATGAGCTATGTCCGTAAGCCAAAGGCTCTGAGTTTGAGGGTGGAAACCTCCTAGGAAAGTAAGGATCGCGGTTCCAGCCCCTTCAGAGGTACTAAACAGGTGACCGTTTGCATCGGGGTTCTGCGCGTAGACGCTCCAATTTCCCGCGAAGAAAGGCCCCAATCCTTGAGGGTGAGGAGAGGTGGTTAGGAAGTTGTCCCAGCCCACATGTTGCCCCCTAGACTCTGGGATTGCCACGTGAACAAGGTGGCCAGCCCAAGCTAAAGAGCTAACCCCAAACAACCCAGATAGGTGGTGGTTCAAACGTGACTCAGCATTCTTGAACCAAGATACGCTAGGCTGCCACTGAGGCTGTAGATGAAGCCAGCCTGCCAACAAGAACAGAGCAGCCACGGCCAGCAAGAACACAGCTCCAGTGTAGAGCTCTTGGTTGGTCCGCATTCCAATGGTGTACCACCACTGGTAGACTCCTGAGTAGGAGATGTTTACAGGACCAGAGGCTCCACCCCTGGTGAATGCTTCTACTGCCGGTTGGCCAAAGTGCGGGTCCCAGATAGCATGAGCAATGGGCCGGATATGGAGTGGGTCTTGGACCCATGCTTCAAAGTTGCCTTGCCAGGCTACATGGAACAGGTTGCCAGAGGTCCACAAGAAGATAACTGCTAATTGACCAAAGTGGGATGCAAAGATCCTCTGATACAGAGTCTCTTCTGTCATGCCATCATGGCTTTCAAAGTCATGTGCGGTAGCTATACCAAACCAGATACGACGAGTGGTTGGGTCTTGAGATAGACCCTGGCTAAACGTTGGAAATCTTGCTGCCATAATGCTTCTTAAATCCTCCTAGCCACTATCCTACTGCAATGATCCTTGCTAGGAAGAATGCCCACGTGGTGGCAATCCCGCCTAGGAGGTAATGAGCCACGCCTACAGCACGGCCTTGAATGATACTCAAGGCTCTAGGCTGGATGGCAGGAGCAACTCTCAGCTTGTTGTGAGCCCACACAATAGACTCAATAAGCTCTTGCCAATATCCGCGACCGCTGAACAGGAACATAAGGCTGAACGCCCACACAAAGTGTGCGCCTAGGAACAGCAAGCCGTATGCTGACAACGCCGAACCGTAAGACTGGATCACTTGAGAGGCTTGCGCCCACAAGAAGTCTCTAAGCCAACCATTGATGGTTGTAGCGCTTTGAGCAAAGTTGCCACCTGTAATGTGAGAGACTCCACCGGCGGTCACACTGCCCCATACGTCAGACTGCATCTTCCAGCTAAAATGGAAGATAGCCACTGACAGCGAGTTGTACATCCAAAACAGCCCTAGGAACACATGGTCCCATCCTGAGACTTGGCAAGTGCCTCCTCGGCCTGGACCATCGCAAGGGAAGCGGAATCCCAGGTTGGCCTTGTCTGGGATAAGACGAGAGCTACGGGCAAATAGCACACCTTTCAGCAGAATCAACACGGTCACATGGATCGTGAAGGCATGGATATGGTGCACCAAGAAGTCTGCGGTTCCCAGAGGGATGGGCATGATAGCCACCTTGCCGCCTACCGCAACCAAGCCATCTCCCCAGGTCAGGCTTGTGACCTCGCCAGCGTTTGGTGCTGTCAAGCCCGGCGCAAGCCCGTGAGTCTTCTGAATCCACTGCGCGAAGACTGGCTGCAGCTGGATGCCCGTGTCTGAGAACATGTCTTGTGGACGTCCCAACGCACTCATAGTGTCGTTATGGATGTACAAACCAAAGCTGTGAAAGCCCAAGAATATGCATACCCAGTTCAAATGCGAGATCATAGCATCTCTATGACGGATGACTCTGTCTAGCAGGTTGTTGTAGTGGCTGGTAGGATCATAGTCGCGCACCATAAAGATCGCGGCATGTGCCCCTGCTCCAACGATGCAAAAACCCCCAATCCACATGTGGTGCGTGAATAGGGAGAGCTGAGTCGCATAGTCAGTTGCCAGGTAAGGGTAAGGCGGCATGGAATACATGTGATGAGCCACGATCAGAGTTAACGAACCAAGCATGGCCAAGTTAATGGCAAGCTGGGCGTGCCACGAGGTAGTAAGGATCTCGTAAAGGCCCTTGTGGCCCTCTCCTGTCAATGGACCCTTGTGTGCTTCCAATATCTGCTTGATGCTGTGGCCAATGCCCCAGTTTGTGCGGTACATGTGGCCGGCTACCAAGAACAGCACAGCAATCGCCAAGTGGTGATGAGCCGTGTCACTTAACCACAAGCCGCCCGTCACAGGGTTAAGACCCCCTTTGAAGGTCAAGAAGTCCGAGTATTGAGCCCAATCAAGAGTGAAGAATGGGGCCAAGCCTTTTGCAAAGCTAGGAAATAGAGGAGCCACAAGATCACGGTTCAGAAGAAACTCGTGAGGCAAGGGAATCTCTTTAGGATCCACACCCGCATCAAGCAGCTTGTTAATGGGTAAAGACACATGGATCTGGTGTCCTGCCCAAGACAGTGAGCCCAAGCCAAGCAACCCGGCAAGGTGGTGGTTCAACATGGACTCCACGTTTTGGAACCACTCCAGCTTAGGAGCCGACTTGTGGTAGTGGAACCAGCCTGCGAACAACATAAGGCCAGCCATCACCAAGCCACCAATCGCAGTTGCATACAGCTGAAGCTCCGTGGTGATACCACTAGCTCGCCAAAGCTGAAAGAAGCCGGAGGTAATCTGGATGCCTTGGAAGCCTCCTCCCACATCGCCGTTCAAGATCTCTTGGCCTACGATAGGCCATACAACTTGCGCACTGGGCTTGATGTGGGTAGGATCGCTCAACCATGCTTCATAGTTTGAGAAACGAGCTCCATGGAAGTACATTCCACTCAACCAAATAAAGATGACGGCCAACTGGCCAAAGTGTGCACTGAACACCTTACGAGAGATGTCTTCGAGGTCACTTGTGTGACTATCAAAGTCGTGAGCGTCAGCGTGAAGGTTCCAAATCCAGGTGGTAGTGGCAGGGCCCTTGGCTAAAGACCTTGAGAAGTGGCCCGGCTTGGCCCATCTCTCAAACGAGGTCTTTACAGGGTCCTTGTCAACCACGATCTTGACTTCTTGTTCCGGTGGACTGATTGTCATCGAGATTCTCCTCTCTTCAGACGAGGCACGGGAAAGACCAACCGATAAGGAATGACAAGCTCCTGGCTAGCAAAGAGAGCCAATCAAGCAAGGTTCCATTCCACGCAACTGACCCCCTCAGAGCCTAGCGCTTGAACAACTGTGAGACAGGAGCCACCTTACGGGAGGTTTTCACCCCACTATTATGACATACGACATAGGTGCTTACGGGACCGTTCTTGCGGCCAGGTGTGACCACAGAGTGAGCAAAGATCTTGGACCATATTCCTGAAACATGACTAATAGAGACTGTATTCACTTAATGCTTTGGGTCCAACTCAATGGATACAGAATCCATAAAGCTGGTTCCGGGGCAGATTTGAGAGAACCTTGCCTAATTCAACAAGCCTAAAAAAATAAACCACATAACCATTTTGAGATTAGAGGCGTGAAACACGTATAGAGCTGCTATCGCTCGTCTGGCTAACGCTGTAAATTTGTCTAAGCCTTGGGGCCAAACAAGCCATGCACGCAGTACCAATCCGAATTGTGTCAAGAGAATCTCGGTGTTTCTCTTCTTGGGGCCCCACAAGGCCCCAAGCCTACCATCCTTGTAAGTTAGGAGCTAAGCGATTCTTTTGCTGCTTGCATGACTTCTACAGTGATATCTGCAATTTGGTTTTGACGAGCAAAGCTCTCTACGTTGCGTTTCACCTTGCTTCGCACAAAGCCTGGAATCCGGCTTAGCTCTCCTTGAGCCTCAGAGGCCCAACGCAGGTCGGAGTCTGCAGACAATGCCCCTGTGGTTGCCTCTTTCGTGTCATGGCCCCCAAAGATCTCCAACAAGTGATCCTCCATACCTAGAGTAAACGAGTTGTACACCAGGTCAGCTATCTGGTTTGTGCCTTCATAGCCCAAAAAGGGACGATAACCCAAAGGAAAGTTTTGAATGTGCACCGGAGCTGATATGACTCCGCAAGGAATGCCGAGACGCTTTCCAATGTGCCTCTCCATCTGAGTGCCAAAGATGGCAGCCGGCTCAATCCTTGCGATCACGTCTCCCACCTCTGTGTGATTGTCAGTCACTAGAATCTCATCACAGTAAGAGTGCACCTGCTCTTTGAACCACGCAGCATCGTGCTTGCAGTAGGTGCCCGCACAAACTACATGTATCCCCATCTCACGGACGAGTATCTTAGTCATGTATGCAGCATGAGTGGCATCACCAAACACAACGGCCCTCTTACCAGTCAAGTTTTGGCAGTCAATTGAGCGTGAAAACCAAGCGGCTTGGGACACAAAGCGAGTTTGACGATCCACATAAGACTCGTAGTCTACCTCTGTGTCAAAATTGCTCGCCCGCAGAATGTCGTGGATCTGGCTTACACAAGCCGCCGTGTCTACAAGCCCCATGGGAGTCGTATAGACGTATGGCATACCAAATTCCTTCTCAAGGTACTGAGCTGTCATGAGCCCAACCTCACGATATGGCACCATGTTGAACCAAGCCGTCGGAAGAGCTCGTAGCTGGTGCACCGAACCACCCTCTGGAATCACCTGGTTTGTCTCAATCCCTAAGTCTGTTAGCAGACGCCGAAGCTCTCGACAATCATGCTGATTGTGGAAGCCCAATGTAAATACGCCTAGTATATTTGCTGAAGGCCTCTCTGTCTTAGTAAGCACCAGGTTACCTTGCTTTTTGGCCTTCTCGATGTAATACCGCACGACTTGCTCCAAAGTTCGGTCTGCAGCTTGGAGCTCGTTGACCCTGTAGTGGTTTACGTCAGCTAAAATCACATCTGATTTTGACTCCATAGAGGCTCGATCTACAAAGTTTTGAAGGTCCTCTTGCAAGATGCTTGAGGTGCAAGTCGGAGTCAATATGATAAGATCTGGGTTTTCCTCTTTGTCTTTGCGAGTAATGTTCTCAACCACCTTTTCTTGAGACCCACGAGCTAAGACGTGACGGTCTACAATGCTAGCCGTAACAGGCGTAAAGTCTCGCTCTCTCTCAAGCATCGATCGCATTACATTGAAATAGTCGTCTCCTAAAGGTGCATGCATAATGGCATGAACATTCTTAAAAGAGCTAGCAACTCGTAGAGTACCAATATGCGCGGGACCAGCGTACATCCAATAAGCCAACTTCATAACACAATCCTCCTCATAGCATCTTCTCTCAGGCTCGAATCGCCCTTACCTATCTTACACAACTTGCTTGCTTTATGCTACCGCCCAACACACCCTGTATTTGGAGAAAAAAATGCCCTTATCCTTATAGAGAGCATGGTTATATTCAAATAAAACTTTTTTTCATAGCAGAGCACACCTCTGGGAGAGTGTTACAGGGTGAACTCATACGTTGAAATCCAAATGTACTAAGTGACTCGAGGAGAGGCACGTGCTTAGCCAGAGTGGCTTCACGAGAATCCTTGCAATCCAATGAAGAAGGCTTGGTTGGGACGGGAGGACTCGAACCTCCTACGCATGAGTCAAAGTCACGTGTTTTACCGCTTAAACTACATCCCAAAAGGCCTATGAACAGGCTGCGTTGCATGCTGTACCCCGCAACACAGCTTACCATGCCTCCACCTAAGAATCCAGCGTGTGTTCGAGCTGTAGCCTTGTGTGGCAACCGTGTTCCAAGCTCTCTTCCCAGCAAGACAAAGCTGTTGTAAGATAGAACAGTTGCCTTGAGACACCTACAATCCACAACCGTAAAGCGGACACGTCTCTTTCGATACGATTGAACTCATCTTACAAATCGGAGAACCCACTATGCCAGCTGCAATGATTGCGACCCTTGCTGCTATGATTGGGACCACCTGGAACGGAGAGGCTGTGCTAGCCAAACTACCAGAGGCCTACGCAATATTCGATCCTATTGTGGATGTGCTTCCTATCATCCCTATTCTGTTCTTTCTATTGGCATTTGTGTGGCAAGCCGCTGTGAGTTTTCGATAGTAAGCCTATGTGGAAGGCTCCGGCTGGTGACCGCTAACAAGAGAACCGCCTAAGGCTTGCAACAAGCAGCCTCATCTTGCTTCTAGTTGCCCAGTGCAATTGCCGTCACTGGGTACGTGCCTCTCACAAAGAGACACCAATGAGAGGAGAGATGGCAGAGCGGTCTATCGCGACGGTTTCGAAAATCGTTTTAGTGAAAGCTAACGAGGGTTCGAATCCCTCTCTCTCCACAGCCTTGCCACGGAGATGGTGTTTGATTCAATGCTAAACACTTGAAAGACCCGAGTTACATAACATAGTGGAAGCTTTTCATTCTGTTACAAGCGCCAGTAGTACTGGCAAATGCTTGAGAGTGAATCTACACATGACCTCCTATCGAGAGCTATCTACAGCTTTTAGGCTAACGTAGCCTATCTTAGTTTGATGAGGTGCCTCTTGAAGCCAAGTGTGAATGGCTTCGTTGCGCTCTGATCGTGTAAAATCACTATTGCATCCCACCTATCCTACTCGCCATCTTTTGATCTAGCACTCTTGGAGAATCACCATGCTCACTCTCAAGCTATTTGTTTACACCGTGGTTATGTTCTTTGTGTCTCTTTTCATATTTGGTTTCTTGTCGAACGACCCTGGTCGAAACCCAGGAAGAAAGGAATAAGCCACTGAGTTGGCTTTGACTTACACGAGAGACACCCGAACGAAGCCTAAGCGACTCGAGCCTTGAGGTGGCCTGGCAACACGGAGAGAGAGGGATTCGAACCCTCGGTACGCAAAGACACGTACAACAGATTAGCAATCTGTCGCTTTCGGCCACTCAGCCATCTCTCCACCTCTCGCATCTATTATCAATCTAACAGGAGTAAGCTCCTAAGACCATCACTGTGGCACAAATTGTGTGTTCTTCTCGACAAGAAGCCTTTAGCTAACCACTGAGGCCTGGTCTACGGCCTAGTAAGATGTGGGGCTGTTTCAAGCCCTGCATCTTGCTCTCCTTGCAACATTTGACTGTGTGTGAACTCAATAGAGTCTCAACTATCCTGTGTTGCTTAAGCCTCTATCACCAAACGTTTGCTTTGGTACAGAGACAAGGTGAAGCCAAACATATGGGCAGCCAAATGGCCCCATTGACTTGCCGAACCAAGGCACGGCACATCATTTGACTCACCACACCTGGCAACCTGCGCCATTAGTCTTTCAAAACACAGGACGCTTATTCGAGATGGTACACTTTAATATCCAAAGAAGTCTACACCGCACATGTCAAAGGTTAGCACGATATTATGATGCGAGATGCAAGGCTGAGCTTAGCCTTGCATCTCAGATACGGCCTCGCGGTGCAAGCACAGGGAGAACACATCAGAGCTTCATCCGATATGCCTCAACTTGTGGAGAGCACACAGACAAGATGACGACTGTTTTGAATTGCGCTCTTGTTAGAACAAGCCTAGAGTCAACGACTTGTCAATAGGCAAAGTAGCACCGATGCCTAGCCAAATGGCTACCACAGTTCCTAGCAGGAACACGGTGGTTGCCACAGGGCGGCGGAACGGGTTCTGAAACTTGTTTACGTTCTCAAGAAAAGGAACGGTCAACAGGCCCACGGGCACACCGCCCATCAGTAGAACACCCAACAGCTTGTTGGGAACAGTTCGCAGGATCTGAAATACTGGGAAGAAGTACCACTCTGGCAAGATCTCTAGAGGGGTTGCAAACGGGTTAGCAGGCTCTCCTATCATGGACGGCTCTAACACGGCTAGGCCTACGTTGCACGCTATCGTGCCCAGTATAACAACTGGGAAGATGTACAATAGGTCGTTGGGCCATGCAGGCTCACCGTAGTAATTGTGACCCATTCCCTTGGCCAGCTTAGCTCGTAGGACAGGATCGGTTAGATCGGGCTTCTTGGTAACTCCCATAGTGAAAACTCCTGTTTAGCAACACAAAAGAATAAGAAACTAGAAAGAGCAAGAGATATGCGACCAAGATTGGCGCGTATTGGTTAAAGAGGCCCAGAGATGCCCTGCTTACGGATCATTAGGAAATGCATCAACATGAACACGGCTGTAAGCAAGGGAAGAACAAACGTGTGCAAGCTGTAGAACCTTGTAAGAGTGGATTGGCCTACACTCACACTTCCACGTAGCAGCTCTACAATAGGAGACCCAATGACCGGAATAGCATCAGGAACACCTGTTACGATCTTGACCGCCCAGTAACCAATCTGGTCCCACGGCAAAGAGTAACCAGTGACTCCAAAAGACACGGTCAGCACGGCTAGGATCACTCCAGTCACCCAAGTAAGCTCACGAGGCTTCTTGAAACCACCAGTCAAGTACACACGGAACACATGAAGGATCATCATCAACACCATCATGCTAGCCGACCACCTGTGCACCGATCTGATCAGCCAGCCGAAGTTGACTTCCGTCATAATGTACTGAACTGAGGCAAAAGCCTCTGTCACAGTAGGGCGGTAGTAGAAAGTCATAGCAAAGCCACTTGCTACCTGAATAATGAAACAGGTTAGGGTTATCCCACCCAAGCAATAAAAGATGTTGACGTGTGGAGGCACGTACTTACTGCTTACGTCGTCCGCTATTGCCTGAATCTCTAACCGCTCTTCAAACCAATCGTATACTTTATCAGAATAGGTAGAGCTTTAAGCTCTGTCCTTACTAAACAACTAGACATGAGACTTTCGTCTCATCTAGCTCAAACAAGCTTGTCTGGCCGAGAAGAGGAGTGCTGCTCTGCCGGTGCGTGCAGTTGCCAGAATTGGTTCAAACAACCAAATAGATTGTGGATTACCAAAGAGATCATTCTGGTCAGAGTTGATCGGTCACCAGACTCCTTGTGGTGATAGATCACCAGATTCGTGTGGGTTAACCAAGCTCATCTTCTTGAGCGAAGGCTCAGTAAGCCTCTGGTGACAATGCAAGGCATACGCCCGGTTAGGCTGCTGCGTCTTATGGCTTACACAACATGGCATCTTGCCAACCTAGGCCCTACAACTCTATTGAACCAACCTTGGCTGTTTTCTCGGCTTTTCTACCTGTGTGTGTCTCAAGTTTACTCCTTGCTCAGGAGGCCAATGTGGTCAATCTATAGGCTTTGACTGGCAATTAGAGCACAAGTCACAGTGTTGTAGTCTTGAGATGTCTCGCTCCTAAGAGGGTTGTATGACCCGATAGGTTTGTATTGTTCGCGCTCTGCCTGCATTTATGACACTTTAGACTGGTGGTATGCCTCCATGGCTTTTGTCTCCAAGAAGGACACACTATGGATGAGTGCATCCTCAGCCACTCCTACAAAGCACCTACACAATGCGTATGAGGCCCCTGCAAATAGAGAGACAGCACTCCTATAAACAGTGTGTTGAAAGGATGGCTCTGTAAATTTCAAATAGCTTGTTCTGTCCAAGCAATATCCAAACAAGCACAAGCGTTTAAACTACAGACTCCAATCCTTGCAACGACTCTTGACGAAAAAGGTCTGCCTGCTTCGTGTGATCACTTGTCACGAGGCCTAGTCCCACCTTAGTCAATTCTAGTCCTAGCATCAATTGCACTTCATTGCTTGAGCATATATTTGGTCCTTCTAAAGACTGGCTCTGCAGTTGGCTTACGCTTCACACTTCTCCGTTCCCAGAGATGCGTGGTAATGTTTGAAGCATACCTCGTGGCATAGTATGAACCTTAGTATTGACAGAGAGCGCTTCAATTCGCACACCCATATATTGCAAGTGCTCAAACTTATACAAATTCGCGGCTGAACGACCTATCCTTATGAGCACGATTGTCTCACAGCTCTGTTTCTACCCTAAGCAAAACGATCTTTTTGGTACACAAACCGCAAAACACATAGAAGGCATAGATAGCGATTTGCAAGCAAACTAGTGATATTCGGTGTATTGAATGGAGGTTGTGGAGAAGGCTACAAACACGCGCAACTTTGAGGCTTTTGAGCTTAGCATAGGGCAGCTCAAATTATACCTGTTCAACAGAGAGCGTCTGTGAGGAGGCAATCTCCCAACGCTGGGAGATTGCCTCTTTGCAGACTCGTAAGCACAGGGGCCAAATGGCGCAAGCACTCTCCCTAAAAGCAAGCTTACTTGGTGTTACAAAGGGCTTGTTATGCTCCTAAACTCTCCCAACTTGCGGGAATGCCGTCAAGCAGTACAGAGGAATTGTAGATCTCCAAGATAATCACCAAAAAGACAGCAAATAGCGCCATAAACACACCCATAAGAGCCGTAGTGCCCCATCCAGGAGCCACCTTTCCGTACTCGGAGTTCAAGGGCTTAAGCACTCTGCTTACAGCAGCACCTGGGCGATCTTCGGACTTGGAAGCTTTGTTAAGTGTCTGTGTGGCCATAGTTCTACGCGTTGGTTGGTCTAGATGTTTTTGACTGCCTATGTTATGATAAGCTGAGTCATTCTTCAAAAACTACTTGGCTATGGAACCTGCAACCTTGATAACCATCTTTGTTTCGTGCTTTTTGATCAGCATAACTGGTTATGCTGTGTACACCGCGTTTGGTCAACCATCAAAGCAGCTTCGAGATCCTTTTGAAGAGCATGAGGATTAGATAGTTTGTTCTCTCTGGGAGTCCCAGAGAGAACAAGCCACGGAGGTGCAGTTTATTCTACTTCTTGTCTTTGATGATACGAGGTGGCTCTCTAAAGAAGATGGCAAAGAATATGATGCCTAAGGTGCCAACCAGCAGATAGGGATAGATGGCACAACACAAGTGCACCCTCCTTAGAACCGGACGTGACAATAGCTTGTCATCCAGCTCGAAACATAGCCCGTGCTTGATTTGCTGTGAGCTCAGCGTCTAGCACGCCGGTTGGTGTGTGTCTAAGCTCAAGAAGGCGGCATTGCTGCCGGCTCGTGAGACAAACAAGACGTGGTGGCTCCAGCAGACAAGCAGAGCACTGTTCAACGATCAATACAGCCTCTTACCGGCCATACGGATGGAAAGAGGTTTTGATGCTTATTGCCAGCACAAAGTAGCTTGTTTGATCATTCTTATACCCTAAGATTCTTGTGCCTCCTGGGTGCCCAAGTAGGACCACAGCAGCGCACACAAAGGGTTTGCCTTGTTCATCTTTTGGTTGACTAAACATGAGCTTAGCTCTCTGCTCTGCTCGGTAAGGGTGACCTGTCCCAATAGAGGCCTCACATTCGAAAGCCTCTCACCCCCCCCCCTTTGATCCATTTGGCCAGTCTGCTGGAAACGGACAAAAAGGCACCCCGGCACAATTGTGTTGCGCGTGGTATGAGAAGCCCAAAATACCTTAAACACCGAGCCTTGCCGCAGAATGAGGTGTAAGAGCTAAGCCAATCTAACTCCCGAAGACTCATTGTATCGTGTGGGCCCACCTTGTCGGAATAGGCCTCAACGAGCCATGCCTTCCAAGCTTTGTGCAGTTTCGTTTCCAAAACAACACACTGGAATGGGAGCGCCCTATGGGATAGAGCGGCAGCCTGTAAACACAGGCGTTTACTTCCAAAAGACGCTGCCAAGTCGCACGAATGTATAGACCAGGGCTTCCATGGGTGTGTGTTCTATGAGGTGATGTAACTATCCGTCTCTGTATAGCTTAGAAACACAGCCTCCGTAGTGGTTTTCCTCCCGGAGACAAAGATTCACGCAGGATGCTACACAGCTTGCCTACGAGTGGTAGGGTCTCCAAGTTTTTGGAAGACACCAAACTCGATCTGATCACCAAGATCAGGGTCGATTCCGGCAAACACGTCTCGGAATAGAGTTCTCGCTCCATGCCAAATGTGCCCAAAGAAGAACAAAAGTGCAAAGCAAGCGTGTCCAAACGCAAACCAGCCTCTTGGGCTGCTGCGGAACACCCCATCCGACTTCAACGTAGCGCGGTCAAATTCAAAGATTTCACCCAACTGTGCGCGTCTTGCATACTTCTTCACAGTTGCAGGGTCAGTAAAGCGTACTCCGTCCAACTCGCCACCATAGAACTGAACGCTTACGCCCACTTGTTCCACACTGTACTTGGACTCAGCCCGACGGAAAGGCACGTCAGCTCTGACTACGCCGTCTTCATCCAACAGAACTACCGGGAAAGTCTCAAAGAAGGTTGGCATACGACGGACAAACAGCTCGTGTCCTTCTTTGTCTTGGAACACTGCATGTCCTAGCCAGCCCACTGCGATACCATCTCCATTGTCCATGGCTCCTGCACGGAACAAACCTCCTTTCGCAGGGTTGTTGCCAATGTAGTCGTAGAAGGCAAGCTTCTCAGGTATATTGGACCATGCTTTGGACAGAGGTACACCCTGCGAGGTCTGGCTTTCGATGCGTCTCTCAATCTCTTGTTGGAAGTAACCTTGGTCCCATTGGTAACGAGTTGGCCCAAACAACTCGATAGGAGTCGTTGCGGAGCCATACCACATGGTCCCAGACACCACAAAGGCGGCCCAAAACACAGCGGCAATGCTGCTAGACAGCACAGTCTCCACATTTCCCATCCGCAATCCACGGAAAAGACGCTGAGGAGGTCTAACACTTAGGTGAAACAAGCCGGCCAAGATGCCTAAGATGCCTGCAGCAATATGGTGAGAAGCGACCCCCCCTGGGTTGAAAGGGTCGAAGCCTTCGGCTCCCCATGCGGGAGCTACAGGTTCAACTCTTCCAGTCAAGCCGTAAGGGTCGGATACCCAGATGCCAGGCCCAAACAGACCAGTCACGTGGAACGCGCCAAACGCAAAGCATAGCACGCCAGACAAGAATAGGTGGATGCCAAAGATCTTTGGCAGATCCAGCGATGGCTTTCCAGTCCGATCATCACGGAATAGATCTAAGTCCCAATACACCCAGTGCCAAATGGAAGCCAAGAAGAGTAGTCCCGAAAGCACAATGTGCACAGCGGCGACCCCTTCGTAACTCCAAAGGCCGGCATTCGTAATAGTTTGTCCGCTAATGCTCCACCCACCCCAAGACTTAGTGATTCCAAGACGAGTCATAAAGGGAATGACGAACATGCCTTGACGCCACATTGGGTCAAGCACGGGATCGGAGGGGTCAAACACAGCCAACTCGTATAGAGCCATTGAGCCAGCCCACCCTGAGACCAAAGCTGTGTGCATTAAGTGCACGGAGATCAAGCGACCCGGATCATTCAAAACCACTGTATGTACACGGTACCAAGGCAGTGCCATGGAGGAGACTCCTTCTTAGAAAAGCATAGAAACTGTTTGACTTTGTCACCTTTGGCGGTAAGTCCGCCATACCTTTCTCTCAAGACATGCATGGCCTCGCGTTTCGCTGTGTTGACTATGCAGTTCTCTGAGAGCCGTGGACACAACTAGCATGCACACGGCTGACATTTTGTTTCACCTACGCGCGATCAAGATAGCACATGTGTTTCATGCTGCCTCTTGTCACCTTGAGAATGTCAAAGCTTGCTAACAGGACGCATGCTCGATGTAAGCCACAAGTGTACCTACGAACAATTGTACCACCACTAAGACCATGAGACCAGCGCTCTTGTTGGCCCTTGTTCACGCATCTCTGTTGTATAATGATAGACACCTCACAGCGGGTTGACAACCGTGTGGAATGGGCTGTACACCCAGCCGTGGGGAACCTACTGTTCAACCTTGACTTGGTTATACTTATGCCTATTGGCGTCCCTAAGGTTCCTTATCGTCTGCCTGGAGAAGAAGATGCCGTGTACGTAGACATATACAATCTGCTGTACCGAGAGAGGATCTTGTTCTTAGCTCAAGGGGTCAATGATGAGATTTCTAACCAATTGGTTGGAATCATGGTCTACTTGAATGCTGAGGATGAAACCAGAGAGATGTTTATGTACATCAATTCCCCTGGTGGATCCGTGCTAGCAGGCTTGGCCGTGTTTGATGCTATGGAGTATGTGGAGCCAGATGTGACTACCATCTGCATGGGCATGGCTATGTCAATGGGGTCTTTTGTGCTCGCAGGAGGAGAGTTGGGCAAGCGTATTGCGCTCCCTCACGCTCGTATTATGATTCACCAGCCTTCTAGTTCTTACTACGATGGCTCGGCTGGTGAATTCTTTATGGAAGCCAGTGAGGTTCTTCGCATCCGCGAAGAAATCACAAGGATTTACTCAGCTAGGACTGGCCAACCAAGGCGAGTCATCTCAGATGACATGGAGAGAGATGTGTTTTTGTCTTCAGGAGAGGCCAAAGAATATGGCTTGGTAGATCAAGTGGTTGTCAACATGGAGTCTATCCCCTGGGTGGACAACGATTAGAGTGCTTGAGACGTGAGGCTTAGTTCAAAAAGCTAATCCATTTGTAACACGCCCAAGAGATTTTGTTTGACAACGCAATACGACTCCTCTTATCATTGCTCGAAGTTGCGATACATCGAAACTTTCAAAAGGCATCCACCAGCCCAATGCCAACGATTCAGCAACTGACCAGAATCCCTAGACAAAAAATCTCTCTTCGAACCAAGTCTCCTGCTCTTCGAGCTTGCCCTCAGCGGAGAGGGGTCTGTACTAGAGTGTATGTGTGACTCGTTGAGCCCCCGAAACGCAGCATATTCTCCTTCCTTAACACGGTGATAAGCTTGAGGAGAGCTGTCTTGAACACCGGGCTAAGCTCGTGTTGCGACGAATTCGAGCTTTAAGCCTATGGCAGATATTGGTGAGAATCCAATCATCTAGATGCAAGATGCAAAGCGTCTCTTCTAGGGTAAGTGTGGCTTACAAACCCCTAAAGCGAAGAGAAGGGCCAATCGTGGCCTTTAGCAGTAGCCAAGCTTGCAGGTTAGCTGCCAAGCGAACCCTTGGAATGACGTGCCGTCAGTAGTACACAAGCTAGCCACACCAAACGGCGCTTGATCGTGTGATACGAGAAGAGAGCAAACGGAGTCAACCTGTGTACACCGATTGACTGCATCCTGTTGCAATGAATGTGAAGTTGCAACCACCAAGCTCCGGTATATACAAGGGAGCCTGAACGGCTTATGCATCTGTCATAGGAACGAGATAAGCCATTAATGTGGCCCTTTGAGACAGTTTGAAACTTTTCGAAGGAGCAGGTGCCAACCTAAGTTCATTAATGGAGCAGGAAGCTTAATCACGCCACGGCCCAGCAAAGTGTATATCCACATCTAAATAAGCATCTCAACCTGTAAGTGACATACAACACAAAGACTCTCATCACTTCGTAGGAGACTCTGTCTGATAAAGCTTTGGGCTCTTCACATAGAGCACTGGTCTATGCCATAATTTCTGAGCCTGCCAGGTTTACAAGCTATGTACCGCTCTAAGCTGGGCTTGCTTTTGTTTGCTGTTCAAAAGAACCCATCCATCTATGACATTTGGAATGTGCTTAGACTTGCAGTCCTTGCGGCTGGCATTTTGGACCCGCTCGCGCTTTTGGCAGCCCCGTGTGTGCTAGTCGTCTTAAGCCACACGCGCCTTGCTGAGATCGCGCGCATAGAACGAACTAGATCTATGGCTCTTGGCAAGAGTGCAAGCTTCATAAAGAGGAGTGAGTCTTTCAACTCATTCTATTTTATGTATTAGAGCGGTGAACATCCTAGTACGTGACATTTTGTAATTTTTTCTTTCACTCTCTTCACTCTGCTCTGTTTTCAACATACCCAAGGAGACAAGATGTCCCGTTACAGAGGGCCCCGTTTAAGAGTTATTCGTCGGCTTGGACCGTTGCCAGGCTTGACCTCTCAAGTACCTAAGCACGAACACTTGCCCGGCAAAAACCAAGAAGCCTCTAAGCCAAAAAGATCACAGTATCGGGTGCGGCTGGAAGAGAAACAAAAGCTGCTATACCATTATGGTATCAGTGAGCGCCAATTGCTTTCATATATACAGTTGGCCCGAAGAACGAAGGGCTCGACCGGACAAGCACTCTTACAAGTGCTGGAGATGAGGTTGGACAACACTGTGTTCCGGCTTGGGATGGCGCCTACCGTGGCTGGAGCTAGGCAACTCGTGAGCCATGGGCACATCCTTGTGAACCAACAAAGGGTAGATATCCCCAGCTACCGCTGCAAGCCAAAGGACGTCATTGAGGTCAGAGATAAGGGAAGAACCAGATCGATAGTTGCAGAGCGTTTGCTCGCTCCCAACATAAGCGGGTCTCCAAACCACCTAAGCATAGATGCGTCTAAGTGTGCTGGCTACGTAAACCAAAACGTGGATCGTGAGTGGGTAGGACTCAAGGTGAATGAGCTGCTGGTTGTGGAATACTACTCTCGGAAGGCTTAGTCTCTATAGACTTTGTGTGCGTCTGGTACGGGTGGCAGCACCGCCGAGGCTTCAACCGAGATGTCACAGCTGCCGCCGGCTTGGCTCAAAAAGTGCGGAGAGAGAGGGATTCGAACCCTCGGTAAACTGACGCCTACATAGCATTTCCAATGCTACGCCATCGACCACTCGGCCATCTCTCCATCTCTGCCAATCATGCCACTCCACACCTATAGAATCAAACTAGCTGCATCTATTCTCATACAAGATGCAAGACCAGCGTGTTACACCGTGCACGATAGCTTGCTTTCATGCCCCATGCACCTCTTCAACCTTTCTTAAGGTCGCGTGTCACGTCTTGCTCCCAAGCCTCATCCGAGGCTTGGGAGCACACTTGTGTGTGGCGAAGCACAGGTTGCAAATCACTCTCATTCAAAACAGGATCACATGCCTAGGTCTCAGCGAAACGACAACTTTATTGATAAGACTTTTACCATCCTAGCGGATATACTTCTGCGAGTGTTGCCAACTACCAAGCGCGAAAAAGAAGCATTTAGTTATTACCGAGATGGAATGTCTGCACAAGCTGAGGGGGAATACGCAGAGGCCTTGCAAAATTACTACGAGGCAATGCGCTTAGAGATAGACCCCTATGATCGTAGTTATATATTGTACAACATAGGTCTCATTCATACGAGCAACGGCGAGCACACCAGAGCCCTTGAGTATTATTATCAGGCCATAGAAAGAAATCCATACTTGCCTCAGGCCTTCAACAACATTGCAGTTATATGCCATTACAGGGGAGAGCAGGCTATGGAGCAAGGCAACCACGAGGCTTCAGAAGCTTTGTTTGAGCAGGCTGCATCGTATTGGAAACAGGCCCTCGGCCTCGCTCCAAACAATTATATGGAAGCACAAAACTGGCTGAAGGTGACTGGCCGTTATTAGTATAGGGTGTGATGTGCATCAATTGAGGTTGGAGCGTGTTCAGCGGCAGTTCTGGAGAGTTCAAGCCCGATCTATTTCGTCTGTAAACCAAGGTTCGAGACCTAAGCTGTTATCTAGTCCCCATGTTAGAGGCTAACACACTCTGTGGTTCACACAGCTCAACCTGTGCCTGCTCCGCCTTACTATCAAATACCGGCGGAGCAGGCACAGCTGTGTGCAACGGAGTCTAAGATTACATAGGGCCTAAAGCTCCAACTGATCACCGCGCCTATACTGCAAATAAGCAGTTACAAATAGACCTGCGAGGGTGATAGGGATTAGCCCCAAAACGATTCCAGACAAGAGAGGTTCAACCATCAGTGTTCTCCTTGAGGCTTTTTATGAGATCAAAAGGGATCAGGTTTCGTGATCGCATGACCCTTGAATCAAATGAGTTGAATCTTGGTAAGCCCAATAAATAGAACGAGTGCAATGCTTAAGAAGGCCAGCAGTGCTCCTACGTAGGCAATAAATGTGAACATGAGAGATTCTCCAAAGAAGGAAAGACAGTAGTAGTATACAACCTTAGAAGCCACTTTTAGGTGGCATGTATGATTAAAAGTCATAACAAGGCACAAGAATGAGTGGGCATTCAAGCTGCTTGTGCTATCGAACAAGTACTTTGTGATTCACAGCAGATGATACACAGTCCGTGCGTGCGGGTCTACACAAACACAATGCAGAGACTCTTATGCGTAAACTTTCCACGTGTGCAAACGAGGCTTTTGTGCCTCTTTGCACAAGCAAGAGTCTCAACACTCTACGTTGGATTGCTATGGGTAGAGACACTATTGTGTTCACAATAGCTTGATCCTTTTTATATGTGTTTGATGTACACCGAAGCACAGCTAAGCAAACGCCCTGCATATATGACTCTTCACTGTGGAGCAGCTCAGCCAATTGGCTCAAAGATTGGTCAATCTTGGGATTGAAGTAATGACGCAGATAAGGGATCAATCTCTTACGGATCCGATTCCTGTGAGGCCCAACCAGTTGATTGCTCAAGTCGGGCCAAGTCGGGATCGAGGTTGAGGTACAAGCCTTGCTAGTGTCTCTTCGCCTAATCGCCAAAAGAGGTCGAACCAGGGTGACCTGCTTGGAAATAGGTCTCTTCCAAGACAAAGATTGCAAGCCTTGGAGACCACTCCCTCTAAGCATGTGGTAAAGAAGTGTCTCAACGCGGTCTCCAGATGTATGTGCAAGAAAGATAGTTGTACAGCCCTGGCTTCTAGCCACGGTGTCTAAAGCACGGTATCGCCACTCACGAGACTTGTTCTCACCTTCCAAACCGGTGCTTGGAAAACACTGATGGTAATCTAGGCTTAGCACAGAACTCCATTGAGACACGTGCGAGGCAATCAGCCTCGAGCCAACCGACCATTCATGGTCACAGTGTACAATAGACACATCCCATCCCCACGTAGGTTGGAGCAACATAAGCAAAGAGAGGAGGCAGCTTGAATCTTGACCCCCAGACACAGCCACTAGGACAGACTCGCCAGGATTGACCAGCCTCCTGTGTACCAAGTCATTGTTTACACGCCAAGCTAGAAAAAATTTATACATATTAGATTGCTTGTGTTTTACGTGGGTCTGAGAACGCAGCTAAAGTGTCAGCAGATTCAGTCTGGATGAAACAATCATAACAAGAACAGGGCTGGTTTCGGCAAAAGACTCCAGGCTGACAAAAGCTCTCAAAGATGTGTCACACAGAGGTTGACAGAGGGCACCAGAAGGTGACACAATGGTGGTAACAGGCCTATAGCAGGCTTGGGTGCTATATATATCCCCTTAAACATCAAGTTCTTCCATGACTGCTACTCTAGAAAGACGCGAAAGCGCTAGCCTATGGGGTCGCTTCTGCGACTGGGTTACCAGCACTGAAAACCGCCTTTACATCGGTTGGTTTGGTGTTTTGATGATTCCTACCCTATTGACTGCAACTTCAGTTTTCATCATCGGTTTCATCGCAGCTCCTCCAGTTGACATCGACGGTATTCGTGAGCCTGTTGCTGGTTCTCTTTTGTACGGTAACAACATCATCTCTGGTGCTATTATCCCTACTTCTGCTGCTATCGGCCTTCACTTCTACCCTATCTGGGAAGCTGCTTCCCTTGATGAATGGTTGTACAACGGCGGACCTTACCAAATCATTGTTCTTCACTTCCTTCTTGGTGTAGCTTGCTACATGGGTCGTGAGTGGGAACTAAGCTTCCGTCTAGGAATGCGTCCTTGGATCGCTGTTGCTTACTCCGCTCCTGTTGCAGCTGCTACCGCTGTTTTCTTGATCTACCCACTAGGCCAAGGAAGCTTCTCTGACGGTATGCCTCTAGGAATCTCTGGTACCTTCAACTTCATGATCGTGTTCCAAGCTGAGCACAACATCTTGATGCACCCATTCCACATGTTGGGTGTGGCTGGTGTTTTCGGCGGCTCTCTATTTAGCGCTATGCATGGTTCCTTGGTAACTTCTAGCTTGATCCGCGAAACTACTGAGAACGAATCCGCTAACGCTGGTTACAAGTTCGGCCAAGAAGGCGAGACCTACAACATCGTTGCAGCTCACGGCTACTTCGGCAGACTTATCTTCCAATACGCTAGCTTCAACAACTCTCGTTCTCTACACTTCTTCTTGGCAGCTTGGCCAGTAGTTGGTATCTGGTTCACCGCTCTAGGAATCAGCACCATGGCTTTCAACTTGAACGGTTTCAACTTCAACCAATCTGTAGTTGACAGCCAAGGCCGTGTGATCAACACTTGGGCTGACATCATCAACCGTGCAAACCTAGGTATGGAAGTTATGCACGAGCGTAACGCTCACAACTTCCCTCTAGACCTTGCTAGCGTTGAAGCTCCTTCTGTAAACGCTTAGTCTTACAGCTCTGATACGGTGCAAGCATAGCGCTTGCACCCGCTAGAGGGTTGCTGTGGCCCGGCTCGGGTCACAGCAACCAGTTGTGTGCTTTCTAACCTTTGGTCAGTCAATCCTTTTACAGGGGAGCGAGCACCCTCGTACACTACGCTATGTGCAAAGCAGCCTGCAACACGACATACCCAGAAGTCCGAACACACAACTATAGCTTCATTCTTCCCTTTCTTCATAGATACGCTACTGCTTATTTATTACTCACGACCAACCTATATACACACATCTGGCGGGTGTGGCCTAATTGGTTAAGGCATAGGATTGTGATTCCTATCATTGCGGGTTCAAGTCCCGTCATTCGCCCCCTTCTCTCCCTTCAAAAGATTAGAGAGAAAGGAACACCCTAAGCAGAACAAAGCCGTTCATAGGCCACCTCCATCTGCTTTCATCGACACACGGGTAAGCTCCTCTCATGGTCGCTCGTGCCATAGAAACAGCCTTGAGACAAAAGTTAAAAGCTTATTATAGTATAAAGTGGGGTTGGACTTATGACTTGGAGATTAAGAGGCAATTGTATCTCTGTGTATCGTGTCCGTCAGAAGGTTGCAGCGGTTCAGACCCATTTAAGTGGTAGCTTGGGTGACAGTCTGCAGGAGCTCTTGTGTCTCAACCCTGAAGAACATCGCTTATTGCCTTTGAGTAGTGCCTCAAAGAGGGGCTACCTTTCCTATGAGGCATCCCAGATCCAACGAAGAAGCGTTCTTCTGTTGGGAGTGACTACTCGCATCCTTGTAAATAGCCGTGCCGTAACCCTTGCTAGAGCCTGGCTGGGAGACATGCCTTACCGGGGCATTGATCTATGGTGCATCAACAGGCTGGGCGGCACAATCTTACAGCAAGCCTTTAGGCAAATGCGGTATGCACTGGGGATCTTCCAATTTGGCATTGTTGCAATCAGTGCAATCTGGTTGTCTTATTGTGCTTGGTGCTTGATTGTGTTAGGTCTTGTCTCAGCCTCTCTCAAACCCGTCTCACTTGGACTCACGCATAACCAAGAGGCGCAAAAAGGGGCACACACGCCTTACCAATCTCGGGCCTATAGTCCTTCAGCAGGACTTAGGCTTAACCACTTGTATGAGAAGTTTCGTAAGAGGCTAGTGGCTGTAAAGGGTGGGCTTAAATCCCGTGCTTACATTCAAGAGCTTGGCTTGGCAGAACAGATGCCTATCCTCAACACAAATCTAGCCCTATGGTTTGGCAAGCTGCTTGATAGGCAAGCTGTACTTTCTGCACTTTGGATCAGGAATTGTATTCACAGCTGTAAGCACAGCTGTGTGTCCAAAAGTGGACAGCACAGGTGGATCACAAAAGAATCGGAGAGTTTTAAACCGTCGCGTTTGAGCATCAGCCAAGGGTCAAAACTTTCGCAACCTACGACGGATGGAACCAAAGACTTACAAGGAATGCTTTGGCTTCGCAACAGGTTGTTAGAAACACACCCAGATCACGATTTACAACCGACACTTGATAAGCCAATCAGTATGATGCAAGTAGATTCGGCTGTTGTGCTAGGTTGGACTTGGCGACGCAGCCAACTTAGGCACAGTGAAAGCACTGTGATTGACGCATTTCTCAAGAAAGACAACCAGTCAACGCGCATAAGAGAACGTCTTACATTTCTTCTTAACAAAGACATGTTAAGAGTGCCTCTAATCAAGAAGGGAGAATGGAAAGACGCATCAAAGACTGCTTGGAGCAGATCCTACAAGTTACAGCTTGAAAGACCTTGGGAAAGAAGCCCGTCTAAGAAGCACAAAGCTTCCCTAATTCAAGACAGGCCTGAGTGGACTAAGATAGGTAATTGGAAGCCTTTTCTGGCCACAACCGAGAAGAGTGGCTCAATTCAGAGCAAGCTTTGGCTGGCTCCTAAAAGAGAGCCAATGGTAGTCTGGGGGCCTCTTCAAGCGCTTCAAAGGCGCTCTGAGTGGAGAAGGATGCTGTGCTTATTGAGGCTGACGGGTCCTTTCAAAAGCACCAAGGCTGAGCCCAAACAATCGAGCTTAGCTTGTCTTGAAGGGCGCACACTAAGAGTTCTTCTGTGGATAAGGCCTGAGCTTGGAGCCACACTTGGATCACGGGCACTCAAAGCTCACCAAGTTGTTGCCAAAGCGCTTGGTGTTGAGCATAGCATGTGTTCGGTCTCTGTGCCTTGTGAGGGAATCACATCTATGTTATCAGCCTTGTCGAGAGGGATCGTTCAGCAATTGCAAGATGCTATTGAACCTACCATCAAAGTCAAGCAAACGTATAAGCGTTCTCTAGCGAACAGCTGGGCACTCCCAACATGTATGCCATTTCCTTGCGATTTATTGGAGTTAAAGAGAAGGTGCTTGGCTATGTTGGCCAGCAAGAATCACACTTTTTATACAAGTTTTGATCCTATATTAGCTTCTAACCAATCACCACAAAGCTTGTATAGCCAAAGCTCTGCCTTTTTAGCTCTCAAGAGCACAAAGAGGCCCGTATGCCAGCTGGATCAGCTTAGTCCAAATGATCTAGCGATTGAGTCTTACAACCAGTGGCTTAACCCCTTTCAGGCTCATCCATGGGCAAAAGCCTCTGTCAGATTCAATCATACACAGATGCTAGACTACCTTTTCTCTCTGTCTCTTCAACCCCGGAGTCGGGCGCGGTTTGAGACTTCAGCCACCTTGTGCGTTAGCGAGAAGCCAGTGGCGCCTGTGCTGAGCGCACTCTTAAGGGTTGCAGCTCCACGTTCTAATGGTTGGGCTAAGCGCGCAGAATCCATAAGAAACCAAACGCTCGATGCGCTGCTTCGACTGTGGAAGGTCCAACTTGTCGGTGAGACGACTGCTAATAAGGCAGCCGAGGAGAGAATCTTGTCCTGTACGAATCAGATCTCAGTAAGCACAAAAAAGATAGGTGCAAGACCAACTCTTGTGAAGACTAATAAAACAAGGTAAGTCGTACGATGAGCACAATCCAACCCAACTTGCCACATTTGAAAGACACAAATCGATTGAAAGAAAGATTGCCACTAGAGAGTGGTGTATATGAAGCGCTGCCGCAAGAAGATGAGATTGTATTGCTTGAAGACAAAACAAGCGCAAACTGCTCTGCTCAGCTGAATGCTGAGAAGGGCTCGTGTGTGTGCCTCGATTTGGGGTGCAAAGCAAACCACAATACACACACACGGCTTCCTCACAGAAGCCAAGCCCTTAGGAAGGACGGGCTTGTTTCTGTTACCAGCTTGTTCATGTCTCTCAGCGAGGATTGGCAGAAGGATCACAAAAGCACACTCAACCTCGCGTTGCCTGTTAGCCTTCCACGAGCGTGCGTCTTAATGCTCACCTCCGTCTATTTGAGACTGCTTCCTGTGCAAGCTTGGATGAGTGGTGCTCAAGCCTTTTGGGTTAGCTATTTGGTGCTAATCGATGCAAGGTGGAGCCTTTTCAAGGGTTTTTTAGAAGCCCAGAGACATAGGTATGACTTGCGCCGTGCGGCAAGAATGATAGACAAGCTGGCATTGTCAGATTCCTTGTCTCTGTCCTATCACAAGAGCAGAGTTCCGATCGGAGGCGCACTCTATTGGATACCTCTACCAGGCTGGTGCCTTTGGCCGCTAATGAAAACGTTGTGTCTCTTGAAGCGTTCCAATAGTAGCTGGAAGCGTGCTCTTTGGAAAGTGCCTAGACCAATAGTGGGCCCCGCAGTACCAGTGGTGCATAGGTTGCAACTAGCCCTGGCAATCGGCTTAATACCCGTTGTAGAACAGCTGCCGAACAGTAGTGCAACTCTCATCAAAGGATTACTGTTTAGACTATGGGAATGCGTTCCATTTTTTCACTCGTTGGCTTCTTTCCTGAACCGGATTGCTAAGAAGCCAATCAGGTCTTGGACTGATAGCACCTCTCGTTCTCATGTCATGTACTTTAGGCACATGTACTTTAGGCAGAGGTGGATGGTCCCATGGGCTCGGGTTTGGACCTCTCATTTAGGGCAAGTAGCTGGTCACCAAGAGCTTGTCTACGAGCTTCACAAAGCCGCCTTGGTGTACAGAGGGGGGGCTATGCTTGCTAGCCCACCAAGCAACTCTGGCGTGTTTCGCATGATGAGGAGTTTGGCTACTAGATACCTTTTGATAGGACCTGCTGGGTCGGGCAAAAAGCTGCTAGCTCATGCGATGGCTGCCGATTCTCGCGTGCCACTTCTTAGGCTAAGCTGTGAGGCGCTTTTGACAGGGGACCCCATACTTCCCGCGCGATCTAGCGAAAAGTTCTTTGCGGTGTTTGGGTTGGCTCGAGCTCTTTCTCCGTGTGTGGTCTTAGTAGAGGAGGTTGATCAGTGCAGTCGCCTGTCCCAGGGAGCTTCGGGTGAGCAAAAGGGTGGCGGTGGCGCTTCCTCTGGAGACACAACCTCAAACACGCTTTCTTTGCCAGTCATTGACGTTAGCCCCTCTCAGCTCTTAGTGCTTTTATTGCGAGAGGTGACGGCCTTAAAATGGAGTGGAGTGTTCTTAGTCGCCACTACCTCTCTTCCGAACAAGATGGACCGAGCCTTGCTTCGCAAGCGAAGGTTTACACGCGTGTTCTTTTTAGACCTGCCCACATGGTTTGAACGGGAAGACGTGTTCCAATCTGTGCTTCGAACAAGAGGCATATCACGCTTTCAACACGGCGCGTTGCACACAATTGCGAAGCTGACCGCGGGATTTACCTGCGCGGAACTGGGCAAGCTTGCCAATGAGATGCTACTTAGTTGCATCCGCCTGCAAACCAAAGAGGTAAGCACATATCAAGTTCAAATGGCTTTCTACAAGATGACCAGAGGGGCGCTCAAGTGCCGACCAGAGGAGCGATCACCAGCTCGAAACACAGAGGCACTGTTTTACAAAGTGGGCGAATCTATTGTGCAGCCTGGGCATGTATTGGGTGATCGCTCCTCGGTGTTGTACATCCCGCCAGACCCCTTGAGAGCCAGATTCGAGTATTTACAGCGAACTTTTTGGGAGACGCCCTCGTTTTTCACACAGAAATCAGACATTGTGACTAAGATAGCCAAGTCTCTGGCAGGCATAGCTGCAAAAGACCTGTGGCTGGCGTGCTTAAACCAAGCCTCTCCTTGGGAAGACCTTACCAGAACTCTAGAGAGACAGAAGGATGCCGATCTTGCCCAAGCCTACAACCTGTTGCAAACAGTGAATGAGAAATGGCCAAGCTCTGCTTCTGTAGTCACACATGTGTTACCTGTCCATTACGGCACAAGGATGCTTGAAACAGACCAAGCTATCCCAATTCAGCCGGATCAAGACAGCTTAGAAGACTACTTGACCCACTCTGTGCTACGTAGAAGCGCTGCGTGCTATCGCTTAGAGTTCTCGCTAGATCCTGTCTTCGGGATCTTGCCCAAAGAGAGAGAACAATGGGCGCTGGAAGACGTGCTGTTTGACTGGTTTGTACTCGACCCTGGCTTCCGTAGAACCCGATTGACAGACGACGAAGATGCTCTTCAATGGTTGGAATCATCTCGAGAGAGACAACGAAGCCTTCAAACCAAAAGAGACGTGTCGATTCAAGCAGAACAGGGACAAGGTGCTGACTCATTCTCGCTTGAAGAGCCTATTGATCCAGAGCTTTTCGAATCTGCGGGAGCTTGGCATGTTGGCTTTGAACACGCAGGTAGAAGTACAACCAGACCACATAGCCATGTGATACACGATGCGGACGCGGCAGTGACTCCTATCAACACAAGTCATTTCTCTGGTGCAATCAATCACGAGCTACAAGACAGACGAGATCTGACTCTTTTTCCGAGCATTGAACAGATTCGTGCCTGGGCGCCGTTGTTTGAGTGGGAGACCGTGCGCTCTGGTGCAAAACCTCCTAGCAGAAAGCGTATGGATGAATCTTGCCAGTGGCTTTTATCTCTTGAGAGTTATTACACAGGCGCATCCCGTGCTAACAGCTCAGAGACTACAGACACGGGCTTACAAGACCTCACTATAAAAAGGCGTATGCTTCGCAAGAGAAGTCCTTCGATTCGTTCTGTGCTTCTAGAGGGCAGGATGCGATTGTGGGAGGAGGTGTCTACGAGAGAGCTCAGAGGGGTTGACTTTTTTCTAAGGATGACCAGGCTGGTTGATACAAGCACGCACAACTTGGACCATTTTCCAATCATAGCATCTTCGCATGAATGGGATATGTGCTTCGATGGTGCTTGGGCAGACTCAAATCGATATGGCATGGCTCAAGACGTATATGGGTGGGATGCCACTGAGCTACAAAGGCAGTCAACCAGTCTAGACCACATGGCACAGGAACTCATTCTGCCCAGAAGGCAGGCTTTCGTTTTATAGCCGAGGTTTAGTCGTCACATTCAAGCTGTGTAAGTCTACTTGCGCTCAGTGCAAGCGACCCCTAAAGCACTCATACTCCCTTAGCACAAACTCAACGCAAAACAAAGCTGTGTGCATAGCATCTGTGCTATTGTAAGGCTAGCAATATATTGTTATGCCTTGTGTATGATGCCAGCTTAGATTGTAGCCTTCGTGTAGAGAACAAAAATCCCTGGCTGTACCAATCACAGACGTGACGGCACGCAGAGGTAGGTCTTATTGGCTCGAGAAGGCTGTTTGATTGGGTTTAGTAGGTATAGAGATGGTGGGTTGATGGTGTGCATAGAAGGAAGAGCTTTTGGCACACCAGGCCTGCTGGCCTGCTGGCTCCATCTTTGTTGAGAGGACATGGCCAAGCCTGTCTTTCTGGCGTGTACAGGAGTACAATAGACTTGGGCTTCGTGAGACTTTTAGCTCACTGCTGTACCATCTCTGAATCAAGGAATAAGACCTTTTTGCTTTGCTTCGGCCTAAGATCCTTTATCTTACCACAGAATCAATTCACGCAAATGGAGAAACGTCATGCAAGACTTTAAGACCTATCTATCTACAGCTCCTGTGCTGGCTACTCTGTGGTTTGGATTCCTTGCGGGTTTGCTCATCGAGATCAATCGGTTCTATCCTGACGCCCTAGTGCTGCCTTTTCTATAAACCCAGCTGCAATCAATCTCCTCGCTCGCCTCTTGATAGATAACACAAGATTCAACGCTTGTGGCACGCCAGAGGCATAGCATACGAAAAGCGGCTCACTCATCGTGTGTCTGAATTGAAAATAGCTTCGGCTTGGCCCAACCCGCGGTTAAGTTTTCTCTTGTTTGCCCCCCTGGCTTGTTCAAAGGCACAGCAAGCAGTGCGCCCGGGTGGCACAAGGCTCTGAATGTCAAAAGAGAGAATCAAAGCTTTCGTGCCGTTGTGACGTATAGTGGTGGCAGGACGTTCGCAACTCATGACACTCCAACAGCATGCACTCGGGTGTGGTTGCCAGAAAGTGCTGCACACAAAGAGTATGGCACTGCTGAGGCATAGCTAGATTCGTGGTAGCGCAGCTTCTTTGCCAACCAAAGCACACCAAAGGGTTTTGGTGCTCTTCATAAGCGAAACGCAGCAAGCACGAGCTGTACCAAGCTATCTTCTATCCCTGTATACAAGTACGAATACATTATGGCTAAGAGTAAAGACGCAAGAATCGTGGTGACTTTAGAGTGCACACATTGCACGCAGAATCAGCAAAAGAGATCTCCTGGGGTATCACGCTACACAACCCAAAAGAACCGTCGTAACACACCTAGCCCCCTTGAGCTACGAAAGTTTTGTGCTTACTGCAATCAACATACAACCCACCGACAGATCAAGAAGTAGCTTGGTCTTATTTCAACCAGAACTAGCACACTTATGACAAGACAAAGACCACCTATGCGTGCCTCTCGTCGCCGTTTTCCTCCTATCAAGTCAGGAGAGAGCATCGATTACAAGAATGTAGACTTGTTGCGAAGATTTGTGACCGAGCAAGGCAAAATCTTTTCCAGGCGTGTCAATCGACTAACTGCCAAGCAACAAAGATTAATGACCACCTCTATCAAGAGAGCTCGCCTCTTGGCACTCTTGCCTTTCTTAAACCATGGGAGCTGAGCTCTAAGATTCGCTTGCCTAAACTAGGGAGGAATGGCACATCAACGCGTTCGCAAACCACATGTGGTTTGCGAACAAATCTCGTAAGCCTTACACCACGGATGATGCTGTGCTTACTAAGCTTGAGAACCCAGTCTCGTCAAGAACACACATTTGTGCTAGCATCTTACGGTTCAGGCCTATGTGCTTGGCTCGCAACTTGTGTAAGAGCACATTGTATTGAGTTCCTTGTCCTCGGATGGCTGCATTGATCCGAAGAATCCATAGGCTGCGTAGATCTCTCTTTCTTCTTCCTGCGTCTCGATGGCTGTTTGCGAGAGTTGTTATAGCCTGTTGATTGGCGGTTCGGAACAGAGTAGACCGTGCACCTTGAGCTCCCTTTGTGATCTCTAAGACCTGTTTCCTTCTCTTACGGGCCACAGACCCACGCTTGACTCGAGTCATAGATATGTATGAATTTTGCTCTGTTTTGTATACGTCTGTTGCAAAAGCTTGTACGAAAAGATCTCGTATCTTATGGCTACATTGATGTGTCTTGTACTGAGTGTGCTTTTGAAGCTGATCTTCCTAAGAGATCTAGTGAGAAAAAAGGGTTGACATCTTTAAAAGCAAAAGCACACCTGCATGATATAAGCAAGCACTCGTATTCATGTGAAAGGGTGTGCTTGTATACACCAAAACCTCTCTAGCAAACACGAGCACAGTCAGCCTGTGCAAATCCAGTAAGAGTATACGACAAGATTTGGCTTAAATAGAAGCACTTCACGCTTTGCCAAGCTTGCGCATCGGTTGGGTTCAAACCGGTTCGAGCTTGTCCACAGGATCAGATCAAAGACGATTGACACAGAATTGTGGCTTGTGATACCATGCTTGTAGTGCGATTGGGGCTGTAGTTCAATGGTTAGAGCACCTCCCTGTCAAGGAGGAAGTTGCGGGTTCAAATCCCGTCAGTCTCGCATCAGTGACCGTTTAGCCACTTAGGCTATACTACACTAACTTTGAACAGCTTTTTTTTGTGAATAGAAAAGCTGGCAGCTTTGTAGTCAATTGCACTTATCTATGAACCTCTCGCGAACGTGCGCTTGCTCTTTGTGTTTTGAAAAGACAGCCCTGTACATAGATTGATGCGAACCAGAAAACAACGCACTTGCTCACAAACATAGCGCAGAGAACGCGCTCAAAAAGCTGTGAGAAATGGGGGTATTTCTTTGTATAATCAAAGCGCAAAAGTGGCGGAGGCTGCCAAGAAAGTAACCAATCTGATTGGCAAGACCACGGGCACTCAAAGCTCACCAAGTTGTTGCCAAAGCGCTTGGTGTTGAGCATAGCATGTGTTCGGTCTCTGTGCCTTGTGAGGGAATCACATCTATGTTATCAGCCTTGTCGAGAGGGATCGCTCGTCCATTGCTTCGCAAGCCACAAAGTCCACTCTACACAGGGCGGTGTAAAGAAACGATTAGATTGTTTGCTTATAGGTGGCTGCTCAAGACCACGGGTGGAAGTCAACCGTGGATTCCGATAACCATTTCCGCTCTAACTAGTCTGACAATCTTTCCGAGCCCAGCGATTGCAGCAGATTTGCCTAAGAACCCTGGGCTACCTCCAATCTCTTTTGGGGTGGAAGAGCTCTACAAGTTAAAACTTGCGCTCTATGAGAAGTATCCTTTTCTGTTCAAACAGTTGGACATCTCTAACCCATATGAAAAGCACAGGCAGTCAAAAAAAGAGTCGGTAGCTTGGCTTCAACAACACAAACTAAGCTCACTACACCAAGTAGACCAAGTGGTTGAGTTTTGGATGGTGCATGATTGTTTGCCAGTGCCAATGAGAAACCTTGTCTCAAGTTTTGTCTCAGCTTTTGGCCGTCAGAGCCGATTTAGACAAAACCTTTCAAACTTAGGAAGGCAGCAAAGCGCTCATTTGAGCTCAAGTTTGGATTCTCTGTTCAGGTTTACTACCGAACATGGTTTTGCTAGATACAATCGTGCACAAGGGATTGTAAGACCTACAATTCTTGCGCAAGCTCGTCGCCAAAACGCTAAGGTCCAGCAGCCTGCGTTAGATCTTAGTCTACTCCCAGACGAGTCTCCCATACAATCCTTGGACTTCAAAGACTGTACAGTCAATGGTTTGGTTAAATGGCAGCAGGGATTACAGGACCTTTGGGAGGCTTCAAAGGCTCATCATCCTCAAACGCACCCAGGCCGCACTTTACCAGACATTCAAACTTTGCAAAAGATTTTGAAGGAGATTGAAAACTGTTGGGAGAAGCAAGGTATATCTTGCAGAGTAGACCAGGCCAAAAATGGTGACTGGCCTATGCTTATAATGCCTATCCAGCCTAAAGTCCAACTACTGAGACTCACCACCAATTGGGGCGAGGAGATACAATTAATCAGGACCGGAACAGGCACATTTATGCCTATCAGGTTCGTGACCTCGTATGAATACAAAGATGTAATCAAAAAGGAGCTTGCAGGCGTTTTGACAAGGCTTGGCTGTGTATTAGAGGACACAACAGCCGAGTTGGATCATCTCCGGAGTAAACACGAACGCACTCTTAACATCGGCGGAGACGGCCATGCTAATGAGCCATCTGTGTTTCTCCCAAAAGTGTTCAATTCGGGAAAGAACAGCGATGAGGTTCATGCTGAGCTCCCGGTGCACTTTGTAACAAAAGGCTACTCTTTCGAGTTTTTTAGAGCAGATAGTCTAGGGTGTATTATACGCTTTTTATGCGAAAGTAAGGCGCACAAAGCTCTGAAGGACTACTTTGCCGTGAATGCAAACCCAACCCCGTACTTGTTAAAGTACATCAAGTGCGCGTTGCAAGAATCTTACCTCAAGGCTGGAGGAATTTCCATTAGCCTAGAGCGAGACGAGTTGAGGTTTGTCGACTGTCCAGAAGAATGTAGGGTCTCTTTTTTCTTCTGCACACAGCTTGAATATTGGGCTAACGTTGAATGTGGCAAGATGCTAGTCAAGTGCGGCGGTGTTATCCGAAAATACAAGAACGGAAACGTGCCACTTTTCATGCACGCGGGGCTTTCCACTACCATGGATCAATTAACCATGGCAGTGGGATTTATTGAGTCGACGATCGAGCAAGTCTCCTACTACTGTGCCAAAAGTGTGGATACAAGCAACATGCTACTTCCACAAGCCAAGCTATGACAGCTTGTAGCAACTGTAACACCATTCTTGCAAACACGATTTACAAGATGGCCCGTAAAAAGGAAATGGATACTCGGACAGTCATAGAATGGGCTTCGTTTTACCAAACTAAGCTAGGACAACAGCCCAGACCAGGAAGAGACATTAAAGAGTTAGCCGAGGTTGTCGATGCTAACGGGCACACACAAAGCCTTATTAAAGATTGGACCTCTATTGCGAACAGGATGGGATCCGAGTTTGAGGAATTCTCTAAAGAAGAGTATGTTCAAAGCAAGATGGTGTTTGGCCGTAGGGCCGACTTCGATGTGAACAAGCATGCTTACTTGTATGAACAGAATGGGTTGAATCACCGCAAATTACTCCCCAAGGGAACGCGGGGTTTCTTTTTCTACGGCCTTGACGTTGGCGTCATATTGCGTCAGATCAAAAAGGCTACACATATTAGTTTTAAGCATGTACATGCTTACATAGTTCGCCTTACGGTTTTGGCAAAGCTGAGTATCAAAAATTAGAGATAGGTTTTGGATAGCGCACTGGTTATCGTCTACCTCGACGATAACCAGTACGTCAAGGGCTCTATTATAAAGAGTTATGAAAACAAAGAGGTAAAGATGAGCAAAAAAGGCCACAAGCGAGATGAATCATACTTTTATAATCTATTCTCACAAGAAAAAGAAAAGGCATTTTGGGAAGAAGGGGAATACTCAAGTCTATGTCTCGAACTTTCAGTCAATCTGCTAGATTACAAATGCTCTCAGACGGTTCAACGCGTGATGAGGCGCTTCTTAACGGAGAAAAGCGTTCCTTTGATCAGGATGATCATGGAATGTCGTATAACACAGATGGTGAGAAACCCGTTCTTCACACTTAGTCTTGAAAGGTTACAGGGTGACCCACTTTTGGATAGAGCCACCTGGTTGGGACTATTGGATTTAGTTGGTGTTGAGCCTGACCACGCTCAGCCTGTGATAGACCACTTGTTCCTCCATAGGGATTTGCACCCTTTAGGCCAACTGCTGAAAGCAAGGTCAAAGGAAGAAGAGAGGCTTGTGGTTGAGAGCCTGACGTAGTGCTCGCAGACAGGCCATGCAGCAACTCCTCTGTGCGTTCTGCAGGCGCGAGCCAGCAGGGGAGCAAATCTTGGCAAAAGGGCGTGCACAACTTGTAAGCGTGCGCGCCTCTTCCTGCTGCTCTTGATAAGACCAATTGCACTACAGGGCAAACACTCAACCTTATAGCGAAAAATTTGACAGTTCCTTTTTTTATAAACAAAATATTGAAATTTTGATTGACTGCTTGGCTTGTGATAGATTTGCACACTCAAAAAGCAAAATATTGAAAATAAAAATTCTAAGCAGTTACCCATAAATGATACTTTTTTTAAGCGCCTACTTTGAGTTACAAAAAGAAAAGACCAAAGATGCCCCACTAGCTAAGCCGTCTCGCGAAGGCTGCAACCAATAAAAAGTTTTGGCAAGTAGCAGAATGCTCGAAAAATAGCTTTTTGTCTTGATTCTGGGTTGAAAACAGCAAAAATCAGACCCTAATAAAAAGAATAAAGCTGCGCTTAACTTTGAACTTGTAGCAAGATAATAGAATAATTAAAAAAAAGATTTACGTTTATGTGATTCAAGTTATTGATTTGACTGAGACGTTTGGAACGTATATGGAGCATAGCATGCTTCAAACAAGCCATGCTCGGGAAAGGGCTCAAACCCAAAACTTTCTACACGGCGCTAACTTAACCGCAGAGTTTGGCAAAGACTGCGTTCTCTAGGATAACTATGACACGAGGCTAAGTAGAGACTTTTATATTCACAATAATATATCAATTTTTGTGTAAATAGAATTGAAGCACATGACCCGCCAAAGCTACGTTTGTACATTTGGCTCAACATAAAGTGAAACAAATGCGGCAAAACATATACAATTGTTTGTTGGAAGCGTTTCAGTACCAAACCTAGAGTTGATCAATTTCGTCAGGCAATATGATATAATTTACAGCATAAGTATAAGCTATTTTACGGGGCACACTGCTGAACTAGAAGGTTTGCTTTTTTACGTAAAAGGATTTCACCTTATGTAGGTGATGACTTCTATCAAGCTTTTAATGCACCTTATGTCATATTTTTTCTAAAATACTTGACGACATATCTTGTAGTCGTTGACAAAGTAGACTTATTTACAAAACCTTTCTCTCGATTTGAAACAAAGTTTTGTCACGTACTGTGTTATTGGCACTTGAGTTTCAAAGTATGTGTTGTCCTTATTTGCCTAAACTATTCTGATTGGTGAAGTGGCAAGCGAGTCATCAGTTTGCACCGCGCTATGTTTAACCATTAAAAGTGGTTGAAGTTGTCTAGAAAGTAAGAGGTAGGCAGTTGAATTGTAGTGTGGCTTTACTCTTTTTAAGACTCAAACTACGATGTTGAGCAATTAGCTTATGACTTGCTGGTGCTGGTTGCTACCTGCGCTGTGAGTTTTAGGCTCCTGTGAGCGCTCCCAAAATAGCAGTTAATGTGGAAATACGGACGAAAGCCAGAGTAAAATACTTACTTTGCTGTGCTTCTTGCCACCGTAGCTACGTAAGTTTGCTGTTTATATGATAGTGAAAGATGAAACGAAGGTTTGCGAAAAACGGTACATAAACTAGAACAGAGGTCGACAGCACACAAGTATTTTCGTATCTGCTGTGCTAGGTCTAGCGCTCTACCTTGTGGTATTTTCAGAGGCAGATGGTTCTTCTCTCTCGGTCTCAAGTGCATAGGTTTGTGTGTGTGAAAAGTAGACCGAGACCCCAGCAGGTAGGGTCTTATTAGCTTTATATATTTTTACCGCGCTCAACACAAGGCTTAGTGAATACGTGAGCCAACTACAAGCCTCTCTTCTTTCTTTGATTGCGTCTACAGCTATTGCTTCAACTTGGCCTTGCGCCTCTTTTAGCTTGAAAAGCTCGTCTTTTCAAATCGAGTTATATTTAGATCTCATCAAAGATCTTCTCATCCTGTGATGGCTCATGTGCCCGTAGTGTGTTAAGTTGTTGTGATAAGTCTGACGTTCAACCCTTTGACGCGCTGTGTCAAAAACATACAAACTTGTAATAAAGCACACGCTCTGTTGCGCTTAGATGCGTGGCTTGGCATCACTCTTTGCACAGAGTGGTATGCTAATAACCCGCATTGTCTGACCACATGCTTGTGTGGAAAAAGGTCTTATTGCTGTGCATACTTTGTTCTATAAATGGCGGGGCTGGCTTATCAATCACCTAGCCAGGCCGCAAACCAATAATGTAACTTTTCTTTTTTTGCTACCATAGCGGCGATTACAGCCTTTTGGCTCCTTGTATCCCTCTTGTATTCTCTTGATAAGGAGAGAGAAAAGCCCAATTTGTTGTGTTGGCAAAAAAAAGCTGGATTTGGCTGGTGTTCTTGTCTTTGCCATCCATAATGGCCCTTCTCGTCAAGCGTTATTTGATAGAAGCCAAGGGTATTCAAATTCAGCAAGATTGTGCGATTGTGCAGGTAGCCACCCGCATGAAAAGGTTGCGGTACGATTCTGATACCAAGATTAAATGTAAGATAGCCGTGGTGCACTCAACGCCAAAGAGTGCTTGATGGCTTAATGATAACTCCAACACAAAGGTCCTAACTTTGTATTCCCAACCGACTACCAAGGTTTATCCACAAGAAAGAACCAGAGACCCCGTTGTATCAAAAGCTTTTAACAAATCCTCATGCAATCCAAAGCGACTTAAGACGCTTGTACTACCAATTGGCTGTCCAACATGCTGACGAGCATAAGTTTAGCCCTGAGCACAGGGTAGTGTTTACTTAGACAAATGTGGACATAGCTTGATGGCCTGGTATCTCACCCAAGCAAAGGAGCTCCTCCACCGTTTTCAATGGTAGGCGGTGGCCCTTAAACTATGGCCTCTTTATCGAATCAAACGGATTCCTTTTTTTATCTCAAAAATGATATTAAGGTTTTCAACACGATGGGTGAGCTTAGCTCAACCTGCTGCGAGCTAACGTGAAGCATAGAGAAGAATCACAAAGGCATTGAGGGTCTGAAGATCAAGTATGAAAGGATAGCTACTGTAGTCGAGAAAATGACAGAGTCCGGTGCTATAACACTCAACAGAAACCACGGTGAGTACATACATAGGCTTGTAGATGCAGCAGGACGTGGTGTGTGGGCTGCTGCCAGCAGCCACTGTGCCTTTTTAGAACCAAGCAAAGATATTTTTTTATAACGCAATAGAATTAATGCAAATTTTTTGCAAAAATGAACCCTTTTCACTTAAGGCTGGTAGTTCTGATTGTTAGAGAGTATAGGCTTAATTACGCTTAAGCGGCTAAATTGCTTTTTTTTTTTTGCAAATTTACTAGTGAACCGTCTTAGCAACGGTTAGACCAGAAAGGCGTTATTACTGCATAAGTCTTGTGGTGTAAACATTTCAGTTTTGTCTCAAAAAAAAACCTCAAAGCTTGCAAAGTCTTTCTATAGTTATTTCTATTTTGTGTGTTCTATTTAAGCTGTCTCATCATATGAGAGCCTTTTTTTGAGAACAAAATCATACTGTAAATGATGTGACAGTGACACGTTATGGCTTTTCAACAGCAAGCACATACACAAAAAAACGGATTCACTCATAACAAGTGTCTCAGTGCTTTGATTCTAAGCCGCTCTGCCTAGCACAAAGGCCTCAGTTGAGGCAAGCCTATTAGCCTATCTGATCTCCTCTCAACCGAATTGGGCATTCTAAACAACACGCTCTGTAGGACTTGAACCTACGACATCAGGTTTTGGAGACCTGCGTTCTACCAACTGAACTAAGAGCGCATCCGGACCATTAGGTGAAAACCTGCCTCTAAGGCCAGACTATGGAAACACACAGAACGCTTTGAGATGCTGGCATGCCAGAGTGCTAAAGAGTAGGGATGACAGGATTCGAACCTGCGACTTTTTGTACCCAAAACAAAAGCGCTACCAAGCTGCGCCACATCCCTAAAAAGGTCCTCCGCAACTGATTCTAAGCTGGATACTGTGCTTTGCATACAAGTGCGTCTATGAAGCCAACAGACAGGCAAGAAGGGATTCGAACCCTTGACACCATAGTTCGGAACCATGCGCTCTAGTCCACTGAGCTACAAGCCTGCCTAGCAATCCAGGAAGCAACCGTTGTGCGCTGTGATGGCTTGTGTTGTGGCCCTAAGCCTGAGGTGAGGCTTAGGGCCTTGAGGTGCCCTAGATCACATGCTTCAACTTAGTGAAAACAAGTGATCAAGAGAACGGCAAGAAAGCGTCTCGCTTACCGTACTTACAGGGTGTCCACAGTATCAAATTCAAACTTGATCTCTTTCCAAACTTCGCAAGCAGCTGCTAGCTCAGGGCTCCACTTGGTAGCTTCGCGGATGACTTCGTTGCCCTCACGAGCTAGGTCGCGGCCCTCGTTACGAGCCTGAACGCAAGCTTCTAGAGCCACACGGTTAGCTACTGCGCCTGGTGCGTTCCCCCAAGGGTGTCCTAGGGTTCCGCCTCCAAATTGAAGCACGGAGTCGTCGCCAAAGATTTCAGTTAGAGCCGGCATGTGCCATACGTGGATACCACCGGAAGCTACCGGCAATACACCAGGCATAGAAACCCAATCTTGGGTGAAGTAAACGCCTCTGCTTCTGTCCTTCTCGATGTAGTCGTCCCGAAGAAGGTCTACAAAGCCTAGGGTTACGGAGCGCTCACCTTCTAGCTTACCAACCACAGTACCGGAGTGGATGTGGTCACCTCCAGACATACGAAGGGCTTTTGCTAGCACACGGAAGTGCATACCGTGGTTCTTTTGTCTGTCAATCACGGCGTGCATAGCACGGTGAATGTGAAGCAGAAGACCGTTGTCACGGCAGTAGTGAGCCAAGGTAGTGTTAGCGGTGAATCCACCAGTAAGGTAGTCGTGCATGATGATAGGCATGCCCAGCTCTCTCGCGAAAGCAGCTCGCTTCAACATCTCTTCACAGGTACCTGCGGTTGCGTTTAGGTAGTGACCCTTGATCTCACCAGTCTCTCCTTGAGCCTTGTAGATAGCCTCAGCGCAGAACAAGAAACGGTCTCTCCATCTCATGAACGGCTGAGAGTTTACGTTCTCGTCGTCCTTGGTGAAGTCTAGACCACCACGAAGGCACTCGTATACGGCACGGCCGTAGTTCTTAGCAGATAGACCAAGCTTAGGCTTGATGGTGCATCCCAACAAAGGACGACCGTACTTGTTCAGCTTGTCTCTTTCTACTTGGATACCGTGTGGAGGGCCTTGGAAGGTCTTAGAGTAGGCAGGAGGGATTCTTAGGTCCTCTAGACGCAGTGCGCGCAGCGCTTTGAAACCAAACACGTTTCCTACAATTGAGGTGAACAGGTTGGTTACAGATCCTTCCTCAAACAGATCCAAAGGATATGCTACATAAGCAATGTACTGGTTGTCTTCGCCAGCTACAGGCTCAATGTCATAACAACGGCCTTTGTAACGGTCTAGGCTGGTCAATCCATCGGTCCATACAGTAGTCCATGTACCGGTAGAGGATTCTGCGGCTACAGCTGCTCCTGCTTCTTCCGGAGGAACACCTGGTTGAGGGGTCATTCGGAATGCTGCCAAGATATCGGTATCTTTGGTTTCGTAGTCAGGAGTGTAGTAAGTAAGTCTGTAATCCTTAACTCCCGCCTTAAATCCGGTTCCTGTTTTAGTCTCCGTTTGTGGTGACATCGTCTTCTCCCTACAAATCAAATATATGGCATCAACAAGGATAGAGTCTGCTCGACCCAAGGCCCTATGAGATCAGGCGCACAGCTGGCCCGAACCAGGGAGAGGTTGGGATAACACCATTATATACGAACGTTGAGAGGATGTGCAACCACCCTCGTCGGCACGCAGCAACCTTGTGTGAGCACAATGCTCTCAACTCAACAGCCTGTGAGCAACCCCCTAGACTCACACATCTTTCTCATGGTATCCTGTTTGTGCATGGCTTCACACAAAAGCTAAGCCCCAAAGGCCCACTGACCGATTCTATTCACGCAACGTCCTCTTAGGATCTAGTATCCACAACCAAGCATAGCTATGACCACTGCAAATCCAATCTCTAAGACCAAGAACGTAGGAAAGATCACCCAAATCATTGGCCCTGTAATGGACGTAGCTTTTCCTCCAGGAAAGATGCCTAACATCTACAACTGCCTTATTGTAAGTGGGCAAAACCCAGCAGGAGACGAGCTAAGAGTGACCTGCGAGGTGCAGCAGCTTCTTGGAGACAACAAGGTAAGGGCAGTCTCAATGAGTGGCACGGATGGGTTGACCCGGGGCATGGATGTGACCGATACCGGCGCGCCCTTGAGCGTGCCTGTAGGCGAGGCTACCTTAGGTCGCATCTTCAACGTGCTTGGCGAACCGGTAGACAATTTGGGCCCTGTAAGCAGCACGACTACCCTTCCTATTCACAGGTCTGCTCCCGCGTTCACCCAGTTAGACACCAAGCTCTCCATCTTCGAGACCGGGATCAAAGTTGTGGATCTGTTGGCCCCATACCGACGTGGCGGCAAAATTGGCCTCTTTGGAGGGGCTGGGGTTGGTAAGACCGTACTGATCATGGAATTGATCAACAACATCGCGAAGGCACACGGAGGAGTCTCTGTGTTTGGTGGTGTGGGAGAGCGCACCCGGGAGGGGAATGACCTTTACATGGAGATGAAAGAGTCCAAAGTGATTAACGAAGACAACATCTCGGAGTCAAAGGTAGCCCTTGTGTACGGTCAGATGAACGAGCCTCCAGGAGCCCGTATGCGAGTGGGCCTGACGGCGCTTACCATGGCAGAGTACTTCCGAGATGTCAACAAGCAAGACGTGTTGCTGTTTATTGACAACATCTTCCGTTTTGTACAAGCCGGCTCCGAGGTATCTGCTTTGCTGGGTAGGATGCCCTCTGCTGTGGGTTACCAACCTACGCTGAGCACCGAGATGGGCACCTTGCAAGAGAGGATTACCTCCACCAAAGAGGGATCGATTACCTCGATCCAAGCCGTCTACGTGCCAGCCGATGACTTGACTGACCCGGCCCCTGCCACCACTTTTGCTCACCTGGATGCTACCACCGTGCTATCGCGTGGCCTAGCTGCCAAAGGCATCTACCCCGCTGTAGACCCGCTTGATTCTACCTCTACAATGCTACAGCCTTGGATTGTGGGAGAGGAGCACTACGAGACCGCACAAGGTGTAAAAGAGACTCTCCAGCGCTACAAAGAGCTGCAAGACATCATTGCAATCCTTGGCTTAGACGAGTTGTCCGAGGAGGACAGGCTAGTCGTAGCACGAGCACGCAAGATCGAGCGTTTCTTGTCTCAGCCTTTCTTTGTGGCAGAGGTGTTTACCGGATCTCCTGGCAAGTACGTGAGTCTGACAGATACCATCAAGGGCTTCCAGATGATCTTGTCCGGGCAATTGGATGCTCTTCCTGAGCAGGCCTTCTACCTAGTTGGCAACATCGATGAGGCTATGGCCAAGGCAGCTACCCTACAAGCAGAGAGTGAGTAAAGCACCATGAGTCTCAACCTTCGTGTTATGGCACCCAATCGCATTGTCTGGAATTCTCAAGCACAGGAAGTCATATTATCCACAAACAGTGGACAAGTCGGCATCTTGCCCAATCACGCCTCTCTCTTGACTGCTTTAGACATCGGTGTAGTCAAAATACGCACTGCTAGCCAATGGACCACCATGGCCTTGATGGGTGGCTTTGCGATGATAGAAGACAATCAAATGACTATCCTGGTCAATGAGGCAGAGAAGGCCGCGGACATAGATCCTAGAGAGGCCCAAGAGGCCTTCGATCTAACACGATCCAGTTTAGAAAAGGCCGAAGGAAGAAAGCAAAAGATAGAAGCTCAGCTAGCCTTCAGAAGAGCCAAGACTCGATTAGAAGCCGTCAACCAAGCCTCAACACGGTAGACTGTGATGAGCTCAGGTCGGAACAAGAGCCATTCGAGTCTTGTTCAAAGGACCAAATAAGCTGCGACTGGCTGCCGTACAGGCAGCCAGTAGATACCTACTATTGGACTTGAACCAATGACTTTCGCCTTATGAGAGCGGCACTCTAACCACTGAGTTAAGTAGGCTCAGCTATGATAGTAGCTTACTACTAGCAGTCTATGCAAGCTGCTGACTTGGGCGTGATATCTAACACATGGCTTCGGCAACACAGCTTAACAATGAGAACAGTGGGCAAAGTCATTCACACGGAGATTGTGCTCTGTAAGTACAGGTCCTTGTTCACGTGAACAGCTTTGTGTGGGCTTTCAATCACCACACAAAGCGTTCAAGCCCGTGAAACGCTTGATGATGCTAGATGCAAATACAATGCTTAAGCAATGCAAACCCATAACTAGCCTCTTCTAAGCTAAGAATCACTTTGAGCCATCACTCACTCCTCCACTCCTCAAAGTGTATTCTTGTGGCTTGCAATCCTAATACTGTCAAAACTTATTATATAAGTTTTGACGCATCTCTAAACAAATGGAAGCTTGGATTCAGTCTAAAGAAAAAGCTTGTTTCACTAAAAGGTAAAACAGCAGATTTGTTCTCTGAAAAGCTTACAGCTTTGGGAGACGTCTGGCTTAAAAGGCACCGTCCTACCGCTTGTGAGAACTATGCAAATGTATCCCCCAATAAACAAAGCCGAGCAACAGCAGGCTTTGTAGCCTAAGAGGATATGGTTTTAGAGCCACCCAGAGAGCAAGGAAGGATCGGACCTCGAGACGGTTAGTAGGTGAAATCTTGTGATGAGTGAGTTATCATGGTTTAGGCAGGGCTATAGCTCAGCGGTAGAGCACCTCGTTTACACCGAGATTGTCTACGGTTCGAATCCGTATAGCCCTAAACCTTGTTCTGTGGCCTTCTAGCTCATTGCTCACAAGAGCAAGGCTTCGCGTTTGAGAAGCTTATCACACGCAGTCGAACATCAGAGTCAATTGCTCTCTTTAGCATGTGCCTCAAAGCACAAGCGGGCACGAGACACGAGCACTTATCCTTTTGTGTGCGATCAAAGGCCATCTGTATGGCTTCAACTTTGCATGCGTGGCCCACACGGAACACGGAGTCGTTTGTGTGGAGATGAAGTATGTTGAACGCAAGCGCCCATCGTCCAATGGATTAGGACAGTGGTCTTCTAAACCTCCAATACAGGTTCAAATCCTGTTGGGCGTAACATAAGGAGAGAGAGGGATTCGAACCCTCGGTAGCTGTGCTACGTCGGTTTTCAAAACCGATACCATCGACCACTCGGTCATCTCTCCGTCACCGCAGCGCTGTCCTGAGTATAAAACACGCAGGGCACATAAAGCACGAGGTTAGCAGGCACCTGTGTGAAAGCTCTGCAGTGCAAACAGAGCTCATCGGTCTGCCACACTCCTGTCACAACCTGAGAGAAAGACAAATCAGTGTGGCAGACCAATGAGATGTAAATAGCTCGCGCGTGTCTCGTGTAGTCACGCGTGTCTTTATGCTCAGCGATCGGACTGCCCCTAAGATGTAAGATAAGTGAGGAGAGAAGAGAGATGATTCTTCCATTCCAACTGGCTTTGTTTGCTTTGGTTGCTACCTCTTTTGCGCTTGTGGTAGGCGTGCCTGTCATCCTAGCGTCTCCAGACGGCTGGTCTAGCTCGAAGAATGTGGTGTTTTCTGGCACATCTCTTTGGATTGGGCTTGTGTTTTTGGTTGGATTGCTAAGCTCTTTTACAGGATAAACACGCTTGTCGGGGTTGGTCAGCGTTGATCCACTCACAAAGTTCGGAGAAGCGGCTTCGAAGCCGCTTCCGTGTCTCCTATCATCTTGGTTGAAACAAGTTCGGAATGCGTAAGTCTCGGGACACAGTTAGGCTTTTCTCGTGAGTTCGGCAGAGCTCTGATGCTTAGGCAGCGACTCGAGAATGGCCTTTGCAAAGACTCGAGAAGTTTGCAATCCCGATTCAGCTAAGCTACAATAGCACTGTAGCTCAATCTGCTCACAGAGCTCAGTAAGAGCTTTTTCGCGCGGGTATAGTTTAGTGGTAAAATCCCTCCTTGCCAAGGAGAAGATGCGAGTTCGATTCTCGCTACCCGCAAGAGAAGATGAGGTTGGGGCGTGCCTTGCTGTGTCAAGGCCAATCAGGAGGAGAATGAGGGCGGCTTGCCTTAGGCTCGTGAGAAGCTATATACTGGTTGTGCGATGGATAAGCAATTCCATACACTGTGTTTCGGGAAGACAAGTGGGCGCATTCGCTTACTGTGTTCTTCTAGAAGATCCTTCCCGGGATGGAAGGGTAATTGGATTCATAATAGGAGTGTCTCATGTCCGGAAACACTGGGGAACGCCCCTTTGCAGATATCATCACCAGTATTCGTTATTGGGTGATTCATAGCATCACCATCCCATCCCTGTTTGTAGCAGGTTGGCTGTTTGTTAGCACTGGCTTAGCCTATGACGTGTTTGGAAGCCCTAGGCCTAACGAATACTTTACAGAGGAACGTCAAGAAGTGCCTCTGATTACAAACCGATTCCGCTCGTTGGAGCAGATCAACGAGTTTACGAAGGGAATATAGGAGACTCAAGTGACCATAGATAACACCTCTTACCCTATCTTTACGGTTCGTTGGCTTTCGGTCCATGCCTTAGCAGTGCCTACGGTGTTTTTCCTAGGGGCTATTACGGCAATGCAGTTTATTCAGCGTTAATACGAGACCTCACAGGTAACCTAGCATGACACAACCCAATCCAAACAAGCAGAGCGTAGAATTGAATCGTACCAGCCTTTATTGGGGTCTGTTAACCATCTTTGTGCTGGCCATCCTATTCTCCAGCTATTTCTTTAACTAGCTGGCCATAACATAGAAAATGCTGAGAGAATTGGTCTCAGAACAAGTCATCGATGCCACGTGGCTGCACAAGCAGCGAAAGCATCGACACCTGAGGCAGAATACAGAAAGGAGAGATAGATGTCTAACGCTGGAACTACGGGAAGAATCCCTCTGTGGCTGGTAGGCACAGTTGCAGGGATTGCGGTCATTACCCTGGTAGGAGTGTTCTTTTACGGGTCTTATTCCGGATTGGGCTCCTCCCTCTAACACTCTTTAGGCCCCCCCAAGAGACAACTCCCTGAACGAAAGCCACTCTTGCGATTGCATAGGCAGCTAGCACGCAGGCCGGGCTAGCCAAGGGGGGGGGGGCAAGAACACGGTTTGCTGCCTCTGCGAGAGCTGCCCACATACAATATGAATACATTGAATGCCTTCGCCTGGGGCAGCCCATCCAAGGGTCACACGGTTGAAACAGCGTGGTATTGTACCAAACAGTCTGTTCAGACTAGGCCTGCAGGCCTGATCCCTTGGCGAATTGAGAGACGCCTGATGGGTCGCGTAGTCATGGAAATAAGCCTAGTAGGGCCAACCAGGCGTGGATGTAAGCAAGCTAACAGGTCTTCTCAAGTAGACCAAAAGCAGAGACACGCATCTAGTCAATTACTGCACAATGCTTGACTCGTCTTTGCAAGAGTCTGGCTTAAAGCCATGCTCTGCCTGTGCTTGCCTTGGTGCCCATAGCAACAAACTGTACCCCAGATAATCTGCCACTTCTAACAAGACTGCTGATGATTCACCCAGATGCATGGAGGTGTGTGTTGATTGAGATAGGACTCACCTCTGTCCCCTCTAACAACCGAGTGTGAGACTTTCGTCTCTGTCGGCTCTATGGCATGCTCGTATGCAAACGCTGCCTGTGTACCTAGCCCTGCGATTGGTTTGGATCTCTGCACAGGAAAGTACCCAATCTATTCACGCTTGCCGAGCAATTGCTTATGATTCAAGTCAGGAACCCCTTTCGGGCACTCTGTGAAGAGCTTAGAGGATCTATGTGTGTATTAAAACAGAATCTTTTCCTTGAGAATCTATCTTGTGCCCAACCAGAGGCATGTCTCACGCAGAACAGAGTGGCTCCCTCTCCATGCAATAAGAGCCTATCTTAGGCTTGTTGGGCATACTGCATTCACACACGAGCGAAGAACAGACCGTAGGCTCTATGCTCAACTCCAGTGGTTTATAACTGGCACGGCTGGCTACCCCAGGGCAAGCCTCCTACCCACTCAATTGCGCCTAACATAGGTCGCTTGGCATACAGAGCCTTGTTGCATAGTTTGTTATGTCTAGCCATGGTCGTGATCTCTTGAAGCAGAGGGATGTGCTTACGTATTGATTCCGCTTCAGGCCACCGCGTTGCCAAGGCGGACTGGGAATCTGAGAGCAGCCTACCAGAAAGGATGACGGAATCGACCGTACCGCTTTGTGTGCTTTCAGCCGCGCTGGGGCGTACAGCCGTGGATTTAGATGGCTGAGAAGTTGTGGTGAGATCCCTCTTCATAAACAGCTTGAGATGCCATAACGGCTTGACAGAATCAGACGCTTGAGTTCACGAGAGCGAGTTATGCTGCCGACAGCCTTCTGAACAGGGTCGGTGAGCACCTTGTGGGGTCAAGAGACTAGCAAACGCGAGATGTTGTGAGCCTTGCAAGGCTCACACTCACAAACCAACTCCAGTCAACAGAGCTGAGCCTTCTTACGCTCCCGTTCAGAAGCAGGCAAGTCACACGTGTGGCTAGAAGTTCATCTCTGCAATTTGGACCTTTTCAAATTGCTTCTTCTTAAGCACCAGGAAGATCTGGGCCAGCACTACCGAAACAAAGAAAACCAGAAGCCCTTTCAGGCGATCAGGGCTCTGAAGCACAATCTCAGCATCTGCCTGTCCAAATCCGCCTACATTCGGGTTGTTGGTAAGCGGTTGGTCCAGCTTAATGATTTCTCCTTCAGAGACAATAAGCTCCGGCCCCGCAGGCACAAGGTCGGTCACCTTGTTGCCATCATTGGTCTCAATGGTTACTTGGTACCCACCCTTCTGCTGGCGCAAGATCTGAGTGACACGTCCGCTAGCAGAGGCACTGTACACAGTGTTGTTGCTCTTGCTACCATCCGGATAAACTTGTCCTCGACCCCGATTCGCTCCTAGGTGGATGCTATACTTTAGGAAGTTAGCGTCCTTTTGGGTGGATGGGTCTGGTGACAGAATAGGGAACACAATCTCTTGATACTTCTTGCCAGGCAGGGGGCCTACGACTAATATGTTATTTTGCTTTTCGCTGTAAGGTTGGAATGCTACGCTGCCAATCTTACTTTTCAGCTCAGGAGGGATTCGATCGGCAGGTGCCACTTGGAATCCCTCAGGAAGGATCAAGACTGCCCCAACGTTAAGCCCGCCCTTCTTGCCATTGCCTAACACCTGCTTGACTTGCAGGTCGTAAGGGATCTTCACTACGGCCTCAAACACTGTGTCTGGAAGCACAGCTTGAGGCACCTCAATGTCCACTGGCTTCTTGGCTAAGTGGCAGTTAGCGCATACAATCCTTCCCGTAGCTTCCCGCGGGTTTTCAAATCCCTGCTGAGCGAAGATGGGGTAAGCCTCGGAAGCAAGAGGAGATCCTAGCAAACCAATCACAGAGATCACACACGCACAGGTCCAAGATTTCCAACGTTTCCAAGCAAAGCTGTCTTCTCTATCTGCCATAATCCAATCACGTGTATAAATGACTTCTACTTGGCGCCTAATGCAAGGCGAATACTATTCCTCTCTCTATGGTACTTGCAAAGGCCACAAAGTGAAAGAGAAAGAGCCACCGCTCTTTGCGTGGGCCCAGGCTCCTTTGTGTCACTACGCGCAACTGTTCACTTTACTACATAACAAAAGCCACTCGGCTATTCGTTCATCGTGTGATAGGTCACCACAATAGATGGGGAAGTTCGGTTTAAATGACGAAATATCCAGTACTTAAACACAGTGTCTAGAATCACGGGAAAGGTGGACACGAACAGAGAGACTACATACTGATTGTGAGCAAACCCAAGATAGCGAAGCAATGACTCGATGAGTATCTCCCATCCATGTGGTGAGTGAAACCCAATAAACAAGTCTGTAAACAACAGAATAAGAAAAGCCTTCATGGTGTCACTTAAGCTATAGAATAGCTCTTGCATCAAAGACTTGACAAGAGCGAATCTAGCCTGGCCTACCACTAGCAGCACCGCTAGGGTGCACATGTACAGGCCATCCATGCACACGTGCAGAAGTGTCTGCATGCTCTGCTCGTTGTAGAGACTTACAAGTTCAAGCGTGTGCTCATGGATTGTGTGCGAGAGTGTAGAGAGAGGTAGGTCAGAGTTACGATCCATAAGCAGCTCCAACCAAGCTGTATCCTCTAAGCCTTGCAGTCGGCTAAGCGCCCTCTCTTCTTGCAAGGGATTTAAGAACAGCTCTCGCTGACCCGTGTTCCACCAGTGTGCAATGTAAGACTCCAGAAAAAGCTGTTTGCACAATTGAGTGAGACCCCAAGGCACAACTAGCAAGCTTGCCAGGTACTGCACGGAGGCTTTGACTTGATAGCGAATGAGCTGAAATTCTGGCCTTAGAATAGATTCTGCTTGGGGATCTAACTCGGTCTGGAACCTCGAGAAGGTACGAGTAATCGAGCGAGGTATCAAGCCAATGGGTTCGTAGGCGGTCGCCGCATCCGAAGAGGGCACGTGACGTTCATCTTTGAACACAGAGCCTTGTGCAAAGCCACGATCATGGACCATTTGACCAATCACCTTCTCTATGAAAGCCAGCTGCCCGAACGTGCTTACAGGCAGCTTAGCCAACGAGCCATCCACTCCTGACCACAGCCGGAACACACCCTGGCTCACTTGAAATTCGAGCAAGCTCCAATAGACAGAATTTATACACCTATCCTGAGCTGCGTCGAGAAAAAAGGCCAAGCTTTGGGACCTGTGAGGGGTAAAGTAAGGGGCTCTTTTGTAACGAACACAGGCCTCTTGGATAGCTTGTGCTCTCTCACTCGCATTATAAGCTTTTTCAAGTGCTCGAAAAGGCGTGTCTTTGATCCATTGAAGGATCCTGGCAAGCATGTGTCTCATGGTTTGATTGTTGTGCGCAAGAGGTACCCCAAAAGAGTTGCCTATTCCAAACCATCCTGATCTAGCCTCTTCGTGCTTGCCGCAGAAAGTCTAGGCCTCAAGAGAGCTTTTAGCATAAGACCAGCACACAGTCGGTCAATGGGCGGGCCATATAGCCCGCCCCACCCTTTCTTTTGCCAACAGTGTCCACGCTTAATGCGTTAGGTTAGCAATCGCCAGGATCCAGCACGTGGCAGTCCTAGCTAGTGGTGACCTTCCATGGACTCTCCTATGTAGGCGGCCGCAAGAGTTGCAAAGATGAGCGCTTGGATCCCGCTGGTAAACAACCCTAGAAACATCATTGGGATAGGCACAACCAGTGGGACTAGCGAGATAAGCACAGCCACTACCAACTCGTCGGCAAGAATGTTCCCAAACAGTCGGAAGCTCAAAGAGAGCGGCTTTGTAAAGTCTTCTAGGATGTTGATGGGTAGCAAGACGGGAGTAGGCTGGATGTACTTTGCAAAGTATCCTAATCCTTTCTTGTGAAGCCCAGCATAGAAGTAGGCCACAGAGGTGAGTAGCGCCAGAGCTACAGTGGTGTTGATGTCGTTGGTTGGCGCAGCCAACTCTCCATTAGGCAATTCAATAAGCTTCCAAGGAACCAAAGCACCAGACCAGTTTGACACGAAGATAAACAAGAACAGGGTGCCAATAAAGGGGACCCAAGGACGATATTCTTCTTCTCCAATCTGGGTCCTGGTCAAGTCTCGGATAAACTCAAGCACAAATTCAACCAAGTTCTGATTGCCCGTAGGAATGGTTTGCAGGCTCCGAGTGCCTGCTATGGCGACAGCCAAGATAAGGGCTATGACTACCCAAGAGGTAACCAACACCTGGCCATGCATCTGGAAGCTACCAACCTGCCAGTACCAGTGTTGGCCTACCTCCACGCCGCTGATCTGACAGAACAGATTAGGGCTTTCTACGGGAGAGAGATGGACGGCTTGCATAAGACTCCTTATGGTTAGGTGATTGCTAGAAGGGATCGTATATAGAGCTTGAAGCATCTATCCGTCTAATCTCACAGATTACCACACTTAAGCGGAAGGGGAATTGGAGGGAGGACGAAAAGGCGTAGCCTAGTCGTATTGATATATTACTCCGTGGTCAAACGAGTCTATCTGCTGCGTGAGCCAACTTGTAAGAGTTGGTTGAACCGCACTAATCGGTTGCAGAGCCTGCCAGTGCATAGCCTTCTCTGATTGCACCGGACAGCCTTGCAGCAATGCAACGTATAGATGCTCTTGCATCATCATTTGCGGGGATGGGGATGTGCGCAAGATCAGGATCGCAGTTGGTATCAACCAAGCAAATGGTTGGTATACCTAGCTTGATACATTCTTGCAAGGCAGTCCATTCTCGTTTCTGGTCCACTATGATCACCACGTCGGGCAAGCGTCTCATGTATCTCATACCACCTAGGTACTTGCGCAGCTTTGCCAGCTGTTTCCTTCTGAACGAGGCCTCTTTCTTAGGCAGCCGGTCCAACACACCCTGCTGCTCGTGAGATTCCAGCTCCTTCAACCTTTTCAGCCGTGTCTCCAAAGTGGACCAGTTTGTTAGCATCCCTCCCAGCCACTTGTGGTTGACATAATGGCTCCTAGCTTTGCGAGCCTCGGTAGCTACTACATCTGCCGCCTGCTGCTTAGTGCCCACCCATAAGAATTGCTTGCGCTGACCCGCCGCATTAGACACAAAGTTACAGGCCTCAGAGAGTAGGCGTGTAGTCTGCACTAGATCAATGATGTGGATGCCCTTTCTTTGTTCGTAGATGTAAGGGGACATCTTCGGATTCCATCTTCTTGCAGGATGCCCAAAGTGCACTCCCGCTTTCATCATGTCATAAAGATCCTTGTCCCAGTCTACTGTCTTCATAGCTGTGTTTGATTGAATGATTTGCTAAGAGTCTTGATTCCAAACCCCATTTGCCTTTTCGTCTCAATACAGTGGCCTTAAGCTGGACAGAAGCCGAAGCTCGGTTGAAGCCTGCGGTTTCACCAACAGGCTGCTTACCTGTTTCAGCGCAGTGAACCACAATTTGGTAAAAGCTCAGCGTTTGCGTCCAACCCAAGGGAGCCCTCTTCGGGAAGAGCAAGCTGTTGCTGAGCAGGATGCCATAGGTGGGTTGGGCCCAGCGAGCTACCGTTGCCTTGTGCAAGCGAGACCCGGCCCAACTGCCGGCCAGTCCCGGCTGGGATCAACTCACCTAACACTACATTCTCTTTGATTCCTCGCAACCAATCAATCCGACCTCGAATCGCAGCACGTGTAAGCACACGGGTGGTCTCTTGGAAGCTTGCTTCGGAGACAAAGCTCTGAGTATCCAGTGCTGCCTTGGTAATACCAAGAATCAACGGCTTATACTCTGCCCCACTAGACAGAGATTGGTTCACTCCTTCTACGCGGGGATAGTAAGCCAACTCTCCTGGCAGGAGATCGCTGTCTCCTGGGTTTATAACCCTAGCACGGCAAGTCATCTGTCGTACTATGATCTCGAGATGTCGATCCGATAGAAACACACCTTGAGACTGGTAAACCCTCTGGATTGCATTGACCAGATCTGATTGAATCGTAGAGAGGCTGCTCCGGGTAGCTGCATAAAAAGGCTGACCATATGCGTGATTAGAGCACGCGTTTTGCTTGTATGCCTCAAATCGGATCTGAAGGCGCTCGATAAGCGGATGGTAGGACCGAGCCTCAAGCAATTGCTCTACTTTGGGAAGCCCTTGGATTATATCACCAGTCTTAGGCTTCTGATAGACCAACCTCAGGAAGGGATCTCCCGAGCTTACAATGTCTCCCGAATTGCCATAAATCATGGCGTCTTGGGTGGCCAAGTATGGTAGACCAAACCGCAACACGATCTGGTTTGAGTGGATTCTTACCACTTGGCCTGATTGACCAATCGGGCCGGAGATAAGGAGAGAGGACCCTTTGGCCACAAAGTCTCCCAACCGAACTTGTAAGGCGTTTAGGCCCAAAGGTGCACAGGAACGGCTCTCTTGGATGTAACTGTCCCATGCTGTTGAGTGGCTTACAAGCAAGGCCTCATCCACGAGCAGTCCATGTGCTTTATTTTTGCAACTCACCCAAATTGAGGGTTGGGCATCGTGCCGCACTTGGCACTTGCTACCAGCTGAAGATGTGAGTATTCTCTCGTCATGGAGTGCTTTGCTGTGTTGGAGCCTGCTGTGTTTGGAACGCAAGGTCGCTAGAGCCTTGTTAGCATGCAGAGAAGATTGCCGAACCGCTACATTCAAAGCGGTCCCTAAGAGGCCGATTGCGCTCCTCGGAGCCCATTGTGCTTGCTTAGGGCTCTCTTGATGTTGTGTGAAGCAAGAACCATGAAGCCATCCAGTGTCTGCAACGCTTGTGCTGGGAAAGCAGCATGCATTGATCTTTATCTGGTCACAATTTCTCAGAGCTAGCCAACTGGGCAGTCTACTCTGAGCGCTAGAGCCGGCTAACCATAACCCGTTCTCGACCATGCATACTGCACTTTGCGCTATAGGGTGCCCGCACCTTGCAACTCTATGGCTCTTAGACTGCTTGCGCCATCGGATAGATTGCGAGGGAGTAGACGGCCAGCGTTTTAAAAACAGAGCAGCCTCCTTGCACAAATTGACAGCCAAGGCTTGGTAACAGGTGCGAATTGTGCCTAACACACAGGTGCACAGCTCGGGTTCAAACAGAGGCTTATTCTGTTTGGATTGCTGAGATTGAATGGATAGTGAGCCTCTTAGGAGATGAAGCCCTTTGTAAGACTCGACACAATCACCATCGCCAATGGGTGTCCAATGTTTGACTTCTAATCTCAGAGCAGATCCTAGTTGTAGAAAGTTGAAAGCCGGAGAGAACGGCCACTTGGGGTGGCTTGTGATCTCATAACGCACTGTTGGCCTTACTAGACAACACAACTTGCCTTTTTGTGCTCTTGTCATTTCAATGCACACCCATTCATGATTCTTGGTGTTCACAGCAAGCGCAGCCTTTGATTGCGCTAAGACAAGACAACCTAAGATGCCCTCAATCCTGTGCTCTCTAGCGCTTGCAAGGATTCTTCTCTTCAAGTGGCTAGCATGAGAAGGCCAAAAAGGTCTTCCCGGAATGACCCGTAAGTAGCGTTGCTTGCTATCACTCTTTCTTTTCTTAGCACTTAAATTCTTGCTACCACCTCTGCCTATGCGAACAAAGCCACTTGTAGCACAACAAGAGCCTTTGAGCAGCTCTGTGCCTCTGCCAACAATGTCTCCTTGCTTGACTAGCGAAGACTCACCCTGTGTTAAGAACCAAGTCTCTTCTGGCAACCAACAAAAGTGTCCATCGCCAACCACCTGATAGCCAAGGTGTCGCAACGGGGACAACGGGTAAAGCTTGCGGGTCCCCCCAACCGCCACATCTTGGATAGGCTCTAAGGATTGGCGCAGTATTTTGATATGCTTTGTGCGAGCCCCAAAGCGCTCTAAGCTTCTTTTTAAGGCAAAAGGTGTACTTCTAACCGGCACGCCGACCAGATATGCAACAGCATCCTGAAGTCCACTTTGGACAGATGCTTTGAGAGTCGCATGGAGGCGCCTCTGCGAGTTATATCCAAACACTTTCAAGGATCTGTCTAGCAACCAAGGGGGTCCTTGCGAATAGCACGCTCTTAGCAAAACACCACCCGTTTTTGTAGAATATGCTTGGTGCACAAATGTGGCTATAGTTGAGCCATATTTTAGCATGCCACGCGTAGATGGCTTAAGGTGTGAAATATGGTGTAAAGAAACACCTAACCTTTTGGAGTAAGGAGTCCATGGCACTACAATAGAGTGTTCGGATTGTCGTCTTCTCTTGGACGTAACACGCAAGCCTGGCAACGCTAAGCTTGAGTGGCCTACCTTCATGAAGCTTGCGCTTTGCTGAACCCTTGATGGGCCTGGTCGACTGGATCCAACAGATGGGCCTGCGTTGGGGGCACGCATCCCTCCAGTACTCACAAAAGCCTCTTGCTTGGCTAAAAGAGTGCCTGATTTTACAAAGTCTTGGTCCTTATAGGCAGGATAACAAGCCGTAGAAAGGCGATATCCCTGTGCTGCTAAGACCCATACGTGCCCTGTGCTAAGAACACGATGCAGATTGACCTGTTGCGTTTGAGTGTTAGGCACAACAGAGATGCCTACGGGCGCTAACTCTCCCTCCAAAGGGGAGTACACATACTGATCTGCTCCTTCCGTGGAGGTGCCAAGCGAAGATCTCACTTCGGCAATCACTTGCTTCGACTGAACCATCTGGCCAGGCTCCACTAGCAGGAACGTATTGACAGGTATTTGCAGTGTGTGCAAATACGCGCTCTGTATGAGCAGCTCCATTGGATGCAGAGATATTCTTGCGTTGTGTCCATGGCGCGTGCGTGCGGAGCACGTCAAGTCCGTTTGATACTGGACGGTGCCGTTGAGCGGGGCCCGAATCTGCTCCGCAATATCTCCAGTGAACACACCGCCCGTGTGAAAAGTCCGCATGGTGAGCTGTGTACCTGGTTCCCCAATCGATTGGCCAGCAATAATCCCCACGGCCTCTCCCAAGCTGACCAATATACCGTGGGTGAGATTCCAACCGTAGCAGCGCTGGCACACCGAGATAGGTCTTGAGCACGTAAGTGGAGATCTTAGCCAGACCACTTGCGCTGGGAAGGTGCACAAGGACGAGGCCAAGCTGCGGCATATATCCTCGTTGCGGTCAGCAATACATTTCTGACTGATTCGGAAAGCTTTTGCGAGCACCCTGCCCATAAGCCTGTGCTCTAACCATAAGTTTGCCCTCTGGCCGTTTTCGGATAAGTGCAGGGGCACACCACGAGGCGAAAAACAGTCGGTGCTGCGGACTACCACATGCTGTGCTACATCTACAAGGCGTCTGGTTAGATAACCAGAGTCTGCCGTACGTAGCGCAGTGTCTACCACTCCCTTTCGGGCTCCGTAGCACGAGATGATGTACTCGGTTAAAGATAGACCCTCCCGAAAGTTGCTACGAATAGGTACGTCAATGATCTCACCCTGTGGGTCCGACATAAGCCCTCGCATCCCTACGAGCTGGTGGACCTGAGACACGTTGCCCCGTGCACCTGAAAACGCCATCATATAGACCGGATTAGATGGATCAATCTTGCGAAAGGTCTCCACCATCTCCTGCTTCAAGCACTCACTAGTGCTAAACCAAGTGTCTATCAGTGTTTGTAACCCCTCTACGCCATCAATCTTACCTTGCTCGAGCCACCTGTCGGAGAGGTCTATTTGTTGCTCTGCATCTTGGATGAGCCATGACTTCGAATGATGAACCCAAAGGTCATCCACGCCTAAGGACACTCCTGCGGAGGTTGCGTACTGGAAACCCAGAGACTTTAGGTCATCTAGCATGCGCGAGGTGGAGGGGCTGCCGCAGCGGAGGGCAAACCAACCAACCAGCCTCTTAACCGCCGACTTGTCTGCTGTTTGGTTGAAAAACACAAAAGGTTCGATCCTACTCATGGTGCGAAATGGGCCTCCTACCCTCTGTTCGTGTGACACCAGACTCTTCAAGGTGCTTTGACCCAAAGGTGGCTTTTGACCATAGGCTACACAAGCGCTGGGTATGAGGGCACACTATACAAAACGGCTGGATTCTGAACTACCTCTTGGATCCGCGCATTGAACACGACCCGACCCGTGGTAGTAAGCACGTGTTTTCCATACACAACTTCTTTTGAGGACTGCTTGATTTGCCAAGATGAGTACGTGTTGAGCAATGTGCCATCTGGGTCGCATTGTATCTCTAAAGGCGCCTCATCGGCTCTCAAGGTGAGTACTGTGCTAGCTGGGTCGACCTGCAGCCAGACCAACGAATGAATCCTAACGGCTCCTTGCGCATAAGCTCGAAGCACATCCCCGCAACACGAAAATCGGGGGATTGGTGGAGTCGACTCTGCCTGCCATTGAGATTGTCTAGGATCAAATCGGCCACGTGCATGATAGGGGCTAGGCTGGCTTGTTAGGGCATACAATCCAAGGATCATGTCTTGGCTAGGAACGGCGATGGCCTCTCCCGTAGCTGGAGAGATCAGATTGGTAGAAGAAAGCATCAAGAGACGAGCCTCTGCTTGAGCCTGATGCGAGAGCGGAAGATGAACGGCCATCTGGTCTCCATCGAAGTCCGCATTAAAGGCTGTGCATACAAGCGGGTGCAACTGGATTGCACGCCCTTTGACAAGAATGGGCTGAAACGCTTGCACACCTAATCGGTGCAATGTTGGAGCTCTGTTCAATAGTACAAGGCGCTGTTGAACCAGCTGTGTCAGCAGCTCAATGAGCCAAATTGGCCTCTCCTTTTGTTGAAGCCTCTTTTTCGCCCCTGCTATGCTCTGAGCCAATCGAAGTTGAAGCATTCTCTGTATTAGGAATGGTTGAAACAGCTCTAAAGCCATTTCGATCGGCAAGCCGCACTGATGCATTCGAAGATTTGGGCCCACCACAATGACTGACCTACCCGAGTAGTCGACCCTCTTGCCCAGCAGATTCTGTCTAAATCTGCCAGTTTTGCCCTCTAACAGATTGGAGAGAGACCTGAGTGGCTTCTGGTTCAATGGGTAAGGTCGCTTTTTGATGCCATCCTTTAGAAGCACGTCAACTGCATCTTGTAACAGCCGTTGAGCACCATGGAACACCACGCCTGGCATTGGCTTACCATCTATGGCATCCCTAGAATGCTCTGACACCATCCTGTTTCTGTACAGAACTTGACGATACAGCTCATTTAGGTCAGACGCTACGAATCGATCTGCATCCAAATGAATCATGGGTCGCAAATCTGGAGGAAGGACAGGCAACCTAGAGAACACCATCCAAATAGGTTTGATGTGGCTGTTATGAAAGTTGTGCGCCATGTTGATACGGCGTGTAAGCAGGGTGTTTTGTCCCTTCTGAGCCAATTGGGCAGCCTCTTGGGGGTCAAAAGGTATCCAACGATGGGCTATCCTCCACTCGTCAAGAGCCATGTGCTTGACTTCACGCATGTCTAGCCTATCCAGCAGTCTCGCAATGGCCTCCGCACCTACGCCCATTTCTCTGGGGCGCAGCTTACGCATGAGCCGTGCTCCAAAAAAATCAAACATCCTTAGAAACGAGAAGGGAGAAAAGAACTCGCGCGCTGGCAATAGGCTGGGCTTGTTGGCACAAGTGATGACCATAAAACGTTCATAGTAAGCCAGCTGCTTGACCTGTTTGAGCCTTAACCCCAGCAGGTTTGCGAGAAGGTTTGGAACGCCCTTTAAATACCAAGTGTGAATGACGGGCACAACTAGCTGGATGTAGCCCATTCGGTACCTGCGCACCTTCGATCGAGTGATCTCTACCCCACACTTTTCGCAGAATTGCAACCCCTTCTCTCTTTGTTCTTTCCGCCTATCAACTCCACATGCGCACTGCCAATCTCTCAAAGGTCCAAAGATGCGCTCACAGAACAAACCATCTTTGATCGGCTTATGGGTTGTATAGTGCAATGTGTGAGGTTCCGTGACTTGCCCCACTGCTTGACCGTCGGGCAGCATCCTCTCGCACCAGGCCTTCACTGCATTGGGAGAGGCCAAACCAATCTGCAAGTGCTCGTATCGACGGCTCTCTTTGTGCTGAATCATCTGTCCCTCCTAACAAGCATGGCCACCCAAACCCAAGAAAAGAGGCTCACAAATGCTCAATCTGTGCCATTGTGACTTGTATGCCACCAGGCCATGCCCTGGTCTGAGCAACTCTTGCGCCTTCCACGCACAGTGAAGATTGGCCCTTAGGCCATAAATAGCCGGAGAAATGACACGAAAAAGCATGCGGCCCTCTATCTTCACTAGGGCTATGCCATGGGCTGAGATTCTGTTAGGTTACTATCGACTAGTAGCCCGCGAAGTTCCCAAAGCAACACCTTGAACGATTCGGGAGTGCCTGGCCGGGGGAATGGGCGATTGAGCACAATGGCACTAGCCGTGTCACGCCGACCCTGCATGTCATCGGATTTTAGGGTCAAGAGCTCTTGCAAAGTATAAGCGGCTCCAAATCCTTCCAGGGCCCAAACTTCCATCTCGCCTAGGCGTTGGCCTCCTTGCTTGGATCTGCCTCTCAAGGGCTGCTGGGTGATGACCGAATAGGGCCCGGTAGAGCGAGCGTGTATCTTGTCATCCACCTGGTGAATAAGCTTTAGCATGTAGGCCTTTCCGGCAGTCACACATTGACCAAGCACTTCGCTCGTCCGGCCATCTCTCAACCGACTCTTGCCTGGCGAGTCTGTCTCAAAAAGCCATCTCAGCCCTGTGTTCGATCGTGCTTCACACAGTTGAGAGAATACAAACTTTCTTGAAGCCTCAGGCTCATATCTCTCATCGAAGGGTAAAACCCTGTATTGCTTGCCAAGGAAGTGCCCTGCAAGGCCTAAAAGACACTCAAGAATCTGCCCTACGTTCATCCGAGACGGGACGCCAAGTGGACTCAACACCATGTCTACAGGTGTGCCATCTTGGAGATAAGGCATGTCTTCTCTTGGCAAGATTTTAGACACAATCCCTTTGTTACCATGCCTACCTGCTACCTTGTCTCCGACTTGGATTTTGCGCTTTTGCAGCACGTATACGTGCACCACACTGGTATTGCCTACCAGCGTCTCATCGTTCTTTAACCAGTGTGCATCGATCACTCTGCCTTTTCCACCTGGGGGAACCTTTAGGCAGGTTTCCTGCTTTGTGTAAATGTCTTCTCCAACCACTGCTACAAGCAGCCTTAAGTGGTGTGGTACATGATCGGATGCTTCTCGCGGTGTCAACTTGCCAACTAGCACATCTCCTGTCTCAACCCACGCACCACGCATCGCAACACCTCCGCTGTCTAAGTGGCGCAACAGGTGTTCATCCAAGTGGGGGATCTTGTGAGTCACCAGCTCGGGCCCTAGATGATGATTCTGATAGACTTTGCATTCGTATCTCTCTATGTGAAGAGAGGTGTACACGTGGTCGTATACAAGCCGTTCGCTGATCACCACAGCATCTTCAAAGTTGTAACCCTCCCAAGGCATATAAGCCACTAGTATGTTCTTGCCTAATGCCAATTCTCCCTTCGCAGTGCTTGCTCCGTCTGCCAACACTTGGCCCTTTCGGATCTTGTCCCCTTGACAGACAAGAGGCCTTTGATGAATGCAGGTGTTTTGATTCGATCTGTGATAAAGCTGCAAATCATACTGTACAGGACCAAGAGCACGATGATCCACTTGAATCATACAAGCATCTGCGTACGCAACTATGCCATCTTCCCGAGCTCTTACCAAGCTGCCTGAATCCATTGCAACTTGGGCTTCTAAACCTGTGCCTACAATGGGCCTCTCGGGATTGAGCAGTGGCACAGACTGCCGCTGCATGTTAGAGCCCATCAACGCTCTGTTTGCGTCGTTGTGTTCTAAGAAGGGGATCAAAGAAGCAGCCACCGAAAAGTATTGCATAGGAAATATACCCACGAGTTCTACCTGGCTCCATTCTGTGGTAGAGAACTCTTGCTTGTATCGCACCGGCAACTTAGAAGCTTTCGCAGAATTGTGGGGTTGACAGCCAAGATCACCCGTAGAGATCTTACGGCTGTGTTCTTTCCCAGCAGACAGATAGAGGGGTTTTCGGCGCGTGAATATCCGGCCATGTTCAACCCTGTGAAAAGGGCTCTGTAATACGCCTTGGCCATTTACACGAGCGTGGCTAGCTAGGGATGCAATCAATCCTGTGTTAGGCCCCTCGGGAGTTTCAATTGGGCATATTCGTCCATAGTGGCTTGGATGGATGTCTCTCACATCAAACCGGGCCGTGTCTCGATCAATTCCACCAGGCCCCAAACAGCTTATCCTGCGCTTATGGGTGATCTCAGCAAGTGGGTTGGTCTGGTCTAGAAACTGACTAAGCGGATGCGAACCAAAGAGCTCTTTCCACGTTGTAGCCATTGGCTTGGCACTAAACACGTGCGCAAGCCTGTACTTCTTCTTGGGGCTAATGACCATCTTCGAGACATGATCTCTTGCAACCTTTGCAAGTTGTCCTAGACCCATACGAAGGTAGTGTTGCATCATCTCGCCTGTTGATCGAACACGGCGGTTCCGCAAGTCATCAATGTCATCCACGCTACCCAAGCCCAGGCTCAAGTTAGCAAGGTAATCGAAGGCCTTGAGCACGTCTTCTGGAAGTAGGAACGTCTCGTGTCCAGGAATGGACAGCTTTAACCGTTTGTTTATATTTGCTCGGCCTATCTTCCCGATGTGGCACCGCCTTTTAAAGAACCTCTGTTGTAGCCATTGAGTCCTTCTGGCTGTCTCTTGCCAGTTCAGTTCATCTTTGTCTCCTTCTTTAATCCTTCTTTTTGCTTTATCTTTCTCTTTGTTCAATAGCTTTTCATAGAGCGCGATGGTAGCCTCTTCCGGGCTTGGCACACACTCTTGCCAGTGCCTTATCTTCGTCCTAGTTGAGACAGACTGGCTCAAGAACCTTGGAGAAGACAGCGACACAGCAATTGTGTTGGCATCTAATCCCATACATCCCAGAAGCGTCATGATTCCAACTTTCTTTTCTTTGTCCACCCAAGCCCACATGCGGCCTTTTCGGTCTATTTCAAGCCTTAGCCAAGCACCACTATGAGCAATAAAGGTTGCATAGTAACGACACCCCCCTTGTGGGTCCTTTGTTAACTCGTAGTAAACACCGGGGCTTCGCACAATTTGGTTGACAAGAACTCTTGAGACCCCGTTTACTACAAAGGTAGCTCTAGTGGTCATTAGAGGGATACTGCCTAGAAGAATACGCTTGCATCTCACCGAATCAGCACCCTTGCGTCGAATCAAAACCGGCACATACAATCGAGCGGAGTACGTGCCTCCATTATAAATAGCTTGCTTCTCGTCCCAAGTTGGCATCTTTAAGATGCGCCTATGTATTAACAGCCTGAGCTGTACCCTGCCCTGAGCATCTTCAATAACCGGGAAGCGCACAAGCTCTTCTCTAACCCCCTGCGTGAGAAAACGACGAAAGCTGCCCAACTGGCTGTGCATCAGATCAGGCAGCCTGAAAGAAGATGCATCATAATGAAAGTGGGACATGAGCATTGCTAAGTGGAGTTGGTTAGATTTCTTTGAGGCTAAACACTCAGTCTAATAGGAGGCCGGATATGTTCAAAAAAGCTTATCAAATAACAGCAGCGCGCGTGTGCTAGCTTGATGGATCAAGCCGACTTTTAGGAATGAGGCCTTTGAGCCCTGGAGCCCTGACCCCTCCCCTCGGTATTCCAAATTGAGCAAGACTCTATGTATATGGCCTGTTTCATGCGAGTCATGGCAATGGTGTTGTGAAAGCGCAAGTGTTAGGCATTATAGGAAAGAATTTCTCTCTCTGTGTTGTTTGACAATAAATCTATAATTTATAGTCATAAATCTCAGTTATCAAAGAACACGCGTGATCTGTGCATTGACCATTGAGAGCCGCGCTTTGGTGTAGGAAGTAAAATAAGCATAATGGCTTAGTAACCACAGGGCTTCAATAAAGGGGTCCCTGTCTGCAATCAAGTTGTGCTTGTAAATCGCTAAAAGGTGTGTTTTAATGCTTTTGGTTCGGAGGAATAGAAGGAGTGAGTTGCTTGGTGTATTGAGCATGTAAAATGAAACAATCTCTTGTTTCAGTGGAACAGCCCTGGTTGATACGCTTCGCATAGCTCACTGAAAACACCTTTGCACTTGCCAAAGCCTGGTAAGGTGTGCTTACACAGGTGTTCTTTGGCGATGACAAGCCAGACAACACGTTGTGCATTGTATGGACCCTGTGAAGTTCTTAAGTCAAGGCTTTAAGGTGTTGCGCAACGCAAATAGGTCATCTAATTGGCAGTCGGCGACATAGCCAAGTTGGTAAGGCAGTGGATTGCAAATCCTCCATCCCCAGTTCAAGTCTGGGTGTCGCCTCTCGTGCTTAGACCTTGTATGCAATATTACGTTGCCCTGCCAAGGGCCTCGCAACAGTAAGGTCACACCCTGTAAACCATCTGCGTAGATGTCTCTTTTTTGGCGCGTCCTTGAGGACGCGCCTGCCCAAGTTAAGGCCTCCCACACAGAAGGGAGAGCCTTAACCTAAGAAGGGATCTTTCATTGGAATAGCCAATTCGCCTTAGCCAAGACGAATGAAAAGGCTAGCTTGATTGGCGGCTCTCGGTTTGAACGTAAAGAATCAACAAGAAAGAGGTAGGGATAATAATAAACAATGCGGTAGCAATCAATGCTAGTACGTTAGTTTCCATAATAATGTTCCCGCAAGAGTAAGAAGGATAGATGGATTTGTTTCTCAAGAAGTATGTTGACACACAATCTTACGCAGTCAGATTGCTTCTATGCACACCTTGACAGATGTTTAGATTGTAAAGAGCCCACTTAACAGAATTGAGAACATTCAAGCTTCCACGCCAGATTTTCTAGCCTCTTGATATGTTCTATTACGTGCACACCGGTGTCTCTTCTCTTTAGAGAGATCTATTACATCATACAAACACTCCGTGTCCTAAGAAAGGATGTGTGGTCACTAGACTACACAGAGTGTTTATAGCATAAAGTCTATAGTATCAGGTGTAGGTCAAATCTTTTGAGGGTCATGCATCGAAGGCCCGCCCATATTCAACACCTTTGAGAGCAAAAGAGTTTCCATTTAGGTCAACCAATCTGATCTTAGAAGGACGGTCTGCGAGTGCCTTGGAGAGGAATCGAACCTCCACGCTTGTTCAGCACCAGATTTTGAGTCTAGCGTGTCTACCATTTCACCACCAAGGCACGGGACTAAGATTGGTGAGTTCCATCTGCATGATAAAGCATGCAGCCTCCGGTTGCTACAGTGCTTGGAGCGCTTATAAGCTTGGCAGGAGCTGCATAAGGCCTAGCCGCAGATAGAACTCATATCAACGCAACACACATTGTGTATTATGATAAACGTAGAGGTAGGACCTAGCACGATGCTAGGAGTGGCTTTGGTGTCTGCAGGCATACTGCTGTACTCTGTACGTGCAGTGTCTCCGTGGCTTGTAAAAGACTATGATGTGCTGTTCTCTACCTTAGGACTGCTTACTGGAGGAATTCTCATCTTTCAAGGATGGCGTCTTGATCCTATACTTCTCTTCTGCCAAATATGCTCAACAGGTACCGCATTCTTCTTTACCTGGGAAAGCTTACGCCTTAGGTTTACGATTCAGAACCAAAAACAGAGGCCCGCTCGGAATCCGATAAGAAGGGCTACGAATGCAGTGTATACGCTCACCAAGCCCTACGTAGTTGCTCACACAAACCTGCTTGCAAGCACTCATGCCTGGAGTAGAGGTTATCTGGGCTCACTTGACTATCGAAAAAGACGGTTTAATCAGTCTCAGAAGAATCAGGACAGTCAAATCACGCCCCTCTAATCACTTCTCTTTGTGTTGCAAGATGTATGTGACCCTTTTTAGATGTGCTTGTCCTCTCAACTGGGCCGCTATTGAGCTCAATAGCGGCCCGGCCACCCCTCAAGAGCCACCTAGACATGGAAGTGTCACACAGATTCTCTCATTTCTGTGTAAGCCTATAAGCGTGCGTGAGCTAAAGACCGCTTCTACCCCATACCACCAAGGAGAGCGAGAACGTGAAAACCGCCATCAAAGAGGCCCAAGTAATGCTTATAATGTCCATGAATGAACTCCTTTCTTGTTGTAAGATCTGTACACACCCATCTTAACAGATAAAAGCTTTCTATACCAAGCACATGCGTCTGACTCTTTCATTCAGTTGTGAGGTTGACTTGCTTTAAGCCCAAAGAGAGTGTTACAATCTTTTCAGGGTTGCCTGTCCGGATGCGTCTTAAATCGTACAATGTGTCAGGATATTTCTCATATAGCATCACCTTCCACGTGCTAAGACAAGGCCTGTCAGCCAACCCCCCCATGAATCTCTCATGCTTTGATTTGTCCAATACAACCAACTGCGCATAAAAAGGCTTTCTCGTGCATTGTGTCAAGTGCCCGTTGAAGAGAAGAGTAGGGTCTTTCATAAAGGTTCAGATGGTGTTGTAAAGACGTGCGCTTGCGTGGGCCGAGCTGGATTCGAACCAGCGTAGGCATAGCCAACGAGTTTACAGCCCGTCCCCTTTAGCCACTCGGGCATCGACCCTTTTGTTTACACGATTTCGATTGAATAGGAATCAGATGACCTTTACAAGCCATGACTGGCTCCGAATCCGAAAGCCAGATATGCATTAGAGTACTTAGTCATGACCTGTGTATGGCGCGTAAGGCTACCCCCAGGGGAATTCGAATCCCCGTTGTCTCCGTGAAAAGGAGATGTCCTAGGCCTCTAAACGATGGGGGCTAGAATTGCGTCGCCTGTTTTATGCTACTCCATGGTTTGCCCATTGTCAATAGCTCTGCAAGGTCACAAACCAGCCCACCCTTTTTAAAGAGTAAAGAGGGGCTTGGTTGGGGTGTGTGAAAACCTAATAGCTGGCAATGTCCAAGCCACGTGCCTTTATGCAATGCAAGCCACAGAAGTGACACTGGAGCTAATTTGTGTTGCTTAGACCTAGTCTATTGTACTTCACTCTATACCCTACACACTTTCAAGATGAAACCAGTGCTTAGCTAGTACAGCTTGGGTTGTTTACAATGCTTAACCACAATCAGTTATTTACGCAAGCCAGAGGCAGCGGCTAGCACAATTGGCACTTGTAATGCTGTGTTGCGAACCATACAGCGTTTACGGCTCTTTGACTCAATTACAGTGCCCACAATCATTTTGGTATCTTGAGCACGTACAGAGTGTGTTTCAGTGATTGCTCAGTAAGAAGAAATTATTGTGTCTTGTATTGAGGTCTCTGATTGTATTTTTTGTTATTTTTAGAGTATAGGGTAGACAGCGTGCTATGTTTTGTAGACCCCAGGCTTAAAGAGTGAAACAGCCTTTATATGTAATGTGGTTTTGGCCTCTAGACCTCAAGGTTGGTGTTCGGATAAGCAGAGAATGCCAAAAAAGCTCAACTGCTTCTTTGTATAGTTTATTATTGATTCAATAAGGTAGCTTAGATACATCAGGGTGTCTATCATGTGGCATGGGTTGAGATGGCGTTTTATGGCTTAATTGTGCATCAAACTCTGCAAAAGATGCCAACTCGTGTGATAATGGATCTGTGATCTCAAGAGTCTGTCCTAACACACAGCTTCTAACCATCACGCTTCACAACACAGAGGCTTGATCTCTGTAAGTTGCGTAACAAACCAACTAGCTAACCACTCTTGAAGTCACTTGCCAAGCCATTTTGCGGGTTGCAAGCTATTGAGTGTTGCCAAGGGTGGTCTTATGCTTCTAAGCACCCAAATGAGGTGGTGTTTGGTTGTGTCTTTTTTCTTTGCGCTATCTAAAGAAGAGCAAAGTACATGTGTTTTCATGGATCCGATTGGAGGCCCTTGGACCTGAGTGCCTTGTGGATTGGATTCCTCTTAAATAGAGATGTGATACTTAACACCTTGGTTAGTACGTGAAAAACAGGGAGAGTCGCCCTATGACTATTTCCATTGGAAAGTCTGCTTCGGAACCAAAAGGTCTGTTTGAGACCTTAGATGACTGGTTGAGACGAGACCGATTTGTGTTTGTAGGTTGGTCTGGGCTTTTGCTGTTTCCTTGTGCATACTTCGCACTAGGTGGCTGGCTAACAGGCACTACGTTTGTAACCTCTTGGTATACCCATGGGTTGGCTTCTTCTTACCTTGAGGGCTGCAACTTCCTAACCGCTGCAGTCTCAACTCCTGCCAACAGCCTTGCACACTCGTTGCTTCTTTGGTGGGGACCAGAGGCTCAAGGAGACTTTACCCGTTGGTGCCAATTGGGCGGTCTATGGACCTTTGTGGCATTCCATGGTGCCTTTGGGTTGATTGGCTTCATGTTGCGTCAGTTTGAACTGGCACGCTCTGTGCAGCTACGCCCTTACAACGCGATTGCTTTCTCTGGGCCAATCTCCGTGTTTGTGTCTGTGTTCCTAATCTACCCTCTGGGCCAATCTGGCTGGTTCTTTGCTCCTAGCTTTGGTGTAGCGGCTATCTTCCGCTTCATTCTGTTCTTCCAAGGATTCCACAACTGGACCCTAAACCCATTCCACATGATGGGAGTTGCGGGTGTGCTAGGTGCGGCTTTGCTTTGCGCTATTCATGGTGCAACCGTAGAGAACACCCTATTTGAGGATGGTGATGGAGCGAACACATTCCGTGCCTTCAACCCTACCCAGTCTGAAGAGACCTACTCTTTCGTGACTGCTAACCGATTCTGGTCCCAAATCTTTGGGATTGCTTTCTCTAACAAGCGTTGGCTTCACTTCTTTATGCTGTTTGTGCCTGTCACTGGCTTGTGGATGAGTGCTATCGGGGTGGTTGGTCTGGCCTTAAACTTGAGAGCTTACGACTTTGTATCCCAAGAGATTCGTGCAGCAGAGGACCCAGAGTTTGAGACATTCTATACTAAGAACATCCTTCTAAACGAGGGCATCCGCGCTTGGATGGCCGCTCAGGATCAGCCTCACGAAAACCTTGTATTCCCTGAGGAGGTTCTACCACGTGGAAACGCTCTTTAATGGAACCTTGTCGCTAGGTGGTCGCGATCAAGAGTCCACCGGTTTTGCTTGGTGGGCTGGAAATGCAAGACTTATCAACCTTTCTGGAAAGCTGCTAGGCGCTCATGTGGCCCATGCAGGACTCATTGTGTTCTGGGCTGGAGCTATGAACCTTTTTGAGGTGGCTCACTTTGTACCTGAGAAGCCGATGTACGAGCAAGGGCTTATCTTGCTGCCACACTTGGCAACTCTTGGATGGGGTGTAGGCCCTGGTGGAGAAGTGAACGACACATTCCCTTACTTTGTGTCTGGGGTGCTTCACTTAATCTCTTCTGCAGTGCTAGGGTTTGGTGGCGTGTACCATGCCATTCTAGGCCCTGAGACTCTTGAGGAGTCTTTCCCGTTCTTTGGGTACGTGTGGAAAGATAAGAACAAGATGACTACCATCTTGGGTATTCACTTGATTCTTCTGGGGCTTGGCGCTTTCCTTCTAGTTTGGAAGGCCACTCTGTTCGGAGGGGTCTACGACACATGGGCTCCTGGTGGCGGTGGTGTAAGAAAGATTACCAACCTAACCCTAAGCCCAGCCGTGGTATTTGGCTACCTTCTTAAGTCTCCATTCGGTGGTGAAGGCTGGATTGTAAGCGTTGACAACATGGAAGACATCGTCGGTGGACATGTGTGGATAGGCCTGATCTGCATCTTTGGCGGTATATGGCACATCCTAACCAAGCCTTTTGCCTGGGCTCGCCGAGCCTTTGTATGGTCCGGTGAGGCATATCTGTCTTACAGCTTGGCAGCGATCTCTTGCATGGGATTCATCGCGTGTTGCTTTGCATGGTTCAACAACACCGCTTATCCGAGTGAGTTCTATGGCCCTACCGGGCCTGAGGCCTCTCAGGCACAAGCGTTCACCTTCTTGGTTAGAGACCAACGATTAGGTGCCAACGTTGGATCTGCCCAAGGGCCTACCGGCCTAGGTAAGTACTTGATGCGCTCTCCTACCGGAGAGATCATCTTTGGGGGAGAGACCATGCGTTTCTGGGACTTGCGAGCTCCTTGGATTGAGCCTCTTCGTGGCCCTAACGGCCTAGACCTAGGCAAACTTAAGAAGGACATCCAGCCTTGGCAAGAGCGTCGCTCTGCTGAGTACATGACCCATGCTCCATTGGGCTCTCTGAACTCTGTGGGAGGAGTAGCTACTGAAATCAATGCGGTGAACTATGTGTCTCCTCGCAGCTGGTTGGCTACCTCTCACTTTGTGCTGGGCTTCTTCTTCTTCATAGGACACCTATGGCACGCGGGCCGAGCTCGTGCCGCCGCTGCAGGTTTTGAGAAGGGGATCGACCGAGACACCGAACCCGTACTTTCTATGGGCCCTTTGAACTAGTTCCTCTTGAATACTTAGCCTAAGACAAGAGATTAGAGGTAGCCCTCTCGCCTGTACAGGCGAGAGGGCTACCCATTGCACTTCTCTGAGACACGTCCATTTGCGAAAGCAAATAGATGGGGCCTATATCATAGAAGCAAACCGAAGCACTTTTGTGTGAATAATCAACACAGAAGATATAGAACATTTTTTTTTATGGTTCATAGCGTTGGGAGTTTGGGTGTATTTCCTTTTGAAAGCTTATTTTAGAGTCTTTTGATTTCTATGACCAGAGGTCACGACCTTTTGTGTTTATAAAGGTTAAAAAAGTAATATAAAAACTAGGTGTCAAACTATTGATGGAGTGATCAGATAGACAGAGGTCTATAGCTCTCCTTTTGGTTTTAAGGCTCTTGCTCAGCCAATAAGCATTAGGGAATGTGTTTGGCATGCAAGCATATAATAATAAAAAAAAAGCGCTCTCGACTCAAGGTGTATGAGCTGTTGCGGAAGAGATGTAGACCATGTGGTTAGCGTGCAAACAGTTCGCTTAGTTACCTTCAACCGCTGTTTCGATTTGAAAAAAGAAATTGTTGAGCCTGAGGAAACTTTTGCCAGGTCTTTTACTATCAAAGGGTTCACTCTGTCGACGTCATTTTTTTGACCATAGATAGTGTTTCGCAAACAAATTTTTGAACAAGTTAACGGGCTTTTCATCTATCTATAAAAGGCACCATAAATACATTGTAGTCATTTTTCGTTCTTATACAGGTTCCATAAAAAAAAACGCTTACGCTAAAGTCATGCAAATTAATTTATACCTTATAAATTGACTTTGTTTTGTGCTTTGCACGTAAAGCATAATGTATTATGCATTGCCTGCAAGCTTAACTTTCTGCAAGCCTTTAACAAGTACCTGTGTAAATGATTCATTTGTGATTCTTTCTGTATAGAGATGATATTTTTTTACAAGATAGAATTTGAGATAATACGGCTTTTTTGGGCAGGCTGTAGACGCGTGCTTGGGTCAATCTAATATAACCTAATCATAGCTAGCGCAAGAGATCATGCTATGAATTCATCACAATCTATTGTGACTCACTCTTATATTTTGATGTATGTTACAAAAGAACACAACCAAACTAGTCACCTACTGAATCAGCACAAAACATTGAAGCTCTACGCGATCGTTATCTCAGTTTTGTGACTACGCACAAAATACTTGGTTGAAATCAAAAAAAAAATTTGTGCTACAAAACATAAAAACACACACACACAGCAAAAGCTGCCTATATCTATATAGAGTTTGCCAAGAACCTTTTTATTCACAGGTTGTCTAGTTTTTAGCCTCTTTATTTATTGCGAATCAATGGTATTTCTTGTGAAAAGATTATGCTATACATGTAGTGCTAGAGTGTAGAATACCTTAGACAAAAAAAGGCTACTCTACACCTCTTGACTACAATGTCAAATGAAGTTGACAAAAGGAGACAAGGGCATACTTAGGCTACTAGCCTAGAAAACGACTCGGTAGCCCTCCTGTGTAAACCAAATACAGAAAGACCTCATAGTACCAATGAGGTGGTATTGGATATCTCGTGTTGATCAGGAAACGATACAGCGGTTTATGCAGAATCCAGATAGGAGAGTAAAATAGGCTTGCGAGTGGCAGAGGGAACTTGTTGGTAGATGCAAACTCTGCAAGCCTGAGGTCTGTTACAAAGCACCTGTTAGCCCAAAACTCTAACCCCACACACCAGGGGGGTGTTCCAGGCGTCCCATTCTGGTATAGGAGCACAGGAGACCACAATGCAATATCAGCAGGATTAGGCCAAGAGAGTGGCGACAAGGCTTTCACTTGCTTTTGTGCAACACTGAAAGGAGCCAATCGATTCGCTTTTTTTGCTTTTTCCAAAAGCATGTGAAACGTCCAAGACTCAACAGAGTCAAAACGTGACACTGGTCTGAAAAAAGGTCTCATGCTTCGAAGTGTGTGTTGGAATCTGTGGTAAGCCTTATGGGGATCCGGGGCGTAGCACTCAGCTTTCCAAGCGTGGAATTGCTTTACTAACTCGGCCAACTCTGGGCTAGGTCTTATGAGGTCTTGTGGGGCAACCCACAAAAGGATCCAAGCCCCACAAAAACCCATGAAAAAGGAGATGACCACACCAATCTGCAAAACTGTTTGAGTTTTGATGTATGTATTATCGCAAGAGAGAGTGTGCTGCTCTTTTGTGTTATTAAGAGCCAATTTCCCCCCTACTACGCCAGCTATACCGCTGACTAGAAGCATGAAACCTAACAACTTGCATCTTTGCAACTGAAACACACACATCTTTTGGACACACTTGTTGAATGCACAGTATACTTGTTCCATCAGAATCTCTCGTTAGGTTGTATGTTGTCCATATTTTAGCATACACAAGTCATCAAGGCAACCAGGGTAGCATAGCTTTGGTAACAAAGGAGTGTGATCTTGTAACTTCTCGCGTTTTGTAAGCGCGCAATTCACACGACTTTAGAAGCTTTACGTGCATGTTTGACTACTTGATAAGTAACACACCTATCAAAAAGTATTAATTGTTAAATTCACGAGAAAGTACAAAAAATAATTTTGGCTTTTGTCTTCATTCAATTTATGATAAGACCCAACTTGTTAAAACAAAACTGCCTTTCTGTGTACATGTTCCTAGACAAGGCGCAACGACGCTCCTGCCAAAGGTCTCAACCGGAGGTTATTCCCTGTAGGTAAAGAAAGAGGCTTTTGTATGTGTACATAGTTGTTAGCTGCATTTGATCTATTTTTCTTTGATTTTGATATGGATTGTCTGATTAATCTTGTAAGATTATGCTGTTCATTAAGAACTGCTGAGCTAGACAGAAAGATCTGTCTGAAACGATGGTTGAGCTTATGCTTAGGCTTCATTACTTTTGAGGCGTTTTAGACAAAAATAAGAAATAAATAGATCTTGTGCTTTTCCCGTATAGATTGAATGACGGGCACAAGGCTATATGGGCTTACAAGTTCTGATGTCGGACGCATTTTGCTTTTTGAGTAGGCTCAACAGATCAACCACACGGCGAAGAGTCGCTTTGTTATGGTATTCGATCCAAATGAAACATCAAAGCTCGTAATCTTTTGATTGAATCTTTTTAGGTGTTTAGAGCCAATGGAGGCTAGCAGGCCGCGCAGAACAATCGAGCTATGAAAACGCTCTGAGAGCTCAAATATTAAAAAAAAAGCCAGTCAAAGATTTTTATAAAAATACATATCCATAGAGCCTTCTCACGTCAAGTCCAGGTTGTCTACTCAAACCGGTGCAATTTGTGCAGAGTGTGCAGAGGTGGCATTGCGGTTAAGCAAACACAGCTTATATTTCCATTCTTCGAGCAAACAAGTAATGTCCATGCCTAGCAGGTGGTTTGATTCACCGAATCATAGGTAATTGTATAACGCCACCAAAGCATGTTAACAAGTTACGAATCAGCCAGTCTAGGTTCGAGTGCAGCCGCAGCACACCAGAGATACTCAGTAGGAGAGCCGCCTGCCCCGTGTGGCGCGAGCGCGGTGTGACGCCAAAGTGCACAGCAGGCGGCTGCACGGATCTCGAGTCAGAGCCATAGCCAGGCGGTTGCCAAGTGGCGAGACATTTCATTTTTTGTACTGTTTCCTTATGGGTAAGGAAGCCTTGGCTTGGTTTGCCTCAAAAAAAACATGCACAAAGAACACAGGCTTTCTCTGTTGGTATGCCGCACGAGTATTGCCCCTTGTGTTCAACACAAGGGGCACTCTTACTCTATTGGAACGAGTATCCAAACACTTGGCTAAACTTCTCTTGCACCAGTAGACCGGAATCAATAGACTCCAAAGGATCTTTTCTCAACCTATGACGAAGACACAAAGGTATAACGGTGAGTATGTCCTGTGGAGTGACCTCTTGTCTGCCTTTTAGCGAAGCAAGAGCCTTTGCCGCACGGTGTGTTACGATGTCACCGCGCAACCCATCTACGTCCAATTCAGCACATACCTGAGATATCTTTAAGCGTAAATCGTAAGAGATCTGCACAGATCCAAGGCGCTCTCTTGCGTCTTTTATCTGCTGACTAAGCTGATCTTGAGAGGCCTGATAAGCATCCCTAAAGCTCTTAGGATCTTCTTCAAACCTAGCCCTTTGCTCTACAATCTTGACTCTTGACTCGGCATCCTTTACGGTGCCTACCTGGGCGTGCATGCCAAAACGGTCTAACAGCTGCGGACGCAGCTCACCCTCCTCGGGGTTGCCAGAACCAATAAGAATGAATCGGGCAGGGTGAGAGATAGAGATGCCTTCTCGCTCCACTGTGTTCCAACCAGAGGCCGCAGAATCTAGCAGCACATCCACTAAGTGGTCGTCCAATAGATTGACTTCGTCCACATAAAGGATGCCACGGTTGGCTTTTGCCAACAGGCCGGGCTCAAAAGCTTTGACCCCCTCGGTCAAAGCTTTCTCTAGATCAATAGTGCCACACACCCGGTCCTCAGTCGCCCCTAACGGCAAGTCCACCATAGTAATCTTGGTGGTTGTCACAGGCACCTCCTGTTGACTTTGAATCATGGCTCGAACCTCTTGGCTCATAAGTTGAGGATCATGAGGGTCAGAGTTAAAGGGGTCGTTAGCCACAACCTGGATCTCAGGAAGCAAGTCCACAAGGGCCCTTACTGTGGTCGATTTGCCCGTGCCTCGGTCTCCCATGATCATTACACCCCCAATCTTAGGGTCAATCACGTTCAAAAGCAGAGCCAGCTTCATCTCTTCTTGACCCACAATAGACGTAAACGGGAACACTGGGCGCTCATTCTCTGTAGGCTTCATTGTGTTTTTTTGTGTTGTAAGAGCATGCATCTATGTTCTGATTAATGGGACTCTTTGCCAGAAAGGTTTGAATAGGCACGCCATGATGCTAATATGGGGGCAAGCGGGTGTAGTTTAGTGGTAAAACCCCAGCCTTCCAAGCTGATGTTGCGGGTTCGATTCCCGCCACCCGCTCACTCCCCAGGCCTTTAGTGACCAGAACGGCTTCCACTTGCAATTGCACACACCTGCGAAGCAGGGCTTGTTTGCACTACCTGGGCACGAGAGTTATCGTGCCCTTTGTGGGTGCTATGCACTCGCTAAGAAGATCTCAGTGCACTCCTTGATAGCTTCTTTCAAGATGGCTTCTGCTTCGCTGCTGAAGGTCTTGGTAGAACGAACTAAACGAGTAAATTCTGGTTTGTTCGTTGAGATGTACTCTCGTAGCTGTACTAGGAATGGCTTGACCTGAGACACGTCTAGTGAGTCCAAGTAGCCGTTGATGCCAGTGTAGATGGTAGCAACCTGCTCCTCTACTGAAAGCGGAGAAGACTGAGACTGCTTCAGAAGCTCTCTCAGACGCGTGCCTCTAGCCAGCTGGTTCTGGGTTGCTTTGTCTAGATCGGAAGCAAATTGTGCAAACGCTTCCAATTCGGCAAATTGAGCAAGCTCTAGCTTCAGCTTGCCAGCTACTTGCTTCATAGCCTTGATCTGAGCGGCAGAGCCAACTCGGGATACGGATATCCCCACGTTGATAGCCGGACGGATCCCTGCGTTGAATAGGTCTGCCGACAAGAAGATCTGACCATCTGTGATGGAGATCACATTTGTAGGAATGTAAGCTGAAACGTCGCCAGCTTGAGTTTCTACAATAGGCAAAGCGGTCATGCTGCCTTCTCCAAGCTGAGAGCTCAGCTTCGCGGCTCTTTCTAACAGGCGAGAGTGAAGATAGAACACGTCACCAGGGTATGCCTCACGGCCAGGTGGTCTTCGCAAAAGGAGCGACATCTGTCGGTACGCCTGAGCTTGCTTAGACAAGTCATCGTAGATCACCAGAGTGTGTCGGCCCGTGTACATAAAGAATTCTGCCAATGCAGCGCCTGTATAAGGAGCCAAGTACTGAAGCGTTGCAGGCGAGTTTGCAGTCTCTGCCACCACGATGGTGTACTCCATTGCACCTCGCTCTTCCAATACGTTGACTACCTGAGCCACAGAAGACGCTTTTTGACCAATTGCGACATACACGCACACCACGTTCTGTCCCTTCTGGTTCAGAATGGTGTCAATAGCCACTGCAGTTTTGCCGGTCTGCCTATCTCCAATGATCAGCTCCCTCTGGCCCCGACCAATAGGGATCATAGAGTCAATAGCAATAAGACCGGTTTGCATTGGCTCGTACACCGAGCGTCTAGAGATGATGCCCGGTGCGGGAGATTCAATCAATCGAGACTCCGAGCTAGGGATCTCTCCCTTCCCATCAATAGGACGAGCTAGCGCATCCACTACCCTACCCAGGTAGTCTTCGCCTACTGGGATCTGAGCAATCTTACCAGTAGCCTTTACGGAGCTTCCCTCTTGGATAGTCAAGCCTTCTCCCATCAGCACCGCGCCTACGTTGTCGATCTCCAAGTTCAAGGCAATACCCACCGTGCCGTCCTCGAACTCTAGCAACTCTCCAGCCATAACCTTGTCGAGCCCATAGATACGAGCAATACCATCACCCACCTGAAGGACCGTGCCAATATTGACGACCTTCACCTCTTGGCTGTACTGTTCAATCTGTTTGCGGATGATGCTACTAATCTCATCAGGTCGGATGTTTACCATTGGATTCCTTTTAGGTGTTCAAGGGTAGCACAGGGCCAAATCAATTGGTGGTCTCCAGAGCACTCAAGAGACCGATGCAGTGATCTATCATACGAGCGTGAAGCTCAGGACGGAAGCGGCGCTTCAAGGCCTCAGAAGCCTTCTCTAAAGCTAGCCTAGAGACTTGTCTCCGCACCTCTTCGATAGCTCGTTGCTCCTCTAAACGAATTGTGGCATTCTTAGAGTCTTCCAAGCGCTTGGAGTCCTCTTCCGCCGCCTTCATAAGATCTAAGTTCTCTCTCTTCATCTGCGCAAGGCCTTCGACGCGAATAGACTCTGCCTTTGCCTTTGCCTGCTCCAAGCGTGCCTTTGCCTGTTTAAGCTTCTCCGTAGCTTCCTCATAGCGCGCATCTGCGTCGCGGATAGCACTCAAGATGGTCTCTTTACGGTTGCTCAGTAACGAATTCAAAGATCCCTGCCCAAAGTAGAACAGGGTACCGAGTACCACTCCAAGGTTTATTAGGTTGGTTTCCAATGGGTCTCCATTTAGTCCCCAACCCTCGCCTAGAGAAAACTCGGCCCAGAAGGACCAAATGTGTGTTAACATCTTTGCTTGTCTCTTTACTACTAGATGATGGTTAGCTCGGGCAAGCCACCATGAAAGCATCCAAGGTTATTGACCTATGTGAAGCCTATACGTGCAAAGCACGCCCTGCCCCTTTAGTCTGCGATTGATAGCTCAGAGCACACTAGCGAAAGCACAAGGGTGCTCTTTGCTTAAGATTCTGTGGCTTCTTCTTGCTTATTGATCGAAAGAAGATCGTCTTGTCTTGACATAAAACACATATGTAGCAACCAAACGCTTTGCTTTGGTGTGGAGAATGCGCTTAGGTGGCGCACTAAGCGTGCGCACAAAGTCCCGCAAGCTTTCCCCCCAACAGAGGAGCCGCATAGCCATCATGCGCGCATAGGCGAGAACAAGTTGCTGCAGCCTACAAGCAAAACAAGAGACCACGTGCAGTGTGAGAATGCTGTGACCAAGGAGAACGAGGGCCCACGACTCAAATAGGAGCCATGGGCAAGTCAATCAAGGATGCTTGGGCCAGAGAGGACTATCTAACTGACAAACCCGGGCTCGTGACAGCTTAAGAGCCGCTTTGCTCTCTTTTGTCTTGCCATCCCTCACCGAGTTGGACATGTGCTTCAAGTGTGCCAAGTCGTTAGGACACAAAAGGGTTTGCAAACAACAATGCCAAGGCTACTACTAGACCGTAAATGGTTAGCGCTTCCATGAACGCCAAGCTTAAAAGCAAAGTGCCTCGGATTTTACCTTCTGCTTCTGGCTGTCTTGCAATCCCTTCTACGGCTTGGCCTGCAGCCGTGCCCTGACCAATACCAGGCCCAATAGAAGCCAAACCTACTGACAAACCAGCGGCAATCACAGAAGCTGCAGAAATCAATGGACTCATAACACTTTTTCCTCCGATCAGGCTTAAAGCGAAAAAAGGCTTTCGATGCCTTAGACCGCCCTTTGAGTTGAGATAAGAAAGACTCAAGCTCGTAAGAATAAGAAACTCAACATGTATCTACTTAGCCACGCCTTACCCAGGTCAGCACAGCACAGGATGCAAATGAATCCATAGGCTATTTAGATGAGACCTCAATTGAGGTCTCATCTCTTAAGCATAGCATAGAATTCTGGTTGTGAACATCCGCTACGAACAACACTTGTCTAGTAAACAGTGAAAGACACGCTGTGTACTGTGCAGCTACACGACAACCAAGTGGGTTGAGATTCCTCATGCACGCCTATTGTAGTGCTCTTAGGCATGTACAACATTGCAAGTGGAACAAGCCCACCCTTTAAAGCTTAAGATCAATAAGCCTCAAAAAGTAGTCCCATAGTACACTTGACTATTATTGTTGTGTCATCACAAACGGTAGTCATCTAGAAACACACGCAAAAAAGCTGTCAAACTAGACAATATACGCACAAGCGCTCAACTAACACACACATTTGTTTTATGGTGTGTGTTTGCTTCAGAGCCTAGCTATTACTTTTGATCCAAGCAACGAGTATAATAGTAGCTCAGATGAAATAAGGAAGCTGCAATGGGGGCATGGCGGAATGGTAGACGCTGCAGACTTAACTGTTTTGAGCCTCTCTTGGTCAACCAAAAGAGTGATCGCTTTCAAATTCAGGGAACCCTCGGATGAATACACATAAGCATAGGCAACCCTGAGCCAAACCTGCTGAATAGCAGGCAGGCGCAGAGGCTCGACGGAGGCTGTCCTAACGTAAGCTGCCCGTAATATCGTACACAAGCTAGCGTGTTTGGACCCTGTACAGTAAGCTACAAGTTCATCTAGATGGCGTTGTGACGTGAATTCCAAGCCAAGGGAGTGGCTTGAACGAGGACAAAGATAGAGCCCAATCTAGCAAACCTTGAGACATAGGTTCGCACGAGAGTCGTTAGCCAGATGAAAATCTGCTGGTACGTGAGTACCGTGAGGGTTCGACTCCCTCTGCCCCCACTGCAAGCAAATAAACCAATGCCAGCACCTAATTTTTTTGCTTTTTTTCGTTTCACTAGTTTTAGTCTGATCACTTGGTTTTTGCTTTAGTCCACATCAAAGTTAGTGTTGCAGTTTTAAGAACTGCAACACTAACAGCGTCTCACTCTTTACTCAATTGAAAAATTCAAGCCATGTAGAGCTATGTCAGCGCAGCACTAGTTATTACCGCCTATACAAAAAGGTCCCTTCTTGCTCGACTTCGCACGCTTTGCTATGTTCTTTGTCTCTTTGTCAAGCCTTGAAAGCCACTTTGGTTGAGGGACGCATAGCCTGTCTGGAAGTGAACCTGACAACGACGACTTCACCCTTTATGTACTTAGGCTTTATCTTTACGCCCGCTCATTGAAGCCTCTTTTTTTGTTTCAACAAAAAAAAAACAAGAATTGCTTTAGCTACTGCATGAATCAGTCTTTTCTTTTCAACAGCATCTAGCAAAATACACAATGTGTTTCCATGAATTTTGAGTGTTTTGACACACAAATTGTCATTTTTATGCTGTCAGAATCATTCGATTGACCGATTGACAAACCCAAAAATCAAAGTTATAATTGTATATGGCTTGTGTAGTGTTTTATCTTTCCTCCCACACAGTACATTTTCTAGGAGATACAATGTCCACAAGTACATCTTGTCTTACAGTGATGCTTGACAGGTTCACAAGACTTCCGCCTGGTCCGCTATTCTTAGTTGGTATAACCGCGACCGGCGTTTATGTTTTGTGCGCAAAAAAATGGTCTTCTCTACCCGAGCACTTTACCAAGTCAAAAGCATTGTTGTCAATAGGGGTGGTTCTGTCATCAATGGCAGCCTCAGCATGCTTTTTGTACATCTTCGGGTCAGCTTTTTACAGAAGCAATCGTTTGCACCAATTAAGCTCAAGCACCTCAGTTTATACCGTTGAAGCTTATAGTGCTATGCAAAACGCGAACTCCTTAAGCTCTAAGGGAAACCCGCAATAAAAAGCAACCCTCCAACAGCATGGGCCTTGATCTTCCGTTTGGATTGAGACAAGCCTATTGATCTGGCTTGCAAGCCAGATCAATAGGCTTGAACACAACTTTTAAACAAAGCGTATTAGATGCTTTTAGTCACCACGTACCGGTTAGTCTTTACAAAAGTGATTTGAAGGTTTTGTCTTGAATACAAAGTTGTGCAATATACTTATATATTCTATAACTCCTCAAATAGAAACGCCAAACGCCACAAGTACAAGTCTCGTCCCGATCAGAAACAAACCCAATTGCAGCAGAATTCATAGGTTTAATCTAAAGCAATAACTACAGAAACGCAAGATAGCAGTAATGAGGTTTAGAAATCTAACTAGATGAAAAAAACTACGTGTCGTCTGACCGCGAAAACACGCAGCTTACATGCCCCCAACATTCGATCAAGCTGCTTGTCAACACCATGTATGGCGTGCTCGCTAGCCCCTACTTGCAAGTGGGCCGCACTGTGTGAGCCAACTGCATCACTGCGAGAGCCCGCCGTGAGATGTCGAACCACTGCCATGGGCTTTAAGCAAATTATCGCAGATGGCGGCTTCTATCAGCCCCAAAAGGTGTGTCATCTACACGCTGCATACTCTACAAAAGACGCGGAAACACCTGTATACGACTCAATTCTACACGCTTATGTATGCACGGGTTTTGATCAATCACATTTCTAAGATACTGGGCCTCCAAACAGATGCTTTATATATATTTTAAGGATTTAACCCTGTTGAAAAACCCTATAAATAAGCGAAGTGTGCACCATGGACACCTAGTGCTCAATCTACCTTGTGTACTCTCAAGTGAGATTCGCTTCAAATTCATGGGCTTTTTAAAGTGTAAGTCTCAAAGCTTTTAAACCAATAAATAGGTGGTGACAGACAACTTGGCTTGAACTATAGTGATAGCCGAAGTAGTTGGACAAACCACACTGAGCTTGCTAACTGTAAAGTGTGGTTCTCCACGTGCCGATTATTTTGAATCAGGTAAACAGATTGCATATTCCTCAGTCTTTAAAAAGGATGAGCCTGACGGTTCAGCTATGGGGCCTCCTCTTTCCTCACTATAGGATTGATAATATAAAATTTTTGCATATATCACGGGCAAAATAGACGCTTGTTCAAGTGATCGGTCGCCCTTTTTTACAACAAAAAAGGTGTGGGGCCTATTGTGGACCAGAAGAGGGCGGTGTTTGGTTGGTTCTCGACTTACACCCCTGATCTTGGAAGACAGATTCATTACAGGGTGATAGAGCTTAAAGGATGGGGGGGACAGAAGATTGAAAGAATTGTCTTTGTAAGTGGAGGTGAACATGGCTAACAAGGCCAAGCTATACCTGTGAGACACTTGACAACTGCCATGACAGATGCTACAATCGTGTTGAGCACGCAAAAGGAGCTACCCAATGACGATAACCAGAAGGGCTGTGATGGTTACTCTAGACAAACTAACTAGTGTACGACCTCATTGGATTTTTAAGTGGAGTTTTGCTATTGGCGGCTTTTGTTTCGCTTTGCAAATCTTTTCCTCTCGCATTTCGGACCACTCTCGCGAGAAAAAACGCGTGGTGGGCTTGGTTATAAGTTGCTGTGGCTGGGCAGTGGCTTTTTGTATGCTGTTTGTTAGTGTGTGTGCCGTCTATCGTAGTCAGCGTATGCACCATTTGAGTGCCTCCTGCGGGGTTTACACAAGCGAGTTCTCTTGTGTAGTGAGAGATAAAGAGATCTGGTTTGAAGAAGGCAAAACCACACTCGTTGCACCGAATAGCTTAAAGTCTTTGATACATCCATTCAAAGAGCTCTCAACTTCAAACGATGCTGAACCTTTGGCTGTAGTTGGACCTCATTCTCTTATCCCTCTACTCGCACGAGAACCGGATGTGCTTAGGTACGAGGAACGTGTGGATTATGGCATCGCAAAAGCATCCCACCAGTCTATGATGCTAGACCTCCTTACAGAAGCAGAGTCTTCTACCAGTGGTTCGAATCCCCATTCGACAAAGCCTGTTCACTGTTCACAGGTTAGCACGCCTTCCCCTTTCCAATTCGTGCTAGACATGGTTCCAAGCCGGAAGCCTGCATAATCATATCCTATTCAGTACGTGATGGCTGGGTCACCTGACGCAGCTAGGTCACCTGACGCAGCTAGGTCACCTGACGCAGCTAGGTCACCTGACGCAGCTGCGTCATATGACGCAGATGATTCTATTATTACGTTTCGGACTATCGTCGATGATGAGGTTGAAGGTCGTGCCACAGACCCTACAACTTTATCCTCACACATTTCTCCATCAATGATACGCCGTATGGGGGCCACCACTGACGACGACTTTACTTTTGTTCTAAAAAGACCCAAGCGCGTTTACACCTGGGTATTCCCACCAGGGTCCGAAACACCATCTACGTGGAATATACAAGAGCGGACCTCACGAGTGAACCAAGTTGCCCGTAAAGTTGCCAAGCCCCTATTTAATCGATTGAGCAAAAAGCTTAGCACCTCAAGCATCTTGAAGCTCCCCCAATACGAAGCAAGGATAGAGGAGCAGGTGCCTGAGTGGATGCGTGACGACAAACAAGCCTCTGGTAAGGAGTCTTGGGTTGACTACGCAGCTGGTGTAAACGTAGGTGCGCTAAGAGAAGCGCATCGGGAGGAGAAGGTTAAGCTGCGTAGGATGGCATTTAAGATTGAGACGCAGCGCCAACAATACCTAAAGGTTGTAAGGCTGCATATTGGCCCTGATAAGACCTTGGAGAAACTCAGGGCGGCAGGTTTAGAGACCCTTGAGTCCGCATTTAAGGACTTCGTGACCATTTTGTTAACTGATCAACAGTTCGATGGAGACGTTATTACGAATCTAAGAAATCAGACAGCGAGCTACAAAGATACAATTCGCAACACCTTGGTTTCTGGTTATTACGCTTTTAGGCTGATTCGATTCGCACCAAGGCCTTCTCTGAATCCCGATTTCTCCTGAAGAAATCCAAATCCTATTCGATTGACAAAGCCAGACCCAAGAGAGTTATTCTTGGAAGCGTGCAAGAGACTCAAGTTTGACGAGTCAAAGCTGCCAGCATTACTACAATCTTTCAAAGATCAGTATCGCTTCGTGAATCGACTCGAGCAACACTATGAAGGGTTTGATAGCTTGTACAGAGTGATGTCTGATCTGAAAGCTGAGATCAAAGTTGAACGTCTTAGGTTTAGGAGCAACTAACGCGTTGCATGATGTCCACTGCCGAGGATTACAATCCTCGGCAGTCTTCTTTTTTGTTTGAGCCCATTGAATTGTATTCCCATAATGAAATTCCACCTCATGCCCCACTTACCTGCACTGGCTCTCTTAAGACGAGGTTGACAGTTGGTGTAGAACCAACAGTGAGGCCATAAAAATAATTTACTTTTTACTTTTAGGCTGATCTGTGCACAGTAGCGCAACTTAAACAAGAACTAAGATTCGAATCTTGCCCTTTCTCTTGCCATGAGCAATAACAAAGGGCAAAGACGTGAAAACAAGGGCTTTATTCTTGTGGTTTGAGATTGAGCCAGGGGGAAACTGGCTAGTGTTATGTGTTGCAGAGCGAGGCTATTGAGCAGCGACTCTGTGCTGCGCAACCAATCTAAGAGTTTGAGATCATCCTCAAGGCATCTCTTAAAGGTTGCCTTTGCGGGTTGCAAGCAGGGCTATCACTAGGGGACCTGACAGAACGATGAGTGCAAGAACAGCTAGCTGTGCTACGACTTCAAAATTGATCATTGTCCAATCTACTCCATTTTGTTCTATGTGGCCTACTAGCAGCTTGGTGCTAGCAAGTTCTATACGAATGACAACACCACAGCATTCCATCGCTCAAGTGACAAAGCGTGTCAACGCATGGAAAACATGCCTGGCACTATGCAAAAGAAAAGCTCTATCACACCGATCTCTCACATGGCAAACATGTGCTAGGTTGGTTTTATAAGATAGAGGCTATCAGTCATAGGATTATAACATGTGCCTAATCATTTGGCTTCTAACCAAAGCCTGGCCTCAGAGGCTTAGGTGAGTCTTCAAAAGAAGGCCACTAGGTGTCAGCTTCTACAGGTAGGTTTAAGAAGCGCGCTAGTTCAGCCGCTCGATCTTCCATCTCTCGCGGTGAGAGGCCTGCAACTCCTCCTAAAGGCACCGCCGGCTTACCTCGGACTTTCAGAAGCAGCAAGAAGCTGCTTAGAACTCCTTGCTGTGCTCTTACCAACAGGCACTCTGCCTCTTCTAGACGGCAGAACAGATGAATACGTCGATTTTGGCCTGGGAATCCCCACCTAAATATATGGGCCACGCCTTTCTCTGTGTCAAATTCGTTCCAGCCACCTCCCACATCCCATAGAATAGCCAGCCAAAGATAGAGGCCTAGAAACACACCTGCTATTCCGTAAAATCCCATGACGAGGCCTTGTGGAAGAAAAAGCAGGGAGGTCTGAGGAAAAAATGGCAAAATGGGTTGTTTCCAATAGCTCGATAAGCCCACAAGTATAAAACCGCTCCCCCCCAAGCACACTACACAAGCCCACACAATGTTTGAGAGTGTACGAGAAGCTACTATCTTTTCTCTGCGGAGCCCATTTGAATCAAAAAGCTCTGTGCTCATGTCGCGTTTTGTATTTTTTTTCTAAAAAGTTGAGCACACGTTTGTGTAACTGCAAAGCTTGTCTTTTTTTGAAACCAATTTCACCAGGGACTCTACTGGTTATTTTCTATATTGCAAACACTTCTTTTGCTCTCCTGCCTTCTACATGACTTGATTGATAATCAAGTCATGTAGAAGGCAGGAGTGTGGTTGTAGTGTTCTTTAAGTACAAAGAGATACACCCAAGATCGTGCTTATAAAAGCACAAGCTATGTGCTTGCACATCAGAGGGATATGAGCAGTGTGCAAGCAGGCCCCTGTTAGGCAGCTGCACAAGAATAAATAGCGGATGCTAAGTGGGCCTGCTCTGTTCACTAACTAACTATGCGATCTCATCCTTTTCGATGTAAACAAAGAGGGAAGCCATAGCAATTGCAGGAAACACTAATCCAACTAAAGGCACAAGTATGGATGGTAAGATAGATGCAGTCATGTGTTCTCTCTTGTATTTAGATCTTTTGATCGTTCTGTAGCTGTGTATTGAATAGGACTCTTGTTTGGAACACCAATGCGTATGAAATTGACCCTGTGTGGTCTATTTAGCATCAACAGGCAAGCTTCAGCTTGGACTGTGTGGTCTCAACTCTTCTATGTTTACGCTCTTCACAAGGCTTAGGTATTTGCCATACCAGAGATAGATGTCAGTGTTGTTCTATGCTAAGCTTTGTGCTGTTTGTGCACTCATTGCACTCGCATTTGTGCAACATAGTTAGCTTTTGTGCCACGGCAAAATTGAAAACAGACCTTACTTAGCGTGATAGCGTGCAACTTATCATACCTCAGATTGAAAGCATGGCATGGTTGTCCTTTCTGTGTGTGCTAGATAAGAGCTTTAGTACTTGCAAGGCGCTAATTTGTACAGCTCAAAAAGCTCTCCTAGTACGCCCTTCAAGATAGCTCGGGGCACAATCAAATCAAGCAGACCATGTTCAAACAATGATTCGGCTACTTGGAATCCGTCAGGCACCTCTTGGCGCAGAGTCTGCTCAATCACTCGTTTGCCTGCAAACGCAATGTATGCTTTTGGTTCAGCTATAATGATATCCCCTAGCATAGCAAAGCTTGCTGTGACTCCTCCTGTAGTTGGATAGGTTAGGACAGAGATGTAGAGTAGCCTTTTTTGGATCTGATGGATTTGGAGCGCAGCAGCAATCTTTGCCATTTGCATAAGGCTTAGCGTGCCCTCTTGCATTCGGGCTCCTCCAGATGCACACACTATAATCAATGGTAAAGACTGATGAATTGCGTGCTCGATCAACCTTGTCAGCTTCTCTCCCACCACCGATCCCATGCTGCCTCCCATAAATTGGAAATCCATAACACCCAAAGCCACAGGAGTGCCGTGGAGTTGAGCCGTGCCCGTCTGCACCGCGTCTGTTAGCCCAGTGCGTGCTTGATTGTCTTCTAAACGATCTGCATAATTCTCTTGGTCCACAAAGCCTAGCACATCACAAGAGGTCATGTCTTCGTCGAGCGGCCTCCACGTTCCTGGATCGGTGAGCATCTCAATCCGTTCGGTGCTGTTCATCTGCAAGTGCGAGCCACACTTTTCACAGATTCTCTTGTTTTGCTTTAGCAGCTTTACATAAAGCATAGCTTCACAATGATCACATTGTACCCAAAGACCAATGCTAGGGTCTTTGTCAGGTTCTGGATACTTAGGCTTAGGTGTTGTAAGGAGCTTCAGTCTACGCTTCTCTTGAAACCATTTGTGTAGGGACATGTGGCTTGTGGTGAATAGAAGGGTTTTGTTTTGTAAACGCAGGGAGATTGACTCGCCGGAGATTGATAAGAGTGAGAGCTTTTGTAAGACAGGCATATGGGAGCTACAGACGCTTCTCTGATTCAAAGGCCGACCTTTAGAACAGGAGAAGGATTTCACCCAACGGCTAGTGTGATACTGTAGGCCTCCTGGGCTCTGGCCTGCTGGCACGGTTTGTAGTCTCAAGCCGCCGAGCAGTGCGCTGCGTAGCCCACCACACAACTGACTCCATCCTAAGCTTAACTCTCTACGGGCCTACGACGAAACACCTGATGGCCTTCTTATTGCGATCTTGTTGCACTACAGAATGCACAAAAGTAGACTTTTTGTAGGCTAAACCTCTGATTGATTGGTAAGCCCACCAACTTAGCTTTCTTTTCACTTTGGATAAATTATGATTGTGCAAGCCTGAGCCTTAAGCATCATGCAAATCCATTTGATTTTATATCGATATTTGTCTTTCACTGGCCCACGTGTAAACAATTTGCGTGTTTCCGGCCAACCTAGCCTTTCACTTTTAGTCCCTCTAGAGAGCATTCACTGCTAAATCTGCAAGCCACGTGCTGTGAGTCAAACCTGTGTTGTATTTCCCATAGTTCAAACAAACCAGTAGGCTTAGGCTCGTTCCGAGGGAATAATTTTAATTCTTAAAAGTGACTATATGCCTCGCTATAGCAGTACACGAGTTTTTTGTTTGTTTATAACTTGTTTGAAATCGTTCTGGTTTTGACATGGCCTGCTTACAGGCAACTAAGCGGTTTGATTTTGTATGTTTGGCAAGCACAAAAACTCTTTGGTTAGACTGATTACAGTGTATGTTTGCCTTAACGCTTCTAAACCCTTTTTGCTCAACCAATATTTTATCTTTATAAAATTAGCAAGCAACCTGCCTAGCTTATACTTTTTATTTTTTGCATTTTATATTGCCTCACAGATTGCTTATTGAAAATTCTCAAATCAAGAAGAAACAAGCCTCAGTTCGTTTAATTCTCATTTTTTACACATAGCGAAAGTCTATGAAGTTGGCGCGTCTGAGGGTGAAAAAGAGACTTAAACTGAGAGGCTGGTTTAAGTCTTTGACAGCTAGAAGACCAAAAAGTCTTTTGAGCTGTTTGCTAAACAGGCAAAGCTTAATGTAAAGTTCGAAGCTGCACTGTACAAAACAAGTTATTCAAAACATGCATAATCCTGGGTGTTTTTTCTTAAGGCGCGACATCCATCTTTTATCACACATTGAAATGCAAAACGGCGCAGCTTTCCTAACTCGTCGTGTTGTACCCCGAGTTCATTCAATATCACGTAAAAAACCTCAGCTTTGGGCGAACAATCGTGCTGTTTAGAGAGCTAAGCGACAAGTTATGCATGCCTTTTTGCCAAGATTTGCTCCCCTGCCGGCCCGCGCCTGCAGAACGCACAGAGGAGTTGCTGCATGGCCTGTCTGCGAGCACTACGTCAGGCTCTCAACCACAAGCCTTTCCTCTTCCTTTGACCTTGCTTTCAGCAGTTGTCTCAGAGGGTACAGATCCCTATGAAGGAACAAGTGGTCCACCACAGGCTGAGCGTGGTCAAGCTCAACACCAACTAAGTCTAACAGACTCAACCAGGTGGGTCTATCCAAAAGTGGGTCACCCTTTGACCTTTTAAGACTAAGTGTGAAGAACGGGTTCTCTACCATCTGTATTATACGACATTCAAGGGTCATCCTAATCAAATGAACGCTTGTCTTTGTTAAGAAAGGCCTTATCACACGTTGAACCGTCCGAGAGGTTTTGTAATCTAGCAGGTTGCCTACAATTTCGAGACATAGGTCTGAGTATTTTCCTTTTTCCCAGAATGTTTTTTGTTCTTTATCTGAGAATAGATTATAAAAGTATGATTCATCTCGTTTGTGGTGTTCTTTGCTCATTTTTACCTCTTGGTGTACATGACATGGCACTTGCTGCACTGCTAATTATAGCTTATTTCCTCATAGTTGTCAAGCCAAATTGTTTCTTTTAGTAAGGTAGTTTTGGAAGTATTTTTAAAACACACTCTCTGGCCTTCTCATTTTAGACAGCATCTCGTTCAATGAATTGCCGTAGGAGAACACAGAACGGTTCCTCTCTGTTTGGATAGCCCGCTTAGGCAGATCAAGCGAATATAAATTACGGATGCATACGAAATAATTCTCAAAGTGTGTCGATATCGGTCTACAAGTGTTCACTATTGAAGCTCAAGCCAAGCCTGCCCCAAGATCTCGGTGGAACATATCAAAGGGCATGGGTTTTTCTAGTGCACGCAGAGGTAGAAGATAGAGAGCTTGAAGGTGCTTTGTTTACCTGGATTGTGCTTAGGGTAGCTCTCTGATTAAAATTTAAAATTAAAAGGGAGCTACCCTTTATCATACAATCCAATGGAAACTCTACCTCGCAAGATACACATACATTGCACGGCTATGTCAAGCTTTCAACTACAAGCTTCTGCTCTTTTTTTGATCTCGCTCTCAGCAGCTTGCTCATAGGCAATAGGTCCTTGTTGGCCAACAAGTGATCCACCACAGGCTGAGCGTACTCAGGTTCAATACCAACTAAATCTAATAGGTCCAACCAGGTGGGTCTATCCAAAAGTGGGTCACCCTCTAATGTTTCAATACTATGTGTGGCAAATGGGTTTCTCGCCAGCACTCTTATATGAATTTCTATCATAACCCTAAGCAACATAACGCTTTTCTCCGTTAAGAAGCGCCTAACCACGTATTGAACCGTTTGAGAGCAGTTAGGATCGAGCAGATAGATTGGAAGTTCGCGCCATAGGTCTGAGTCTGAGTATTTTCCTTCTTCCCAAAATGCTTTTTCCTTCTGTTGCGAGAATCTCTCGAAGAAGTAGGACTCATCGTATTTTTTTTTATTCCCAAAATGCTTTTTCTTTTTGTTGCGAGGATCTCTCGAAGAAGTAGGACTCATTTAGCTTATGGTTTTTTTGTTTATCTTTATGATTGGTCTAAAAAAAAAGAACAATGAATGCTCTTCTATGGCTTTTTAAAAGTCTTCAACTCCTTTTCTCTTAAATCAAAAGCTTTGGAGTGCACATAAGAAGGGCTGTCGACTTTTGTTATGAGTTATATATGTAATAATGCATCTTCTAATGTGTAATACTTAGTATGGTTTGATCAAACACCTAGACAGGTCCAATCCGAGCTATATCGCATTCTTCACTCGCATCGGGGCAATTGCATTTGTTTGGTTTTTGTTGTGTATCCTTTGTTCTCAATAGAAAGGCAAGACCAACTATTTACAACGGCATGTGGTTGGCTAGTGATATCGTGCTTTTTATAGCCCTTGCCGTCAAAGACCACTTGATTGAAGCAAAGGCTTTGAAAATCCAGCAAGAGAGTTCTATTAGGCAGGTCATTAAACGTGTGGAGCTGGAAGAGGAGCCCGAAATAGAGGTTGAATTTAATGTAGTGGTGAATTACGCCACGCCGGAAAGTGCTGAGTGCCTTTATGATGGCATTTCTCGTACGACGGTCCCAATTGTTTACGTACAACCAACTATCAAAATTGACCGTCTAAACCCAGACGCCCCAGCTGGGCGAGATCTCGTCACCAATTCTTGCGCGATTCAAAGCGTTTTGAAGCGCCTGTGCTGTCGACTAGCTGCTGAGTGTGCTCAAGTTTGTGGGCTCAGCCTGGAAGATAAGCTGAAGTTTTTGTATTTAGTGTACGGCACAACCAAATAGGCCCTATTTTGCGCCAAGGCCACCGCTTAAGCGGTGGCCTTATAGACTCAGCTTTTATCTTCTCCTCAGTCGGCGCATCTCCTCGTTCCTGATGGCGTCCCCCATGACGCCAGAATCATACCTCAGCTCGTAGAGATTTCTCGCAATAGCCTCAGCGCTTTTTTTCTCTGGTGAGGCACCGCGGACCACGCCTGTTTCATCTTGCGGTTGCTGTTCCTTTGCTGTCTGTTCAGTCCTCTTGAGCTTCAGATAATTGAAACCGTGGCTCACAAACTCGCTAGCTTGCTCGCCCAAAACACCAAAAGTCTCACCAAAGCCTGTCTTTTGAGTAACATCTGTGGAGATTGCGCCTCCTAGCTTGGTGAAGAAGTTGCTTGAACTCTCTGGCTTAGTGTGTTGAGAGCTATGAGGGCTAGCCGCAGCAACTGTCGCCTTTTTTACGTAAACTGAATCGTAATGTCGCTTAGACTTGGCCTTGTCTTCTGACAAGACGACCATTTTCTGGTCGATCTCATCCTTTTTCGCAACAACCTCGCTTAAAGTGCTGTTTCGGGTTAGCCCGTGCTTCTTCCAAACTGTCTCTTGTGCGGGGGTCAACGTCCACGGCCTATTGGTGTTCCATTTGGCACCAGAACCAGAGCTGATGACTGCCAATGGAGGACCTTTCGCGCTGGTCGTATCTAGAAAAGAAGATGCACGGCAATCACTAGACTGCTGCATGGCAGCTCTCAACTCTTGGTCGCACCGGGTCTTCAACAGGAGCTCTTGCAACGCCATACGTATCTCTTGCTCAGAATAGACTCGCTGCTGAGGCTTGTTGATTTAAAGCAGGGGGCCTGTCATAACTCTGAAGTTTTTATTTGCATACTATCATAATCTTCTACTACTAATTGGTTTAAAAGCATGATGCTGGTTCGTAGTAGTAGTAGTTCTTATATTTATATCGACATTTTTTGTACAAATAATCTCGTTTGTTAGGTAGTAAAAGGCAATTTTTAGTGTTTGAATTTAAAAAATTCAAACAGATTAGTTACACAGATCTAAAAAAGTTTTTTTACTAGTGAAACTTTGTTTGCAATGTGAATGTGTGAGACTGCAAAAGCTGCAAATGAGCCTACCACTTGGTCCAAGAAGCGCGTCAAAAAAGCTTTTTTAGATTTTTATGGTCAATCCTAAGTGTGTTGCGAGGGCTATATAATGTGTATATGGGTAACCAAATGGGTTAAATAGCAGAGACCAATCTGGGCTTTTGTCAAAGAGTGGCGACCAATCTACTCCTTCAAGAGCACCTCTGCGCATGCTTTTATGTGCACCCATACGATTCTGATCTGATAGCACATGAAACCCTGGCTTCTTGAAAGCTTTGCCCTCTTTGAGATGAAATACCCTTTGGGACTGATAGAAGCCACCATCAGTGATAGTTTGCTTAAATCCCATGGCAGTAGACATCTTCCACACCTCGCACCGAGCTCTGGCTGTGATTCAGTTGGCTAGCACCGTGTTGCCTACTTGGAAATATGAAGTAGCAAGCACGCCATACGTCGTGTTTACAAGCCATTTGATGGAGCGTTGAAGGCATTCCATCTCTGTTCTTTCCCCATCTGATGACGCCAACTTGATTCGTGATTTGATCTCCTTTTGATGATCCACGAGCTTCCCAATGAATCCCTCCAAGGGCACCCCATACCATAGGCGTGTGCGTGTGTCAGTCATACCTTGAGAGTTTTAGCACCACTCATACTTGCCCCTGTCTTGAAGCACTTGTGTGGCATAAGTGTTCGGATTATCACATCGTTCTTCCTTCAGCCAATACTTTGCCGAGATCACCTTAAGACCTTTCCATTCGGATAGCTCTTGATTGGTAGATACCTTCTCAATCAACTCTAACACATCACTTGTGATGATTCCGTTGACTATTTCTTTTCTTAACAAGGCCATGTCAGCCTCTAGATGAGGATTGTCCTCCTCATACTCAGAGTCTCTGCTCCATTTCGCAAACCGTTGAAAGGTTGTAGGCTTTGTAAGCTTTGAGAAGACTAGATTCTGCTCAAAGGTCAGCTCACCTGACACGGTGATTGTCCAAAGCCGGGGTATAAGAGATCCCCCTTTTTTGGATAGGAAGTCCCCAAGAGTGACCTGTTTCTCATTGGCAGCTCTTGTGTACACAGTTAAAATCCCCAGAGGGATGTAAAGGTCTCTCAACGCAGAGCCATAACAGGACACAAGATCAAGATACGCAGTGTTTGTTGCAAAATACTCAGATGACAGCTCATTCACTGTCCTCCCACCTGTCACAAGCGCGTTGTAACAACCGCTGTTCTTAGTATGCCCGCTAAGTATGTAGGGTATGGACGCATGACTAAAGCCTAAATACCTTAATTGTGAAAATTCATAAACAGATTTGAAGCTTTTTAAGACTGGGTAAACAGAATCCTTGTTCAACCCTGAGAGATCTAATTGGTGCAATTGTTCCCACAAATGAAGATGTTTGCTATATTGCTTGTGCTCTGGGTCTAAATGCCCGTGTTTGCACATCAAAGCCTGAAAATAGGCTTGTGCAGTCTGTGTATCGCACCCTTTCAAAAGTTGATCCCAATGAGCCTTTAGAAAGAGAATCAGAACTTCTGAGACCAGCTTTCCAGTGGTTTTTGGAATAGAACATACTGAAAAAAGTTGATCAGTTGGTAGGTTGAACAAGTCTTGAAGGAACTTGTTGATGAGTTCGGTTTGTTCATGTAAGATGCGCCTAAGGACTTTGGCGTCGTCAGCTGCATATTGGATGAATGTTTCAGGGTCTTTAATCAAAGCCTGCAGCATGCAAGCTTTGTAAAGGTCAAGCTTGCCCTTATTAGCCATTTGGACACCCACAGATGAGGCTAACTCTTTCAAACCTCGATCTCCCCATCCCTTTAGATCAATGATTCTAAAGTAGAATTTCATTCCCAGATGAGGTGTGCGAGTTGAAAACCAGCCAAACACAGACCTCTTCTGGTCCACAATGGACCCTACGCCCTTGCCCATCTTCTTTCGCATGAGAGGGTACATCAAATTCCAACCAAAGCCATGAATCAAATCTTAGGGGGAGTAAAACATGAGCAGTTGAATGCTATAATCGTGTGACTGCACCACTTCTGTTGGGTACACACTGAGCAGCGATGTCTCTACGTGCTTAGTCACGAGATCAAGTTCATCGTGAAAGCTATCAAACGCACACTCGCACTGAAACCTTGAGCATAAGCCTTGCAACTTTGTGTCAGACTGATGAGCTAACACGTCTGTATCAAAGATGATGAGAGTCTTGGACATCTTACCCTCATCTTTGATAGCAAGCTGAATCGACAAGATTCCAAAAGAGTTATCCCATTCAAAGTCGAGAGAAGCGAAGATTTTACGCGTCTTGCGTCCTTTGAAACCGGTTTTCTTGACCATAAAAGTACCTCATTTCAGGGTGCTTTGGAGGTTACCGTCCCTTTGTTTTAATCGGATTTTAGGAGGACGGTAACTCAGCAAAAAGCCCAATTAGCCCGCCATATGAACAGCAATTCTCATGTCTTAATCCTTTTATGGGGAAGAGAGGACCCCAGCTAACGCGGGGCCGTTGGGCCTCTCTGTGTTGTGTGTTGTGGGCTTAGATACTACCCTTTTTTCTTACTGCTTAGGTCTTCCTCTATCCATCCTAGCACTAGAATTTTATTACCCACGCCGTAGTAGTCATCTGAAGTCTTATCATACTGGTCTTTTTCGTCCTTGCACTTTGAGCTTTCCTTTTGAGCTTGCTTATATTGCTGCTCTTTGACTGCTTGTTGTGTTCTTTCCAGTTTAAGCCCTTTGCCCTTGCCCCCAAAGTGCTCGACAACTTTCTCGCTGATTGTCTCTGCTACCACTCCAGCTGTTTCGGGAAAAGGCGACTGCTTAAGTAGATCCTTTGAAGTAGCGCCTGAGAGTTTGGTCAAGAGGTTACTACTACTGCTGCTTTCTGGTCGACTGCTATTCTCAGGTGACGATGGGCGTAGCAGACAAGCTTGATAGCTACGCTCATCCTTTGGCAGCTGGTTTGCCAGCTCGTTATGCTTAAGCTGTAACTTGCGCTTGCACTCTCTCACTTGAGTCAGCGTGCTGTTTGGAGTTATTCCTGTGCCCTCCAAGATCTTTTCCTCCTCCTCAGACATAAACCTTATGTTGCGCCAGCTGGCTACCGCCAACGGAGGCGGAGGCGGCTTGGTACTCTCGGCTATTGAAGGAGAACCATCAGAATCATAGACGGTAGCTTCTTGCAACTTTCGCTCATGCTTGCTCTTTACCATCAGCTCACTAAGAGCCAGGCGAATCTCTGCTTCAGAGTCGACCCTTTGGAGGCTGACTTGTGTTGAATCGCTTTCCCCTGACAGCTTTCGATAGACCTCAAGCTCAACGAACTCATCTATTACGACCGATGAGCCTTCTGGTTGGTTGTTTGCCACCCACGCGGCATTTTTCGGTGTCATGTCCACAATCGCGAGGGTCTCCTTAACCACACGGTTACGGAGGTCGTGTTGTATTTGGTAAGTGCCGAGGACAGATGAGCTTCTCAAGATATCTTGAGTCTTTGCCTCTATGTAAAGCGAACGACATCCAAACAGTAAGACCATGCACACAAGCAGTGTCTTTCCAATACGAACGATCCAAGCAAACACCCGTACACCGCCAGTAATGACTTGGCTGTTTTGTACTTGTGTGAAGATAGTTGTGTCTTCAACCTTCACCAAATACAACAAGTAAGCAAGTACAACCACATTGCACATAATCCAAATGCTAGTAAGTTGTGGGTTTGGAGCTAGAAAGCGTTTGTTTGCCTCAAGTAAGAACTTAACGGTAGACTGAGCGAACGTCGTAACAGGTACGTTGACTGCAGATTGAACTAACTTCATAACTCGATCTCTCTTGTTTAGATTATAGCGTTCTATCTATATGTCTGTTACCACCAAAGTGTCACCTTTTGGTGCCCTGTGTCAACCCATATGTTGCCACACCTTTGAGAGCTTTTGTCAGCCTGGAGTCTTTATGCCGAAACCAGGC